TAAGCACTTTTCTACCTAGTCTGTCATTTGGAATGCCTCGCATTGCGTCACCGATTCGACGTTTAGCTTCTTCTGTTTGAAAACGACCAAAAAAGGCATTTCTTTCACCAGAACGGTTTTGATCCGGAAAAACATTGTAAGTAATTTCACGGTCTCGAATAATCAGCTCAGTTTCTTTAGCTAAGCGTGTTGCTTTGTCACTCCAATTGTCTTCACCCATATATAGAGGCGTAAACTGAAAGTTTTCTAGTCCATATTTGTTGAAATCATTTTGAAGTAGTCGATTGCCATGATTACCACGGTTTAAATCGCATCTGTGCGAGGATAAACGCCCTGACACATTATTTGATTCTCCGTAATAACGCCAATCGTTAACAATACAACGAACCATATAAATACCTGGCTGTTTTCGTGGTTGCATTGAATCTCGATTTACTCGGTTTGGTACGGGATTGTCCTCGTTAAAATCATTGTCTTGTGGTAGACACTTAGTAACGATAGGAGTTTCCCCGTTTAAGCAAGTTTCACACTTTCCCTTACGGGACACAACTTGGCCAGCTTTGCTGATGCCTTTTTGTAAAATTTTCATTTTCATAAATGTTTTCAAGTTGTTGCAATTTAAATATATACATTCTGCCTAAAATGCATATTTAAATAAAAGCGGGGCAGTTTCGTTTACCTAAAGGCATACCGTCAGAGAAAGAACCTTGACCGATTGGGTAGATTAAGAATACTGCAGTTGCAGCTGCTACTGGAGCAGAGTAAGCTACAGCGATCCATGGACGCATACCTAAACGGAAAGATAATTCCCACTCACGACCCATGTAACAAGCAACACCTAATAAGAAGTGACATACGATTAATTGGTATGGACCACCGTTGTATAACCATTCGTCTAAAGAAGCAGCTTCCCAGATTGGGTAGAAGTGTAAACCAATAGCGTTAGAAGTTGGGATTACAGCACCAGAGATGATGTTGTTACCGTATAATAAAGAACCAGAAACTGGCTCACGGATACCATCGATGTCTACAGGTGGAGCTGCGATGAAAGCGATGATGAATACAGAAGTTGCAGTTAATAAACATGGGATCATGATAACACCGAACCAACCGATGTATAAACGGTTTTCAGTAGAAGTGATCCAGTTACAGAATTGTGCCCAACGGCTAGTCGCTTCGCGACGTTCTAAAATTGCAGTCATAATTAAAAAAAAAATCCAAATAAGTTCCCAGAATAATTAAAATCCTGTTACTTATATTATTACAGATTTTTCTAAAAAATCACAATAAAGTTATTAACTAATTTTTAATTTATTACACTTATATTTTATAAAAAAAAAAGCTTAACCTTTTATCTTTAGTATTACACGAAACTCGACTGCCTGATCACTCGTAACAACCTATTCCCGAACCTGGCATGCAAGTCTCCCTGCACCAGGCTCTCCAGCTTATCTATCCTCTTTTAGGATAATGTCTAATCTTTTGAAATAGACCCCTCAACACGTAGAGTGTTGTTGGGCGTAGCACCCGGGGAGCCCACCAAGGACAAGCCTTGGTGGGCGCTCAACACTTCCATGGAAGTGTTGGGGAAGGGAGCCCACCAAGGACAAGCCTTGGTGGGCGCTCAACACTTCCATGGGAGTGGTGAGGAGTTAGTTTGTATACTGATTTAACCAAGATTGAGCTTCTAAGTAATTTGTAGGGGCTAAACGAATAGCTTCTTTCCAATAATCTGCGGCTTTATCAAATAAAAGCTTTGAAATTTCAGATTGACCACGTTCGATTGCTTGTTCACCTCGATAATGGTAAATTACGGCAATGTTATTTAAAGCTTGTGGTAAAGAAGGGTTTCGTTCTAAAGCTTGGTAGTAATATTCTAATGCACGTCCATGTTCACCATTACAAGTATAGATTAAACCAATGTTATATAAAATATAACTTCGGTCATAGGGATCAATTTCAAGTCGTAAAGCTTGGTAATAGTTTTGTAGTGCCTCAGCATATTCACCTTCGGCTTGAGCCGCCATACCATCACGGTAATAAGTAAAAGCTTGTTTTTCACGATTTGAAGTCGGTAAGACTTTAACTAAAATATCTGCTACTACAGTAAAGGTTTTATCAATAAAGTTATCATTTCGTTGAGAGCGTGGCATGTTTGATTTATGTTAAATTTGAAAGAGCTAACCCCACTTTTCTACCCAAACGACGGCCCACCAAGACTTGCTCTTGGTGGGCAACCTTCCCCAACACTGGGGAGCCCACCAAGGACAAGCCTTGGTGGGCGCTCAACACTTCCATGGAAGTGTTGAGGAAGTGTTGGGGGAAAGCTTGCTTCGCTTTGAGTTTCGGTGGGCATCCTTCTACAACACGGGGTGCCCCCCCAAACAAGTTTGGGGGGGCTCCCATGGGAGTGTTGAAGAGGGGTGTTGAAGGGCCCGCCAAAACACAAAACACAAAACGCCAGAACGGGTAGCCCGTTCCGGGCTTCGCGTTTTGTGTTTTGGCGGGCACCCAAATAGAAAATAAAAATAATTAATTTAATTTTAACGAGTATTTTAGTTATAATATAAAACGAATAACCTTAAAAAAACGCCCCCCCCCCCGGATTGCTACGCCCATCAACACTTTTCCCATGGGAGTGTTGAAGAGGGGAGCCCACCGAAACTCAAAGCTTGCTTTCCCCCAACACCCCTCAACACTTCCATGGAAGTGTTGAGGGGTGTTGAGGGCTATAGGTGTGTTGGGGAAGGGAGTAAAGGCAAAAAAATCTCAGCTCAGTTGTGATTTTGTATCAATGAATTTTTCAACAATGAGTAAAGTTTACGAATGGTTTGATGAGCGCTTAGAATTACAAGCGATCGCAGATGACGTTTCTTCTAAATACGTACCTCCACACGTTAATATTTTCTACTGTTTAGGTGGTATTACTTTCACTTCTTTCTTAGTACAAGTAGCAACAGGTTTTGCAATGACTTTCTACTACCGTCCAACAGTAGCAGAAGCATTTGCTTCAGTACAATACATCATGACAGATGTTAACTTCGGTTGGTTAATTCGTTCTATCCACCGCTGGTCAGCAAGTATGATGGTTATGATGATGATCTTACACGTTTTCCGTGTTTACTTAACAGGTGGTTTCAAACGTCCTCGTGAATTAACGTGGGTAACAGGTGTTATCATGGCTGTTTGTACTGTATCTTTTGGTGTTACAGGTTACTCACTTCCATGGGACCAAGTAGGTTACTGGGCAGTTAAAATTGTAACAGGTGTACCAGACGCAATCCCTGTAGTAGGTGCAGCACTTGTAGAATTATTACGTGGTGGTGTTGGTGTTGGTTAATTTTGGCCCTTTAATTAGGTAACTAATTAAATGCAGGAGGCTATATGCTGGAACCCACAAGTCAAGTTTTCGAATACTTAAGTATAAGCGGCTAAAACTTTTAGTCTAAGGGCGCAGCGTGGTCTATACCACCGGGTCCAAATTGAATATCCAAGCACCGCTAAAGCAGTGCTAGGCTTTGGAGCTGCCTTAGATCAATGGTGGATAAACAACAGTCCCACTTAAGTCAAAATTTTGGAAATATATCGCACAGCGTGGTCCATACCACTTCTACAACACTCCCATAGCGCCCCCCAAGGCTTGTCCTTGGGGGGCACTATGGGAGTGTTGAAGGGCGTAGCAACCCCCCTCAACACTTCCATGGAAGTGTTGGGGGAGGGAAAAGATGCTTTGGCAATCAGCAGGTGTCGTGAGCTTATTAAAGCTTAACGGGACCCCAGAGACTACACGCCTCCTAACCTAAAAGTACTTTTAAATAAAACAATGAACTATTCAAATTCAGAAATTAAATGGAACCAGTGGTTTGCTGGTGTCATTGATGGCGATGGCTATTTAGCAATTCAAAAAAATAATGTGGCTGTATGTGAAATCACAATGCCTCTTTGCGATGAACCTCTATTAGCGGAAATTAAGCAACGATTAGGTGGAAGTATTCGTTTACGGTCTGGTGCGCAAGCTGTTCGATACCGATTAGGTCATAAAGCGGGTATTCAAGAATTAATCGAACGGGTTAATGGTTCCATTCGAAACTCTGTACGCGTTCCTCAATTCCAACGTTTATGTGAGAAATTCGAAATTCCCTTTATCCCAGCACCACCACTTGACTCTCAAAGTGGTTATACTGCTGGATTTTATGATGCAGACGGGACAACTTTTATTGCAACCACACGAAGTTCACCTGAACATGCAACGCAAAAGGGGGATTTGGGGAAAATCAATCGACTTAGCCATTCACGTGGAGCTAATCAACTACGTGTTGGTATTAGTAACAAACATCGTTCGAATGTAGAAATCTTCTACGAAGCTTTTGGTTTCGGTCAAATTCGCGAACTGCGCCAATTATCGAAAACATGTTATACCTGGGAACTAAGGTCTGAAGAGGATATCCTTCGATTTATTGACTATGCTACCCAGACTCCTTGCCGCAGTGACAAGAGGAAACGTTTATTCCTGGCTCTACATTATTTTAAATTGAAGCGAATGAAAGCCCATTTAGCCCCTGAAGGAACAAACAAGCTTAAAGCTTGGTTCCTTTTTAGTCAAAAATGGTACTCTTAGGTTAAAGATATAGTCCAAAAAAAATTTATAAATTTTTTTAGCAAGCGACTTTAACACGTTTCTACAGTTTACACACTTTCGTATTACCGTTAGCAACAGCGGTATTCATGCTTGCACACTTCTTAATGATTCGTAAGCAAGGTATCAGTGGTCCTCTATAAATAGATGTACCATCGCTTCCTACCTTTTTCCTATGGCTTTAAACCCACAGGTTGAAGCGCCCACCAAAACTCAAAGCGAAGCAAGCTTTCCCCCAACACGGGCCCTTCAACACTCCCATGGGAGTGTTGTAGAGGGGTGCCCCCCCAAAACAAGTTTGGGGGGGGGCCTAAACCTCAACACCCCCCAACACTTCCATGGAAGTGTTGAGGGGTGTTGGGGGAAGTGTTGAGGGGCTTTGCTTCGCACTTAATTCAACACTTCTACAACACTCCCATGGGAGTGTTGAAGCGTGTTGAATAGCAAAGGTACCCTTAAAAGGGCAAAGCTTGAAGAAGCTATGCTTCTTCTTGGTGGTTGGGGCGGTATTTAGGCGAGTTAAATTCAAAAAGGGCGAAGCGACAGCAACGCTTACCAGGCGAAAAGCCAAGAAGAAGCATAGCTTCTTCAAGCTTTGCCCTCCTTCTACAACACTCCCATGGGAGTGTTGAAGGGCCCGCCCAAACTCAAAGCGAAGCAAGCTTTCCCCCAACACTTCCATGGAAGTGTTGAGGGGCTTTGCTTCGCGGTTTGGGCGGGCACCCCGTGTTGGGGGGTGTTGGGGGGGGGTGGGCCGCCTAAAAAAAAGCTTCGCTTTTTTTAACTTCGCCGTTTGCTCTTATTTTTTTTTCACAAATATTATGGCAGTTACTAAAAAACCTGACTTATCAGATCCAGTATTACGCGCAAAATTAGCTAAAGGTATGGGTCACAACTACTACGGTGAACCAGCTTGGCCAAACGACTTATTATACATGTTCCCAGTTGTAATTTTAGGAACATTCGCTTTATCTATCAGCTTAGCTGTATTAGCACCAGCGGCAATGGGTGAACCAGCAAACCCATTTGCTACACCATTAGAAATTTTACCTGAGTGGTACTTCTACCCTGTTTTCCAAATTTTACGTGTAGTACCAAACAAATTATTAGGTGTTTTATGCATGGCAGCTGTACCTGTTGGTTTAATTACAGTACCTTTCATTGAAAGTATTAACAAATTCCAAAACCCATTCCGTCGTCCAATTGCAAGTACTCTTTTCTTATTCGGTACTGCAACTGCAGTTTGGTTAGGTATTGGTGCGGCTTTACCAATTGATATTTCATTAACTTTAGGTTTATTCTAATTTATTAAATGAAATTTAATAATGCCACTATTCCAGGTGCCCAGTGGGCACCTGGTGTGGAGTAAGCTCTAGCGAGTGTTCTTACCCTGCCTGATTAGGCCCAATGGCGAGACCTTTGGCCTAAGTGAATCTATTATTACATATTAACTAATATTTTATTTTAAAAGATACACCCTTTACGCCAGCGAAGTGACGAAAGGCGAAGGGCGTAGCACCTGGATTGCTACGCCCAACAACACTTTTCGAGTGTTGATGGGCGAAGCACCTTCCCCAACACTTCCATCCCTCAACACTTCCATCCCTCAACACCCCTCAACACGGGGTGTTGAGGGGTGTTGAGGGGTGTTGGGGGAAGTGTTGAGGGGTTAACTAAACACTTCTTTAAAGATGTCACGTACCTTGTCACCTGAATCAATTGATTCTAATGGGTCCTTACGTAAACGGTGACGTAAACATAAAGGAATTACACGGTAAATATCTTGTGGTGTTACTTCCGTACGACCTTCAAAAGCACAAATAGCTAATGCTGCACGGTTTGTAACGATGTCTCCACGTAAACCATCAACATTTAATTCAGAACAAATTTGTGAAATTTTCACTCGATAATCATAATCAAGTTGAACATCTTTTAATAAATTACGAGCCGCTACAATTTTATCTGTTAAGGCTTGTTGTGATTGGTCGTAATTATTACGGAAACTTACAGGTTCTTCATCAAATAAAGCACGTTGCTCTACAATTTTAACTCGTAAATCAGGCTCTTTAACAGTACCGATTTGAGCGTGCATACCAAAACGGTCTAATAGTTGTGGACGTAATTCCCCTTCTTCTGGGTTACCAGAACCAACTAAAATAAAACGCGCTGGGTGACTAATTGAAATACCTTCTCGTTCTACTGTATTCCAACCTGATGCTGCAGAGTCTAATAGAACGTCAACTAAGTGGTCATCTAATAAGTTAACCTCATCAACGTAAAGAATACCACGGTTTGCTTTTGCTAATAAACCAGGTTCGAATGCTTTTACACCTTCTGTTAAAGCCTTTTCAATATCAATAGTACCACATACACGGTCTTCTGTAGCCCCTAAAGGTAAATCTACCATTGTAATTTTAGCTTTTACAACGTCTAATTCACTGTTGTTCTGAGTTGCTTCACGTACTTCTGTACTCATTAACTCAGGGTCATAAGGGTCAGAGTTAAAAGGGTCATTGGCTACAACGTCAATTTCAGGTAATAAATCAACTAAAGCACGAACCGTCGTTGATTTTCCAGTACCACGGTCACCCATAATCATTACACCACCAATTTTGGGGTCAATAACGTTTAAAATTAACGCTAATTTCATTTCTTCCTGCCCAACAATTGCTGTGAAAGGAAAGACTGGGCGAGCTTCTTTTTCTTGAGTTGCTTCCGACGGAGTCATTGCAGAGTTAGCCATAAAATATTAGGAGTTTATAGAATTATAATATTATCTTACTAAATTGTATTATAGCAAAAAAAAAAATCATACATTAGGGCCCATCAAAACACAAAACGCCGGAACGGGTAGCCCGTTCCGGGCTTCGCGGTTTCGGTGGGCTCCCTCCCCCAACACTTCCATGGAAGTGTTGAGGGGGATTGCTACGCCCAACAACACTTTTCCCATGGGAGTGTTGAAGAGTGTAGCTTAAAAAAATTGCCCTGGCACGAGCATTGATTCACAAAGGCCCCCGCCTTCACTAGTTTCAGCCCTGCAATGTTTAACAACCAAATTCGGGATGGATTGGCGTTGTTCCACTGCAGCAAGCGCACCAGGACTTCCGGACTTTGAAGAGCTCACCTAGTTGGTGGGCTGTCCGGAAGATCTGCCGTTATAAACACCAGAAGGGAGCGAAGCTTAAAAAGCTTCTGACTTCCCTTCCGGGTTCGGCTTATGGAGCCCACCCAAATATTTGGGTGGGTCGTTAAATCGGGTCAAAATCATTCGGTTTATTAGTATATCTCGGCTGAAACCATTACTGGCCTTACACCTGATACCTATCAACGACTTGTCTAGTCGTAACCTAATGGAGAGCACTCATCTTGAGGAGGGCTTCCTACTTAGATGCTTTCAGCAGTTATCCGCTCCACACATAGCTACCCAGCGTTTCCTGTTGGTACAAGAACTGGTACACCAGCGGTGTGTCCCTTCGGGTCCTCTCGTACTATGTTGAGATCCTCTCAATGCTCTAACGCCTACACCGGATATGGACCGAACTGTCTCACGCATATTATTCCTTTGTTTCCAAAGGTATGGACTATATCTTCATCCTGTGAGGATGAAATTGGAAGAGCTAACTGCTTCACAACTTTACCTACAGGAGTCGGCGTTTTATAAATCTTTTAACCAAAAAATCTATCGTTCTTAACGTTTAGTAAGTTAAAAACAGTCTCTACGGGGACATTATTTTAATCAATTCCCAATTCTGAACGAACGGTTTCTGAAGTGATTACACGTTTTTTTGAATCATTCAGCCGCTCAAAGAGATCAACTCTTTCACATAACGCTACAAAGGTTAGTGGGTCTTTTGCTTCGGGCAATTTTTCAATGATTTCCAACACTAATCGTACTTGGGGTTGTTTAATTCGAATGTAAGGTTGTAACTCATTTACAACTTTTTTAACGGCATGGTTTCCTACAATGTTGTACTCAGACATCCCATCGTTACGTTTCCGAATGGATCCGTACTTTAGTTTCTTATGTACCCATTTAATAAACCAATGACGTTTTGTCTTTTGATAAAAAGAGACTGTCACTCGAATTTGAAATTTCAAGAGATAATCTTTTCGTCGAACAATTTGTGCATTGATACAACCATCCCCATCCACGAAACCGCCAAGATAAATTTTTTCTTGTTCTGTTAAATTCATAGTGATGTTTAATAAGTCTTCCCTCGGTATTACCATATCAACCAGTTCGAATGGTTGATGAAGGCTCCACCGATATAAGCCGATACTAGATTGATATTACTACCAATCAACGCAGTGTTGTCTACGTTCTGAACCCAGCCACGTACCGCTTTAATAGGCGAACAGCCTAACCCTTAGGACGAACTACCGCCCTAGGTTGCGACGAACCGACATCGTATTTATATTACATACCTTTTTTATTTAAATAAAACTCAAACTTATATTCAAAACATGAGTAAATATAAGGCCTCACAAGTTGATAAAATTTATCATGATCTGCCGCTAAAATAGCTAAGCGATAGTGAGTCCCGTCTCGTTGTTTAGTTGCTCTAAGATCAAAACAAGTTTTTAAAGCTGAAATTAACTTTTGCTGGTCCCCTTCGCGTTCAAAGCATTGAGTGTTCAAGTATAAACCAGATCGGGTCCAACTCCCATCATCCATAAACCAGTAAGCTAGTGATCGTTCAGTTAACATTCTATGAATGTGGTTCGGTACTGCACGTCGCCATGGCTTATCGTTACGATAGTTGGGTGGATTCCTTAATCGCTGTTTATCTTTATAGTAAAACTGCTGTGCATAGTAGCGAAAACAGTCTCTGGCATATGTTTTAAAAACATAACTACCTTCGTTGCTTGTACTTTGACCTTTAGGTTGTGCAAACTCAGGTGGTTTACTAACAAAATCTCTAAATTTCATGTATACTTGTTCAACATATTCTCTTGAGCGGGCTCGTTGCTCAAAACGAATTTGGTTTTGAGGTCCTTGCTCCTGACCCCGAGTCATCATACTCCCATCTCCTAACATAATCCCTGCAATAATTTCTTTTTGCACTGGTGTTAAAGGCGGTAAGCTTTTGCAATATTGACGCGATTGCGCTGGTTGCAAGCTTCGACGAATCGGATCATACTCTACAAAGTCGATCGGTGTTTGTGTCATTTTTATAGGTATCCTAAAAAAAAAGATAGAGTCAAAAGGTGGTAGAGACCACGCTGCGCGCCTATCTTATTTAATTAGCTTACAGTTGCCTGCAAGATTAGACCATATCATCATCCTAAGCTTAGGATGCTCGGCGTGTGGTCGTTGAGGGGTCATAATCTAAGCTTTTTATACGCCATGCTTAAACCAGTGGACTTCCCTGCTGATTGCCCGCACTTACATGTCTCAATTTTAGATAGCAACTGCTATTAACTCTTGGCTGAGTTTTCTAAAACCACATAAGCTCTAATCTGTCAATCCAGAACGGGTATTCCAGCATATAGCCAAGTGCATACTAAAAGCATTACTACTTTTAAGCCCCGATGTTGAGGTGCCAAACCTTCCCGTCAATGCGAACTCTCGGGGAAGATCAGCCTGTTATCCCTAGAGTAACTTTTATCCGTTGAGCGACGGCCCTTCCACACGGTACCGTCGGATCACTAAGGCCGGCTTTCGCCCCTGCTCGACTTGTAGGTCTTGCAGTCAAGCTCTCTTCTGCCTTTACGCTCTACAACTGATTTCCGTCCAGTTTGAGAGAACCTTTGCACGCCTCAGTTACCTTTTATGAGGCCACCGCCCCAGTGAAACTGCCCATCTGAAACTGTCAAGCGTCCTGATTCAAGGAACGCCATTAGAATTCTAGCTCTCCTAGAGTGGTATCTCAATGATGGCTCCAACAACCCCGGAAGGTTGCTCTCATAGCCTCCCACCTATGCTGCGCAAGAAAAGCCCGAATCCAATCTCAAACTACAGTCAAGCTTCATAGGGTCTTTCTGTCCGGGTGCAGGTAATCCGCATCTTCACAGATATGTCTATTTCGCCGAGTCTCTCTCCGAGACAGTGCCCAAATCGTTACGCCTTTCGTGCAGGTCAAAACTTACTTGACAATGAATTTCGCTCAGTATACCTCTTAATTTTCATTAAAAGCTGGACTCTATCTTAGATTAATTTGATTTGTTACTTTCTTTTACGTGCGACATGGATTTCGTTGGTTGCATGATCGTACATTTCTACAGTACCATCTTCTTCCAACTTTAAATATGTCTTAGGACCACGATTTATTTTTTGACGGATTTTATCAATCAACAATAACCCCTGAGGAGTTAAGTGCTGACCTCGTTGCACCATTAATTGAATACGACGAAACTTGATAAAGTCAATTCGTTTTTTTGTTTTGAGCTGGTGCTTTTCGAAAAAAGGGATGATCGCCTCTGTTAAAGGCTGCAACCCCCGTACTCGATAGTGTTGTCGAGTATCATTGTTTCGACCCACCTGACCCACACCAAAATAGTCCTTTAATGCATGTAAAATCTGAATATCTCGTTCGTGCTGTACTACAGTGTAATCTGCAAGGACTTGGAAACCCATTGCCATAGATTTCTGACGTACAATCGATACGTTAAAACATCCTTCACCATCTGTGAAGCCGAGAATCCATTGTGGTTCTAAATTTGTTGTCATTTTAATCTCCAAACGTATAGTCTCTGAGGATTCTTATTAATTAAATAATTATTAAGTCTTTCCTGCTGATTGCCCTCGTGTCTTCCAGATTTTTACTGCGATCAAAAACGTTGCACTTTTGGCTTAGCCTCTCAAAGGCTATTACTATCTACTACGTTTGTGTTTTGAATCACGAGTACTGGTAAGTTTTTGGGGGGTTTCCAGCATTTAGTTTGGTTTTACTAAGGCTAGCGATGTTTGTAATTCAAACGAGCGGTATCGTTGATTAACCTTAGGACCGTCAGAGTTACGGCCGCCGTTCACCGGGGCTTCGGTCGTTAGCTTCTTACAAGTAATAACCAACTTCCTTCACCTTCCGGCACTGGGCAGGCGTCAGCCCCCATATATCGTCTTTCGACTTAGCGGAGACCTGTGTTTTTGATAAACAGTCGCTTGGGCCTGGTCACTGCAACCGTGCAAGCACGGCACCCCTTCTCCCGAAGTTACGGGGCCATTTTGCCGAGTTCCTTAGAGAGAGTTATCTCGCGCCCCTTAGTATACTCTACCTACCCACCTGTGTCGGTTTAGGGTACAGGTAATTCTTATTTATAGACAGTACGAGCTTTTCTTGGAAGTGTGACATCAATTGAGTCTTATGGTCTATATAAATACAGACACACAAAACCGGATCACGCCTACGCTCAAGGTTAGTTTTTATTCTACCTCTCATAGCCTCGGACGCTTCCACTGGATCCCAAAACCCAGACAATTTAGCCTCCTTCGTCCCTCGGTGTCAAATAAGAATCAGTACAGGAATATTAACCTGTTTGCCATCGACTACGCCTTTCGGCCTCGCCTTAGGTCCTGACTCACCCTCCATGGACGAGCCTTGTGGAGGAACCCTTAGGTTTTCGGGGCATTGGATTCTCACCAATGTTTGCGCTACTCAAGCTGACATTCTCACTTCCGCTTCGTCCACACCAACTTACGTTGATACTTCACCCTAGAGCGGAACGCTCTTCTACCGATTCCTTTATAAAAAAAGCAATCCCACAGCTTCGGCAGGCAGCTTAGTCCCGTTCATTTTCGGCGCAAGAACGCTCTACCAGTGAGCTATTACGCACTCTTTTAAGGATGGCTGCTTCTAAGCAAACCTTCTGGTTGTCTCTGCATTCTCACATCCTTTGCCACTTAGCTGCCATTTAGGGGCCTTAGCTGATGATCTGGGCTGTTTCCCTCTCGACGATGAAGCTTATCCCCCACCGTCTCACTGGTTGACGGAAAGCATGCCTAGTATTCTGAGTTTGCTACGATTTGGTACCAGTTTCCCAGCCCGCACCGAAACAGTGCTTTACCCCTAGACAGCCCGTCGCCAACCGCTGCGCCTCAACACATTTCGAAGAGAACCAGCTAGCTCCGAGTTCGATTAGAATTTCTCCCCTAACCACAACTCATCCGCCGATTTTTCAACATCGGTCGGTTCGGTCTTCCACTTGGTTTTACCCAAGCTTCATCCTGGTCATGGTTAGATCACCCGGGTTCGGGTCCATAAGAAGTGACAAACGCCCTATTCAGACTTGCTTTCGCTTAGGCTCCGGATAAACTCCTTAACCAAGCCACTCCCTATAAGTCGCCAGCTCATTCTTCAACAGGAACGCGGTCACCAGACTAAGTCTGGCTCCCACAGATTGTGAGCTTATGGTTTCATGTTCTATTGCACTCCCCTACTGGGGTTCTATTTCACCTTTCCCTCACGGTACTATTTCACTATCGGTCACCCAAGAGTATTTAGCCTTACGAGGTGGTCCTCGCTGATTCACACGGGGTTCCACGTGCCCCATGCTACTCGGGATAAGAAAATCCAATCCTTGAACTATTTTAACTACTGGACTTTCACCATCTATGGTGCAGGATTCAGCTGCTTCGTTTATTTGTTTTAGAATTGTTAAGATCATCTTCCCACAACCCCGATGAAATCATCGGTTTAGGCTGTTCCCACTTCGCTCGCCGCTACTAAGGGAATCGCGTTTGCTTTCTTTTCCTCCGCTTACTAAGATGTTTCAGTTCAGCGGGTTACTTCTTGCCGACCTATGAATTCAGTCGGTAGTTTAAAGGGTTGCCCCATTCGGGTATCTTCGGATCAAAGCGTGTTTCCAACTCCCCGAAGCGTTTCGCCGGTTTCCGCGCCCTTCATCAACTTTGGGTGCCTAGGTATCCACCATAAGCCTATTGTCATTTGACCACAAAACCACTAGCAAACTTTAAATTAGCTAGTTGATCTTTGGATGCCCCACCCAACTAGCTAAGCTAATTGGGTGGATGCTATGTGCTGTAACTTAACAGCACTGATTCGAGTGGGCTATGCTGGATTTGAACCAGCGACCTCGCCCTTATCAGGGGCGCGCTCTAACCAACTGAGCTAATAGCCCGACTCGAAATATATTTCAGGTGGATATAAGCGGATTCGAACCGCTGACATCTGCCGTGCAAAGACAGCGCTCTACCAACTGAGCTATATACCCGTGCCCGGATAAACCGGACCTGGGCCGTGAATATCGATTCACGCCACCGCAAATATTAAAACCATTATGTTCCTCCCCCTGGGAACCTTCCCGGGGGGAGGAACATAATAGCCAAAGGCTACCTCAAAGGTAGCTGTTAAACAAAAAGCACTAGCAAAGTCAAAAAGGACTTCGCTACGCATTATTTTGTCCTTTAAAGGAGGTATTCCAATCCACACCTTCCAGTACGGATACCTTGTTACGACTTCACCATAGTTACTAGTTACACCGTAGGCGCTTTCTTCCAAAAGGTTAGATCCACGACTTCGGGCGGAACCAACTTCCATGGTGTGACGGGCGGTGTGTACAAGGCTCGGGAACGTATTCACCGCTGTATTGCTGACCAGCGATTACTAGCAATTCCGGCTTCATACAGGCGAGTTGCAGCCTGCAATCCGAACTAAGACTGGGTTTTTGAGGTTGGCTTCTTCTCGCGAAGTTGCATCCCATTGTCCCAGCCATTGTAGCACGTGTGTAGCCCAAGATGTAAGGGGCATGCTGATTTGACGTCATCCTCACCGTCCTCCGGCTTATCACCGGCAGTCTCGCTAGTTTCCCAAATGGCAACTAGTCGATAAGGGTTGCGCTCGTTGCAGGACTTAACCTAACACCTCACGGCACGAGCTGACGACAACCATGCACCACCTGTGTTCACGTTGCTTAATGCCGGACTCAGTCCAGCAGCAAAAGAGTCACTTTCGCGACTCGGCGTGACATGTCAAACCTTGGTAAGGTTCTTCGCGTATCATCGAATTAAACCACATGCTCCACTGCTTGTGCGAGCCCCCGTCAATTCCTTTGAGTTTCACCCTTGCGAGCATACTCCCCAGGCGGGATACTTAACGCGTTAGCTACAATACTGAATGTTTTGAATCACCCAATACTTAGTATCCATCGTTTACAGCTAGAACTACTATGGTATCTAATCATATTCGCTACTCTAGCTTTCGTCTCTCAGCGTCAGTTTCGGCCCAGTAGAGTGCTTTCGCCGTTGGTGTTCCTCCCAATCTCTACACATTTCACCGTTACACTGGGAATTCCCTCTACCTCTACCGTACTCAAGTTTTCTAGTTTCCGCTGCCGACCCAGGGTTAAGCCCTAGTCTTTGACACCAGACTTGAAAAACCGCCTACAGACTCTTTACGCCCAATCATTCCGGATAACGCTTGCATCCCCCGTATTACCGCGACTGCTGGCACGGAGTTAGTCGATGCTTATTCCTCAAATAATGTCAGTATTCATCCTTGAGAAAAGAAGTTTACAACCCACGGGCCGTCATCCTTCACGCGGTATTGCTCCGTCAGGCTTTCACCCATTGCGGAAAATTCCTCACTGCTGCCTCCCGTAGGAGTCTGGGCCGTGTCTCAGTCCCAGTGTGGCTGATCGTCCTCTCAGACCAGCTACTGATCGTCGCCTTGGTAAGCCATTACCTCACCAACTAGCTAATCAGCCGCAAGCCCGTCTTTAGGCCCCTGAAAGGGTTTCACTCCTCAGCATATGGAGTATTAGCAACCGTTTCCAGTTGTTATCCTCCTCCTAAAGGTAGGTTCTTACGTGTTACTCACCCGTCCGGCGCTGGCTAGACTGTACAAGTACAGTTTCGCTCGCTTGCCTTGCATGTGTTAAGCATACCGCCAGCGTTCATCCTGAGCCAGGATCAAACTCTCCATGATATATTTTAGTTTTAATAAAAGTTTTAAAAGCAAATCGGCCACCTGGCGAAGCCTGGTGTTAAGCTTTGCGCTTTTGTTAGCACTTTATTTTGTTTTGAACAATCAACGATAGAAAATATAACACGGGTTAAACACTTTTGTCAAATATTTTACACTCTCTTCTTTTTTCCAACCCTTGGGGTGCTGCGCCCTCCAACACTCCCGACCCTTTTAAGGCTACCTTTGCTATTCAACACCCCTCAACACCCCTCAACACCCCTCAACACGGGGTGCCCGCCCAAACCGCGAAGCAAAGCGAAGCTTGCTTCGCTTTGAGTTTGGGCGGGCCCTCCCCCAACACTCCTAAAGCGCCCCCCCAAACTCAAAGCGAAGCAAGCTTTCCCCCAACACTTCCATGGAAGTGTTGAGGGGCTTTGCTTCGCGGTTTTGGGGGGGCACCCTCCCCCAACACTTCCATGGAAGTGTTGAGGGGTGTTGAGGGATGGAAGTGTTGGGGGAGGGTGCCCCCCCAAAACTTCCATGGAAGTGTTGAGCGCCCACCAAGGCTTGTCCTTGGTGGGCTCCCCGGGATTGCTACGCCCAACAACACTTCCCATGGGAGTGTTGAAGCGCCCCCCAAGGCTTGTCCTTGGGGGGCTCCCCGTGTTGTAGGGCCCGCCCAAACTCAAAGCGAAGCAAGCTTTCCCCCAACACTTCCATGGAAGTGTTGAGGGGCTTTGCTTCGCGGTTTGGGCGGGCACCCTCCCCCAACACTCCTAAAGCGCCCCCCAAGGCTTGTCCTTGGGGGGCTCCCCGTGTTGAGGGGTGTTGAGGGGCTTGGAAGTGTTGGGGGAAGTGTTGGGGAGTTTTGGTGGGCTCCCCGAGATTGCTCTACTCAATCATTGCGTGATATGTAGCAACCGTTGACGGTGAGATCTTATTTAAATAACGGAAAATCCAGTATTTAATGACACTGTCTAATAGTACTGGGAACGTTGCAACAAACAATAAAATGATATTTTCATCATGAGGCAAACCAAATCTCGATAAAATAAAATCTAAAAAAATTTCCCAACCCCGCGGTGAGTGGAAACCTACTAATAAATCTGTACTAAAAATTAGCATAAAAGACTTAGTAGTATCATTTAAACTATAAAAAGTTTCAATTAAAAAAGATTTTAAAATAATAATTTGAGATTTTAGACGAATAAAAAGAATAATTAAACTAAATAAAGTCAACAAATCGGCAAACAAGTTTGTTAACGCAGCAATACTTTGTTTATTCGCAGATTGTGCTAAATCGACTAACTTTTTCTGTAAAGGAATCGCTGCGGTAATTGTTGTTGCTCCTGTTACATTATTTTTCCCTACAAAACTAGGGTTTGTAAAACGAAATTCCGATTCGAGCTTTCCCCCAACACTTCCATGGAGGTGTTGAGGGGCTATAGTAGCCGTTTCGGGATTACCCATATTGCTTACAGCATAAGCCGTAATAGGGGCTGTTGTCTTTTCCTCATCAACACTCCCCTGGGAGTGTTGAAGAAAGGTAAAAGGCAAACCTTCTTGAGTTACCGGCTCTTCATTTGATTGCACTAGTAAATCAAAATATAAAATTTCTTCAAAATTTCTCATCTCTGTTAATGCTTGTTCTTGCTGATAAGAATTTAAAAAAATGTCAGTTTTATATGTATTCCACACATATTCAATACAAGGTGTTAAGAAAACCGTTTTCGCAAAAAAATGAATAAACAGAGGAATAATAATTAAAGTTAATAAACACTGTAAAGACACTAATACTTGAGAACGCGAAACACGAAATTCTTGAATAAAATATTCCACAGCATCAGGGAATAATTGCTGTTGAAAACGATTGATTGTTCGAATAATAGAACGGGGAATTAAACCAATTTTCTCAACAGCACCCTCCAATAATTGACTTTCTGAATCCATAACATTTTCTCCATTTTTTAAAAGGATTAATTAAATTACGGTCAAAGATATCCCTCTTCAACACTCTACTCCCCAACACCCCTCTACAACACTCCCATGGGAGTGTTGAAGGGCCCGTGTTGGGGGGTGTTGAAGAGAAGCTTTGCTTCGGGAAACTTGTTGGGGATTCAAGTTATCTTGATCTTTTTTGGTATATTATGCCAAGTGTCCTGTCCCCCACCGTTAAACAGCTTACTTTGTAAGCGTTAAGCAGTGCCGTCAGAAGCATTCACCCATTCACTACAGGTAGATTCATTAGGGGCATCACAGGTAGATTCATTAGGGGCATCGGAGACTGTGCCGACAGGGTTTGGTTTCTTCAAACTACGCTGTATTTAAAAGTACCAGCGAAGCTTGAAGAAACCAAGAGCGCAGCACTCCAGAAGCATAGCATATTCAAGCTTCGCAACCCCCGTACGGGGCCACCAAAACCACCCCGGATTGCTACGCCCATCAACACTTTTCCCATGGGAGTGTTGAAGAGCGCCCCCCCAAACTCAAAGCGAAGCAAGCTTTCCCCCAACACTTCCATGGTTGAGGGGCTTTGCTTCGCGGTTTTGGGGGGGCACCCCGGCGTAGCGAAGGTTGCCGAGCTGTTCTCATTTTTTTCATGACGTTTTGGTTGAAAATTCTTCATGGTTTTTTAGAATATTTATTTACTATTTTATGCGGGTTTTATTCACGCCGCAATGGAACGTCCCTATTTTATCAACACGACCAAACCTAAAAGTGTCAAAGAGGAAAGATAGCCTTGGGGCGTACCACCCCAAAGCTATCTTTCCTCTTTGACACTCCCCGATCCTTTGGGGTGCTAAGCCCATCAACACTTTTCCGTGGGAGTGTTGGGGAAGGGTGTATTGTGTAGAAAAGCAAAAGGCGCGGCGCTAAAGGTGATTGAAAAGTTGAACACCCGACCTTTTTAACGCTTTTCAGCTCAATGTTTTTAAACAAAATCGGGTTTTTAGACTATGCCAAACCTCTGCGCGTTTCTACACCGCTTATCGCTTACTTTGTAAGTGGTACTAAACAACTTACTACTCAAGCAGTAAGCGTTGCCCTTTATTTTAAAAATAAGTCAATTTGTAAAAATTTCGCTAATTCTGCAGCTTGAGTTTCCACTTCTTCTAAACTCATTGGTTGACCAATTCGAGTCACTGGAATCTCACGATTCCCTTTGACACATAAATAAATAGTACGACGTGGGTTGATACCCTCTTGAAGTTCTACTCGAATTGCTTCAACATCGGTTAAAGCATAAGATAAATCGATGCGACGATTTTTACCTGGAAAACCCCAACGAAAAATTCGTACTAATCCATCTTTCTTATTAAATTCATTGAAGCCGCTTCCAACGCTCCAAAAAATTGTTAAACCTAAATAAACGCTAAAGATTAATCCTAAAATACCGTAAAAACACATAACTAAACCTTGTGGGAAAAAAATAATGTTTTCAGCGTGAATAAAAGGTAATAAATTAACATTTAGATAACTGGATAATCCAGTTAATAAAAAACCAGAAGCGCCTAAAAAAATAACAGAGGACCACCAATAATTACTAAATCGACGAGACCCCGTAATTGAATAACGTCGGATTAATTCTTCACTCATAAAAAATGTGTTTTAACTATTCAAATTAGAGGTTGCGTTTAGCTTGAGAAAAAGCTACTTGGCCCACCCAAAGAAATTAGGTGAGCGCTTCATTCTCAGAACTCAGTGTCCTCATAGAGCACTGAGTTCTACACACCTCTTACATGTTCTTGAAGGGTAGAACACCCCAAGAAACAATACTTAGCTAGGTATCCTACCCTAGCTTTTTCAACCCGGATTGCTACGCCCATCAACACTTTTCCCATGGGAGTGTTGTAGAAGGAGCCCACCAAAAGCAAGCAACCTCATTACTCTTACAGTTAGATACAAAAGGCTGTAGTTAGTCGGACTATACTACTTGCCGTACTAATTGTAAGCGGTGAGGTTTACTTGAAGTTCGGTATAGACCCTCCAAACATCCCCTCGCTACGGTTTGGGGAAGGGAGGTATGACACAAAGGTTTGTGAAATAAAATGTAAAAAAATCGATTTTACACAAGAGTAATAGACTCTAACTCAGGTGAGTGTAGTGGGAAAATACGCTCAACACCTACGCCACGTGAAACACGACGAACGGTAATTGTTGTATTTACCCCTGCTCCACGTTTGGCTACAATTGTTCCAGTGTAAGCCTGTGTACGCTTTTTCGATTTTGACGTTTTATCTTTAGCTCCTGGGAAAAAAACGTTAAGTTTTACAGTGTCACCAACTTTAACTTCTGGAAGACCTTCTTTTAATTGACGATCTTCGATATCTTTAACTAATAAAGCAAGACTCATGATTTTAATACTCCGTATTTTGTATTTAAAGATTCAGCAAAATGATTTGCGTTTTCCATGACCCACTCAACACTACCGGGTAGTCCCGTAGGAGTTACTCGGTAGCGTTGAGTGGGTCATGGAAAGGTAATAGAAAGACCCGTCTTATAAAATAAGGGCCATTTTTATAAAATTGTGTTAATTAAGCAAGAATTTCAGAAACAACACCTGCACCTACAGTACGACCACCTTCACGAATAGCGAAACGCATACCTTTTTCAACGGCAATTGGGTTGATTAATTCAACTAACATCTTAACACGGTCACCAGGCATAACCATTTGAGAAGCAGAACCATCATCTGCTACGAATGATTCAATTTTACCTGTTACGTCAGTTGTTCGTACGTAGAACTGTGGACGGTAACCAGGGAAGAAAGGAGTGTGACGACCACCTTCTTCTTTAGTTAAAACGTAAACTTGAGCTTCAAATTTAGTGTGTGGAGAAATACTACCTGGTTTTGCTAATACCATACCACGTTGAATGTTTTCTTTTTGAACACCACGTAATAAAATACCAACGTTATCACCAGCAACACTTTCATCTAATGTTTTTTGGAACATTTCTAAACCAGTAACAGTTGTTTCTGTAGTGTCTTTTAAACCTACAAGTTCTACTGTGTCACCAATTTTAACAACACCACGTTCAACACGTCCTGTTGCTACAGTACCACGACCTGTAATAGAGAAAACGTCTTCAACGGCCATTAAGAACGGTTTATCTGTGTCACGCTCTGGAGTTGGGATGTAAGAGTCTACATTTTCCATTAATGAGTAAATGCAGTCAACCCATTCATTGTCACCTTTTTTAGCTTCAGGGCTTTCAATTAAAGCTTCTAAAGCTAATAAAGCAGAACCTGGAATAATTGGGATGTCATCACCGTCAAATTCATAGTTGTCTAAAGTTTCACGAACTTCTAATTCAACTAATTCTAGTAATTCGTCGTCATCTACTTGGTCTTTTTTGTTAAGGAAAACAACAATTTTAGGTACACCTACTTGTTTTGCTAATAGTAAGTGTTCTTTTGTTTGTGGCATAGGACCATCTGCACCAGAAACAACTAAAATAGCACCGTCCATTTGAGCGGCACCTGTAATCATGTTTTTAACGTAGTCGGCGTGTCCTGGACAGTCTACGTGTGCGTAGTGACGGTTTTCTGTTTCGTATTCTACGTGTGCTGTGTTAATAGTAATACCACGAGCTTTTTCCTCTGGAGCAGAGTCAATTTCATCATATTTTTTACCCGCACCAGCGCCAGAGAAAACAGACATTGCCATTGTAATAGCAGCTGTTAATGTTGTTTTACCGTGGTCTACGTGACCAATAGTACCAATATTTACGTGTGGTTTTGAACGTTCAAACTTTTCACGTGCCATAATTAATTTATCCTTGTTGTAAATACCCGCTCCCCTATACAACACAAAGCTGCCCACCAAAAGGTGGGCCCTCCAACACGGGGAGCCCCCCAAGGACAAGCCTTGGGGGGCTCCCCGTGTTGGAGGGCGTAGCACCCTTCTACAACACGTAGAGTGGTGATGGGCAGCTTTAACACCAAACAAAAAAAAGGGAGGTGTTGGGTAGGGGAGAAGGCTTTTTAAAAGTAATTAAAAATTACTTTTTGATTTTATTCCTTGAATAGCCATATTATTCTCGATGTCCGCCCAAGCAAGTTGGGTGGGTCCTTCAACAATAAAGCCTTTTAGGAGGAGAGCCCCGAACCGACGACTAGCCGGGCATTCAACACACCTGTAGCGCCCGCCAAAAACCGCGAAGCAAAGCCCCTCAACACGGGGTGTTGGGGAGTGATGAAGAACGAGGTAACGCTCTCGTTTATTTTTTTATTCAGGAGTTAAAAACTATCTTCCCCCAGTGCTACTCCCTCCATAACTAAACGCATTAGTTGTAATTTGTTTAGTTATGGAGGGAGTAGCACTCAAAGGCCAACCTTAAGGCTACCTTATTCAAAGAAGTTTTCAACGACCCTACACTGTTTTATCAAAACTAAGCCCTATCTAAGCAAAGAGCCCCCCCCGAATAGGCGGGGAAAGTGGTTGGGCTTACAGCGCAAGCTGTAAGCGATAAGCCTTGCGGTTAGCGTTGAACGGGCGTTTTAGCCAGCCCCTCAACACTTCCATGGAAGTGTTGGGGGAAAGCTTGCTTCGCAATCGACCTTTGGGGTGCAAAGCCCTCTACAGGGCAGAGCATTTCGGTCTTCGAATAAACAGGCTATAAAAAAACATTCAATTTTAATTTGGAATCCTTCTCTTGAACACGAGGACACCTCTCTCTAATACATCTTAACACTCGGGCCCTTCAACCCAGTGAAGGGCGTAGCACCCTCCTCAACACTTCCATGGAAGTGTTGGGGAAGGGAGCCCACCAAGGACAAGCCTTGGTGGGCGGCCAATTGGTGGGCATTCTTCGGTGTTAAAGAAAACTTGTGCATGAAATTTTAGGCGCTGATTTTTTATTTTCCAAATTTATTATAACCTATTTTGCACTTATATGGAAAACTTGAAAAATCAAGTTGAAGGGGATCTGGGGTAGTCTAGATAAATTTCGAAATTTTTTAAATTTTATGTTGTTTAACTAAGAGGCGCTTTTGCGCCTCTTAGTTAATAAAGTTTCTTAGAAAACCAAGTCACGGAGCATAAAGAATGCTACTCGACTCCAAAGCGTAAGGACTACGCATTGAACTAATAACTATTAGTCAATTGGTTTCATAGATAATACTGGTTCAGTATCACGGTCGATACCTTTTTCGAAACCAGCCGCAGCTGCACGAGCACGACCTGCGTGCCATAAGTGACCTACGAAGAAGAAGAAACCTAAACAGAAGTGTGAAGTAGCTAACCACGAACGAGGAGATACGTAGTTAATAGAGTTAATTTCTGTTGCTACACCACCTACAGAGTTTAACGAACCTAACGGTGCGTGAGTCATGTACTCTGCAGAACGACGTTCTTGCCATGGCTGAATGTCATTTTTAAGTTTGTTTAAGTCTAAACCGTTAGGACCACGTAATGGTTCTAACCATGGACCACGGAAATCCCAAAAACGCATTGTTTCTCCACCGAAGATGATTTCACCAGTAGGAGAACGCATAAGGTATTTACCAAGACCCGTAGGACCTTGAGCAGATGCTACGTTAGCACCTAAACGTTGGTCACGTACTAAGAAAGTAAATGCTTGAGCTTGAGATGCTTCAGGACCTGTAGGACCGTAGAACTCAGATGGGTAAGCAGTGTTGTTGAACCAAGACATACAACAAGCGATGAAACCCATTGCAGAAATAGCAGCTAAACTGTAAGATAAGTAAGCTTCACCAGACCATACGAAAGCACGACGTGCCCAACCCCATGGTTTAGTTAAGATGTGCCAGATACCACCGAAGATTTCTAATGTACCGATCCAAATGTGACCACCAATTAAATCTTCCATGTTATCTACAGAACAAATCCAACCGTCACCACCGAATGGTGACTTTAATAAGTAACCAAAGATTACACCAGGGTTTGTAGTTGGGTTTGAAATGATACGAACGTCACCACCACCGGCAGCCCAAGTATCGTAAACACCACCGAAGTACATAGCTTTCCAAACTAATAACCAAGCACCAAAACCTAATAAGATTAAGTGGATACCTAAGATAGTAGTCATTTTGTTTTTATCTTTCCAGATGTAACCGAAGAATGGGAAAGATTCTTCTAAAGTTTCTGGTCCGATTAAAGCGTGGTAAATACCACCGAAACCTAAAACAGCTGATGAGATTAAGTGAAGTACACCCGATACGAAGTATGGGAACGTGTCAATAATTTCACCACCTGGACCAACACCGTAACCTAAAGATGCAATGTGTGGTAATAAGATTAAACCTTGTTCATACATAGGTTTTTCTGGTACGAAGTGTGCAACTTCAAATAAGTTCATTGCACCAGCCCAGAATACAATAAGACCTGCGTGAGCTACGTGAGCACCAAGCAGTTTACCTGATAAGTTAATTAAACGTGCGTTACCAGACCACCAAGCGAAACCTGTTGATTCTTGGTCACGACCACCAACTGTTAAACTACCATTAAAGAGCGTTTCCACGTGGTAATACCTCCTCAGGGAATACTAATTTTTCATGTGGCTGGTCTTGCGCAGCCATCCAAGCACGGATACCTTCGTTAAGTAAGATGTTTTTAGTGTAGAATGTTTCGAATTCTGGGTCTTCAGCCGCACGAATTTCTTGTGATACGAAGTCGTAAGCACGTAAGTTTAAAGCTAAACCTACAACACCTAAAGCACTCATCCATAAACCAGTAACTGGTACGAATAACATAAAGAAGTGTAACCAACGTTTGTTAGAGAAAGCAACACCGAAAATTTGAGACCAGAAACGGTTAGCAGTAACCATAGAGTAAGTTTCTTCAGCCTGAGTTGGGTTGAAGGCACGGAAAGTGTTAGCACCGTCACCATCTTCGAATAATGTGTTTTCAACAGTAGCACCGTGAATTGCACATAATAAGGCAGCACCTAAAACACCAGCAACACCCATCATGTGGAATGGGTTTAATGTCCAGTTGTGGAAACCTTGGAAGAATAAAATGAAACGGAAAATAGCTGCAACACCAAAACTTGGCGCGAAGAACCAACCACTTTGACCTAATGGGTAAATTAAGAAAACAGATACGAAAACAGCGATTGGAGCTGAGAACGCGATAGCGTTGTATGGACGGATTTTAACTGATCGAGCGATCTCAAACTGACGAAGCATGAAACCGATTAAACCGAAAGCACCGTGTAATGCTACGAAAGTCCATAAACCACCTAATTGACACCAACGAGTGAAGTCACCTTGAGCTTCAGGACCCCATAAGAATAATAATGAGTGACCCATACTGTTTGGTGGAGTTGATACAGCAGCAGTTAAGAAGTTACAACCTTCTAAGAAAGAAGACGCTAAACCGTGAGTGTACCATGAAGATACGAAAGTGATACCAGTTAAGAAACCACCTAAAGCGAAGTACGCACAAGGTAATAATAATAAACCAGACCAACCTACGAATACGAAACGGTCACGACGTAACCAGTCGTCTAATAGGTCAAACCAACCGCGCTTTTGTTCAGATTTTCCAATTGCGATAGTCATAATTTTAAAAAATAGGAAAAACAACCAATAAAACAAATTTGGTAGATTATTACTAAGCCACACTAGTTTTGGATAAGCCAAGTAACAAGAGAAGCCTTAGGCTCTTTTTGACGTAGTTTCTACCAAGTTTACTGCATAAGCAGTTTGAATGAATTTATTGTTAAAGCGTACAAGAGTACGCATTGACGTGAAACATAGAATACTTGCATTATTAGCAACTACCCTTCCCCCCCTCAACGCACCTAAAGAGGTTGAGGCGTGTAAAAAAAAAGCCAAGCTTAAATCACAAGTATTACTTCTAGAGTAGCTCGTATTTCAATTTAAGCTTTTCTGGCTTTGTTTCATGGTGTAGTACACCAACACGTCATTAAAAAGGTTTTAAATTGAGTATGATTTAAAAAAAGTAAAAAATGAAATCACTTTTCTTCTGACTCCTACGGAGCTGATCTTACTTTTGTAAGAGGTTTGATAGAAAAAAATGAGACCTAGTTTGAAGTATTTACTAATAAGTATTTACTAAAAAGTAAATTATTTTACGTTATATACCTCACCCAATCAGATTTTCTTTTTTACAAAATATATACTTTGTATTTTAGGAGCTCAAGCAGAGCTTTAGTTAGTTATTTTTATATATATATTTTAACCCGAATTATATAGAAACTTTGTATTAGAGGGAGTAGCGCACCATGCACCAAAACAAAACAGGACCGGGGTGCTACGCCCTCCAATCAAGATCCTCTTAAACTTTACACACGTCGTCCATCACCTAGTACTGCTTATCCAGTAAGCAGTACTAGGTGGTGGGGCTAAAGTCTTTAGTCGAAATCTTTGATTAGAACTTGACCTATCCTTGTCTATAGATACTCGCTTGACGTGATTGAAAGATGGTGGTGTGGACCACGCTTCGCCATTTAGTTAGTTATTTTTTTTAATTTTTTAGCACGAAACCAAAAAGTGCAAAGATACCTGGTGGCTTTGGTTGACTTGAGTCATCTCTTATATAGAACTGACACAGTTTGATGTTTTATGTAAGAGGTTGAGAGATGCATTTGGGAATGCCACGCTAATAGCAACACGTATAAATGTAAAAGTCTAAGTAATCAAATATGTTTGTAATTCTTTTAAATATTTGGGCCGAGCAGGATTTGAACCTGCGTAGGCGTAAACCGTTGGATTTACAATCCAATCCCATTAACCACTCGGGCATCGACCCTATATACACGATATACACAAAATAATAACATAATTTTCAAAAACTGTCAACAGGTAACTAAGCCCCCCAATACTCAGGCACTACGCTCTTCCTCTACAACTTACTACGTAAGTTGTAGAGGAAGAGCGTAGTGCCCTTTCAACCCCTAAACATTGATATAGGGGCCATCTCTTCAAAGAGTAGGGGGTCTGCGCAGGAGCGTTCACTGACAGCTAACGTCAGCAGCACCTCTTAAAGCTTGCGATGCAAGCTTTAAGCGGGGCAAACTAAGGCCAAATAAACCCACCTCGTTTTGGAGGAAAAACTTCAGGGATTGAAATTTGACAAACCTCAAACATTTTTTTAATATTTGGTGGTAATTTTAACGTCGAACTAGCTGAACCAAAGTCATCGTCTTCTAAACCAAGACTTGACACTACCTGAGTGAATTTTTCTTGAGGTACAGAAATAAACGGTAAACTTAATTGATTCACTCCTTTTGAATTGCCACCCTTAGATGACGAATCTGGCCACGAAGTAAATTTCAATTTAACCGTATCACCTAAACTTGTATAATCTTTTGCAGTCAAAGCGCTTGTAGCGCTTGAAATATTACGTGACGCTCGGTTAATCTCATTACCGGCTGCTTCACGGGCTAATAAACGGTTCGTAACAATAAATTTACGTTGAATATTATCCCACCCAGCATAAAACGGTGTAGGACTCGTATTTTCTAAGAAAGGTGATTTTTTAGTAGGACGTACTGCTTCTGGGTTTAATTCTTCATGATAAACCGATAGTGAGCTATCTTTAAAATTATTAAATAAAGGTTGATCGAATTTTAAAACACTGTTTGAAGTGCTGCGTCCTGCTGAATCACCTTCAATATCAATAGCAAACAAACGGCGAACAACATTTAAAGTACCTTTAAACTGCTGATTATAAACGCGATTAGCATAACTTTTTGGCCCATTAAAGTAAGTTTGAAACTCTGAGCTGTAAGGTAATAAACGATAATCACGTAAAGTATCATAGTAAGTTGATAAAATTAAACGATTTTCAAACAACTGCTTTTCTTGATTAGCATTTAATCGTTGCGCCACTGGTTGATGTGAAATAAACCTATCAATATCAAAATTAAGAAGAGCTTTATATAAAGGGTTCGAATAATATTTTTGTTTAATATTAAATTCAATTTTTTGTAACGCAACTTCTTGAGGAGCATTCGAAGCTGAAGTTGTAAAGAAAGATTCATTAAAACTATAATCTAATACTTCAGATAAGAGATTTGCGTAGCTTGGATTACTGTTTCGTGAAAAATTTTGATCTAACTTATTAAGTAAGACTTGTTTATTTGTTTTAGTAGTGCCTAGACCTAACTCATTTTCACTTAACTCCTGACCTGGTGAAACTGAATTTGCCTGTGAGTCAGGGCTTAACGCCCCCACCTGTTCTGGAATTTCACTCTCACTATCTTTTTTCGGATTGAATTCTAAGGCACGGTATTTTTGAGTAACCGAAGCACTTCGGTCTAATCGTGAATTCCAGAAATATTCCCCTTGATAGTTTAAACTTTCATAAGTTTTTGGAGTTGCAAAATCCGTTAAATAAGTTCCTCGATCGAAAGGTGTTACTTCTGTGTCTAAATACTTCGATTCAGATAGTTGACCTAAGTATCCAATAGCATCTGGTAAATTAGTTCGCAAGCTAACTTTTTCTAAACTTTGATCTTGGGAAACAAAACCAAGTGGAGCTGTTAACAAGTAATCAAAACCATAATAAGGAATAGAGGTAATTGATAAAGCTAAGGTAAAAGTTAAAATTCCAAAATTTAGATTTCGTACACATAGTGAATATGGTAAATTTGAAAATTTAACCACTTGGTTAATTAATTGAAGTAGTAAAAAACCAAATAAAAGAGTGAATAGAATATTACCTGCAGTAAGGCCTAACAAGTAACTAATATGCGTTAAAAGAAATTGTCCGTCTGTTTTTACTGTGGTAGTTTCTAATAATGTAGCTTGGTTACCTAGCGTAACGTTGGCAAGATATTGAAAAACACTGCTTTGTTCCGTCCAAGTTAATAAAAAAGATAAACCAAAGATTTTTAATAATAAAGGTGTTTCACTTAAATTAATAGGACGAATACGACTCTCATGAGCCATATCATAAATAATAGTTAAAATTAAAAAGATTCCAATTAAATAGCTTAATGGTTCCGTAGCAAACCACGGAATAACTAAGCTACGTACCCCAAATAAAACGGCTCCAATAAAACAAACTTGTCCGCTAATAATACCAAGCCCTGCTGTTAATCCTGCAGGTAAACCTTGGATAATAAATCGACGGAAAGCAATTAAATGGGCAACTGAAATTGGAATAGCTAAGAAGAAACTATTTAACAATCCTAATACAAATTTATTAGACGTGTATGATGGAACGTCAAAAAAAGTAAATAAATTTGATAAAGGAGTATCTAAAACATAATTTTCACGTAAAATCGCTTTTGATAAATCTGGTGCAATAATTGGTAGATAAGAAATATTGCGGAACCATTCAAAACTAATAATATAGCTTACAAAAACTTTTGTAGAAGTTGCTAGATAAAGTAATGTAGATTTTAAGATTGTATCAAAACTTAATGTGCCAGTTAAAGTATCTGTAATATTGCTTAAAACTTCCAGATAATCTTTTACAGCTGAGACAAAAAACATTTATTTACCTCCTAAAAAAAAGACACCCTGAGTCTCGGTTGCTACGCCCATCAACACTTTTCCCATGGAAAAAGTGTTGATGGGCGTAGCAATCCGGGGAACCCATCAAAAGCCACCCGAGGAGCCCACCAACACTTTCCCTCAACACTTCTATCCCCCAACACTCCTTTAGGAGTGTTGGGGGATAGAAGTGTTGGGGGGGGGTTGGAGAGAGGTGTTGAAGAAGAGGTGCTGAATAGAGGTTGCTTCCCAGTGTGTCTTTGATTTTTTTATATAAAATAAAAAACAAAGAAAAGCCCAGCAATGCTTAGTTAAGCCGTTTATTTACCTAGGAGCAAAGACCTAAAAGAGCTTGGCTGCCTTAAAAGGCAAGGAAGGGCTTAGCATCTGGTCGCTTTTTTTACGCTGACTTTTCTTTGTTTTTTTTAAGCGGGCGCTAAGTTTAGTCTTTTTTTAGCTAATAGCGTTAGACCCAACTCGTTAATAACCTTATTCGTAGAATACTTTTTTCCCTACTCAACTACGCCTCTTTAGCACTCTCAGTTGAAGGGCCCACCAAGACTTGCTTTTGGTGGGCCCTTCAACTGAGAGTGCTAAAGAGTCTGACTACATCAATAATAAATTGATTGTATTAGTTTGTAGTTGCTTCGGCAGTGTTGTAAGAAGCTAAAACATGTTTTGCAACTGCTAATGCTTTAATAGCTTGTTTTGAAGCTTTCTTTTTCCAGTTTGTTTTACGTAAGTTTTTTTTTGATTTTGATTTACGTTTTTTTGGTGTCATATAACAATTCTCCTATTTAATTATTAATACTGATTCAAGTCTCATCCAAAGCGGTTTAAACGTTTCTAGAACGAAGACTTAGTTACCCCTGGTAGAACACAGTCATGTGCCATTTCACGTAAAACATGTCGTGATAAACCAAAATCACGGAAATAACCTTTTGGACGACCAGTAACACGACAACGGTTGTGTAAACGAACCGCAGAACTGTTACGAGGTAATTGTTGTAATTTACGGTGTAAATTTAATTTTTCTTGTAAAGAGGAAGCTTCTTTAATTGCTTGTTTTAAAGCTTTACGCTTTTCAGCAAACTGAGCTACACATTTTTGACGTTTTAATTCACGTTGGATTAAAGCTTTTTTAGCCATGGTTAAATTTTGAAATAAGTTTTTTATAAAAAAAAGGCTACACCAACGGCACCGCTTAACGCTTGCGCCGTAAATTGTGTGGGTAGCCCGGCTGGGGCTACGTTCTTCTATTTTCTTCGGCGTAGCACCCTAGAAGAGCCGGAGGCCGAGAACAATCTTATAGCAATAATGATCGTAGCCACTTAAAAGATGCTACCTTTTTTTGCTTTATTTTCCAAGACCCTCGCCTTTCCGATTAGGTAAAAAAAAGCAACGTTGACTTCTTGCCCTGCTAGTCGTTTGTCATCGCTCAGCGATTGCTAATTAAGTAGTAGGCGATAAGCAGTGAAATTTCTTAGGTTTTCTTAGGTCTATTTATTTATTGTATGTTTAAAACCCAACCCCCAACCTATTCATTAGGTATCCACTTTGCACTTCTTTGTCATAACCTTCAGGTCCTCACACTCAATCACGGGGGGCAAAAGCCCCACATTACCTTCATGGGGTTAGCTCTTAAGAAAGCTCCTCAGCCAACGCGCTAGAGCCAAGGGCGTAGCACCCCAGAAGCATAGCTTTTTCAAGCACCGCTCTGTAAACGGTGCGGCACTTCCCCCAACACTAGAAATAAAGTCCTTAGTTGAGTTTAAATACCTCCGGGGGGCTCCCCTCTCCTAGTAGACAGGGGAGGCGATTCGATGACATTAGAAGAAATTCGGATCAAACTATTTGACAGAATTTTATTCTTATGATATTATCAATATTAACACGAAACCTAAAACATTTAAATCATAACATAAAAAAAATAATAAAGCTTATTTCAGAACAAATAAGCTACTAATAATACTAAATATTATTATTTGTTAAGATTATTTAGGTTAAGTCAGGAAAGGTGACAGAGTTGGTCGATTGTATCAGTTTTGAAAACTGACGTAGTGAGAGCTACCAAGGGTTCGAATCCCTTCCTTTCCGTATTTGATGTCAGTGTAATTTCACGAAAAAACAGCGAAATTCCCCCCAACACTTCCATCCCTCAACACTCCTAAAGGAGTGTTGAGGGATGGAAGTGTTGGGGAAAAGCCGATAGCGAAGCTTGCTTCGCCCTGAACGGTCTAGCCGTTCCGGCGTTTTGTTGACTGTTTAAAAGATAACCCTAAGCTTTTCTTCGGTGGGCGCTCACTTTTCCATGGGTATTTAGTTCATTTAAATTATTTTTATTTTTATTCTACTGTTGTTTTTGACTTTTTTGTTATAAAAAAGTTAAACTTAAAATAGCAAAAAATATATCAACTTGATTATTTATCCTTAGGGCTTAGCAATTCGATTGCTACGCCCCCCGCCCCCCCCCCCCCCGGGGGGGGGGTTGCTGCGCCCTTGGCTTAATATCTTTTTTGTTGGTGGAGACCTACTAAAAAAGCGATTTAATCCACTTTTTAGTAGGTCTCCACCGCACGAGTCCTGCTTCGATTTAACTCCGACTTGGATTAAAAAATCCCAGGCTACGAAGGACGCAGCACCCGGGACTGACGCCCATCAACACTTTTCCCATAGGAAAGGTGTTGATGGCGTAGCCATCCCGAAGGCTCGGGAAAAAAGACGCCCACCCTGCGAAGTGACCTCTCTCCAACACCCCCATGGGGGTATTGGAGTTTTGGCGGGCCCTTCAACACTCCCATGGGAGTGTTAGAGGGTAGCTTGAAGAAGCCAAGAAGAAGCGTAGCTTCTTCAAGCGGGGTGCTACACCCTTCAAGCTATAAAAAAGCTCTGCTTGTTTATACGCCTCCTACTTCCCCCAACACCCCCCAACACTCCTAAAGGATTGTTGAGGGGTGTTGGGGGAAGTAGGAGGCTCATACGCGAAGCGTGGTCCATACCACCCTTCGTAAAAAAATACGTGAAAATATGAGGAGATTTTAACAAATGACTCGAGTAAAACGTGGTTATGTTGCCCGTAAGCGCCGCAAAAAAGTTTTATCGTTAACAAAAGGATTCCGTGGTAGTTCTTCTGTTTTATTCCGTTCGGCGAATCAACGTAATATGAAAGCATTAAAATATGCTTACCGTGATCGTCGTAAAATGAAACGAGAATTCCGTAAATTATGGATCACTCGAATTAACGCTGCAACACGTATGTCTAACATGACTTACAGTACTTTTATTCATAAACTAAAAAAAGCTAATATTGTATTAAATCGTAAACTTTTAGCTCAATTAGCTGTTCGAGACCAGCAAGTTTTCCAACAATTATTTAGTTATATTGAAGGAGTTTAAAGAGATTAAAACTTAAAGATATCTTCGACACCCCGGGGTGGTTTTGGTGGGAGCTTCAACATTCCCACTACATTTTTCCGGGGAGGTAGAGAGTGCTGAAAAGTAATGTATTGAAAAAGTTAAATTTTTATTTGCTTATGAAAAATATTAAAAATAGCCCAAAATTACAATTAAAATCTACAGGAACACCGTTTCAAGGAACTGTAGATTATAAAAATATTGCATTATTACGTAAATATATTAGTACAGAAGGTAAAATTTTACCTCGTCGTATCACAGGTTTAACTGCAAAACAGCAACGTGCAGTAGCTAAAGCTATTAAAAATGCTCGTATGGTAGGATTATTACCATTCATTAATTTAGAAGGATATTAAACCCGGCATCTGTTTTCAATCGCCCCACAACAAGACAGCCTAAGGCGTATAAAAAGCTACGCCTCTTCACCCCTCAACACTTCTCCCCCAACACTCCTAAAGCGCCCCCCCAAACTCAAAGCGAAGCAAGCTTTCCCCCAACACTTCCATGGAAGTGTTGAGGGGCTTTGCTTCGCGGTTTTGGGGGGGCACCCTCCCCCAACACTTCCATGGAAGTGTTGAGGGGTGTTGAGGGATGGAAGTGTTGGGGGAGGCGGTAGTATTTCAAACTTATCTTTTTTGGTGGGCACCTCGCCTTGTGGTTGATAATAAGAATTAAACTTATAGGCTCTGGTTTTAGTGAACCTAAAAATAAAGAGAATTGATTGGTAAGCTGTATAGATTATTCTTATCTACTTCCTATTAACCCGTCTTTACGACTCGGATAGATAAAAACCAAGCCATGATGTCTTACACAAACTCATTCGTATAGGGTTTTTCGTTAAAAAGTATTGTTGTAATATATAAACAATAAGTAATTTAAATTTTTAAATTAAATAATCGTAGCACCCTTCTTCAACACTCCCATGGGAGTGTTGAAGAAAGAGTTTCTATAAAACAGATAGGCTACCGGGATGCCCATCAACACTCCTATGGGAGTGTAAGGGTGCTCCGCCCATCAACACTCCCATAGGAGTGTTGATGGGCATAGCAATCCAGGTGCTTCGCCCGTTCTCCAACACTCCCATGGGAGTGTTGGAGAAAGTTAGTCTTCGACTGTGGGGGAGGTACTTTTTTAATACTCTATTCTGATTTTGACTCATGAAAAAATGAGTCAAAACACCCGGTCTAAAATAGAGACCAAATAAAAAACAAAATTTGTAGCTCCCGAATTGTTACGCCCAACAACACTTTTCCCACGGGAAAAGTGTTGTTGGGCGTAGCAATCCGAAGGGTCGGGAGTATTGAAGAGGGAAGGTAGTAGCCTACGGCTTCGGCTTTACTCTTTTGAGCATACTTCTCGTCGTTACGCTACTTTGCACTTTTTTGGTGTCGTTGGCAACGTTTTTTATTGATAGCATTTTAACTGATTGAACAACTACGCCTCTTCACTGGCCCTTCAACACCCCCCAACACTCCTAAAGCGCCCCCCAAGGCTTGTCCTTGGGGGGCGCTTTAGGAGTGTTGGGGGGTGTTGGGGCGTGTTGAAGAGTGTAGCTTTTTATAGCCTTTGACTGTGTAGAAAGAACAAAAACGCCCGTTTAAGTTCTTGTAACTTACTTAAGGGTATAGCAGCCCAAAGTCATTAGTTAAAATACCATTGAATTGATTGGAATCCTTAATATGAAAGATTTTACAACATATTTATCAACAGCTCCAGTAGTAGCTGCAGCTTGGTTTACTTTTACAGCTGGTTTATTAATTGAAATTAACCGTTTCTTCCCAGACCCTTTAGCTTTTAGTTTCTAAAAAGTTAAAAAAAAGAGCATAGCCAAGACCACTGGGCGGAGCCAGCCGTAAAAAAGCCAAGAAGAAGGGTAGCCCAAAGCCCCTCAACACTTCCATGGAAGTGTTGGGGGAGGCGTATAAAAAAAGCGAAGCTTTTTTTTATAGCTTGAAGGGCATAGCATCCTTTTCAACACCTCCCCACTGTCTTCACCACAACTGTAGGGTATAGTTGTGGTGAAGACAGTGGGGAGGTGTTAAAGAGCAGAGTTCAGCAAGCTTCTTCTTGGCTTCGGGGAGCTACGCCCTTCGCAACCCTCTCTTCAACACCCCCATGGGGCGTGTTGGGGAAGGGCGTAGCTCCCCGAAGGTCGGTGGTCAAGCAAAGCTCCTTACAGGCGTATAACTCCGCTTTTTATACGCCTGTAAGGAGCTCATCGAGTTTATAGAATCAAGCAAAAAAACATAAAAATAAAATATTCCTTTCAGTAAACCTACCTTCAGATTGCTACGCCCATCAACACTTTCCCCTGGGAAAGTGTTGATGGGCGTAGCATTCCGAGAGGTGGCCTTGTTCTCGGCCTTTGGCTATTCAACCGCTTTTTCCGGCTCTTATTTTCCGTAATTGTGAGGGCGTAGCACCCCGTTCAGAAAGTCGCAAAAAGCGGGGGTGCCCACCTAAAACCGCGAAGCAAAGCCCCTCAACACTTCCCCCAACACCCCCCAACACTTCCATGGAAGTGTTGAGGGGTGTTGGGGGAGGGGAAAAAGATTCTAGAAACCTAAAAATTGCTGAAATCGTTGAAATACATTTCGATAAGGTGTTTGTAGATCGATAAAATAATCTTGTTTTCCAATCAATCGACGAGCTGCGTTTTCAAAAGCAATTCCTGAAAGCGTTAATTTTTTCTTTAAAACTAAAGGTTCACCACGATTTGTCGAAATAATAACGTGATTATCTTCTGGAATAGCACCTAATAAAGGAATACCTAACATTTCTTGAACATCTCGAACAGACATCATATCGTTCTGTTGGATCATCTCTGATCGAACGCGGTTCACTAATAATTTAACATTATAAATTCCATTGGATTCTAATAAACCAGCAACACGATCTGCGTCTCGAATAGAAGTAATTTCAGGTGTTGTTACAATAATAGCCTCTTTTGCAGGTGAAACAGCATTAATAAAACCAACATCAATTCCAGCAGGGCAATCAATTAAAATATAATCATATCCCTGTTTTTGAAGTGACTCAATTAACATATTCATCCTTTTTCGAGTAACGTTATAACGTTGACGATTTTTTGAAATAGCCAATAAAGATAAATTTTTCCAACGTTTATCACGAATTAGTGCTTGATCTAGACGACACTGTCCATCGAGAATGTCCATCGCAGTATACAAGACTCGATTTTCTAAACCAAGTAACAGATCTAAATTCCGTAATCCAATATCTGCGTCCACTAATACTACGCGATAGCCTAAACGGGCAATAGACATACCAAGATTTGCTGTTGCTGTTGTTTTACCAACACCCCCTTTACCAGAAGTTACTACAATAGTCCGAGGCGTTCCCTCAAGCAAGTTCAGATCGGGCCTTTCATTGATCTCGGATGAAGTTGAAGGATGGAATACCCTAGGTTGAAAAGGTGTCTCGAAATTAGTATTACTTGAAAAAATACTCCCATCGGAGCAAACTAAACGGCTTACAGAGTAAGCCATAAGCTTTGCTTTGATGGGAGTATTGAAGGACCTACCAAAACTCAAAGCTTGCTTTCCCCCAACACGGGGTGCCCCCCCAAACAAGTTTGGGGGGGCGCTAAAGGAGTGTTGAGGGGGGGTTTTGGTGGGGACCCTCCCCCAACACTTCGATGGAAGTGTTGAGGGTTGCTTAAGGAAAGAGAAAGACTCAATTCGGGACGTTCGATTACTAAAATTCAACATATTACGTTTTATTTTTGCATTTCAAAATAAAATAATTGTTATTAACCCGCAACTTAAAGATAGTACTTTTCATTAAAAGTATAATAGCGAAGCTTGCTTCGCTATGCTTCGCCGTTAAAACACGTCCTATAGGACTTGAACCCATGACATCAAGTTTTGGAAACTTGCGTTCTACCAACTGAACTAAGGACGTAAAGCATATGCTCTTAAATAGAGCTTAAAAAAAGCTCTAAGTTTAAAATCGGGATGAAAGGATTCGAACCTTCGACCTCCTGTACCCAAAACAGGAGCGCTACCAAACTGCGCTACATCCCGATATCGTTATCTATGAGTAAAGATACCTTACTTCTTTAAATTTTGCAAGCCCTTGAGGTGCTACGCCCTTCAACACTCCGGTGGCGCCCCCCAAGGCTTGTCCTTGGGGGGCACTCCGTGTTGAAGAGCTTGCTACGCCCATAGCCTTGGGTTTAAGATTACTTTTTTTTTGACGTTTATATATTTTATTTTACCACATTAGAAAACCTAGACAGAGTGAAGCTCGACAACCTATCTTTAAGGGCGTAGCAATCCGGCCCCCCACCAAAAAATAAACTAAGTTGATTTAAGTATCTACAAAAGTCTACTTTTCTTCAACACTTTTCCATGCCCTCAACACTTTCCCCGTGTTGGGGGCGTGGAAAAGTGTTGATGGGCGTAGTAATCCAGGCCCAAATATGAAGCCGAAGGCATATAAAAAATGATTATCTTTCCAGTTTAATAGCGGATACGGGGACTCGAACCCCGGACATCGAGTTTGGAAGACTAGCGTTCTACCACTGAACTACATCCGCACAAAGAATATTATAGATGATTTTCTAGCGTAAATCAAGAACTCGTTATTAAGACAGCCCTGATGGCTACGCCCTTCAACACTCCCATGGGTGTTGAAAAGGGAGCCCTTTTACATTTAAAAGAAATTATTTTAATACTTAAGATTGGCTATTTCTTTTTTAATGTAAAAAAAGAAATAGCCAATCTTAATATTTTTTGATAATATTTAAGTGGAGACATATTTCCAAATAAAAATACTAAACTATTTGTGATCAAGAGAAAACCCAAAGTCAAAAAGCTGACCTCTGCTTTCCCCCAACACCCCTCAACACTCCTCAACACTTCCATGGAAGTGTTGAGGGGTGTTGAGGGGTGGAAGTTTTGAGAGCGAAGCATAGCAAAGCAAGCTTCGCTATCGCTCTTGGCTTCGCTTTATTACTTTTAGTTTCTATTTTATAGCCAATTCTTATGTTAAATATTGCAACTGAACTCCTAATTACAAGCCTGAGGATTTAGTCCAAAGCTTTATTGAAACATCCAGAAATTGAAATGGCCCCCCACTTGTTCATATCATAAATGCCCTTGCCCCTTGCAAATGAGTAAAGGCTGCTTTTAAGCTACAATAAACTTGAATTTGTGTGAGAGGAACACTTCAATCCCTCAACACTCCTTTAGGAGTGTTGGGGGAGAAGTGTTGAGGGGTGTTGAGGAGTGTTGAAGGGCCAAGAACAAGAAGAAGAGTAGCTCAGCAAGCTGAGCTACTCTTCTTCTTGGCCTTCGGCACTAAATGAGACTGTGTGTGGGCCCTCCGTTTGAGCTCTTAATCTGAATCCAAACTTTTTATAAATATAACGAAAAGCTTGTTCTTGGCCATCAGGTTTCAATTTTACAAATCTAGACGCCAAAAAAGTTTAGGACAGGCAAAAGCTCGACATTACCGTATTGAGTAATGCAAAAAAAAAAAAAGACTTTATAACTATAACATTATCTTATTCAAATTATTATGAAAGTTAGTATTGAAGAAATGGTCCAAGTAGGTATGCATTTTGGTCACCAGTCTCGTAAATGGAACCCAAAAATGGCTCCTTTCATTTACACGGAGCGTAACGGAATTCACATTATTGATTTAATCCAAACACATGCTTATTTAAAACAAGTATCTCAGTTTTTAACAGAATCAAGTGCTGCTGGTAAAACCATTTTATTTGTTGGTACAAAAAAACAAGCTTCTGGTTTAATTGCAAAAGTGGCTTTACAATGTAACTCTCCTTATGTAAATCAACGTTGGTTAGGTGGGATGTTAACAAACTGGAAAACAATTCAAACATCAATTAAAAAATTAAATGAGTTTGACTACCAAGAAAAAACAGGCGGTTTTGATTTATTATCGAAACAAGAAGCTGCGCAAGCTCGAAAAGAAAAAGCTCGTTTACAAAAATATTTAGGTGGAATGAAACACATGACAACAATTCCTGATGTTGTAGTTATTGTTGGTCAACCAGATGAATTAAATGCTGTTGCAGAGTGTCGCCGATTAGGTATTCGCAGTGTAACAATTTTAGATACAGATTGTGATCCATCTTTAGCTGACTTATTTGTTCCAGCAAACGATGATTCCGTTGCTTCAATTCAACTAATTTTAACTGAGTTTTTACGTTCGATTTTAAACGGTCAACAAATGTTTAGTGAAAAACAGCAACGTGGTAAAAAGACTGCATAATTTGTTAGAGCGTTTAGAAGAGCGGCGCTTGGCAAGCTTAAAAACTTAAGGCTACGCCCTTCAAGCTTCGACCTTGGGGCACCCCTCTTTAACACTCCCATAGCGCCCCCCAAGGCTTGTCCTTGGGGGGCACTCCGTGTTGAAGAGGAGGGCCAACCAAAACCAATAGCGAAGCTTGCTTCGCTATTGGTTTTGGTTGGCCTCCGGGGTTTTATAGAGTTCTTTCAGTAATTGTATAGGCCCCATATAACTGATTTTTCTTAAAACTTTCAAAGGACCCCCCCCGCCCACGTTTCATGCAGAAAAAAAGATAAAGTAGAGGCCCTACCTAGGCGACGCAGCGTGTAATGAGTAGCCAAAAGGACAGTCCTAATGCTACTCATTAGCGTCTGTGGGAGCCCCAATTAAATCAAATTTTTGGTTGTTAAAAACATAATTTCGATCATATGCATCTCCTTTGATGTTATTAGCGTCTCTGGATATTCAGTTTAAACAACTTGTAAAGATGTTTATTGTTCTTTTCAAGTTATTTTCAAGGAAATTATGAAAATCTAACCTATAGTACAGCGGCTTTAAAGTTATAAAGATGCTATACTATAGGTTACCTCCGGCCTGTAATTTGGTTTGGTAAGAAGGTTGTTAATTCGATTTTAGGACAAGTAACTACTCCGTTATTACAATATGGAGGTCCCTTACTTCAGCCTATTCGACGTTCGACGGGTCCACCCTTTATGCCATCGAATAGGCTGACGTAAGCTCTTCTTTGTAAATACCTCCCTCAACAGTCCACCTAAGCTTGTAGTCGGAGCTATGCTACCTTTCCTCTTCAACACCGAGAAGAAAGGTCTGCCAAGACTGCCTTTTGAGGCAGTCAAGCTCTAAAAAAGCAATGTAGCCAAAAAAAGAGCGATGGCCGTAGGGCCCGTAAAGCTACGCTCTTTTTAAGCTACATTGCTTTACACTTTTAGTGTTTTAGTTTGAGCGCCCACCAAGGCTTGTCCTTGGTGGGCTCCCCGGGGTGCTACGCCGTGGGATAGGGATAATTTTAAATTCCACCCTTACCACTTCAGTTTCCTAGAATCCCTAGAATCTCTTCACCGTTAAAACCAGTTACACAATTTATATTTAAAAAGTCCTTAATTATATGTTAACTATGAGTACATTAGTATCAAATCCATTATTCGAACTTTCAGAAGTTTCAGTAGGACAACACTTTTACTGGAATCTAGGTGGTAATGAAGTTCACGGACAAGTTTTACTTGTTTCGTGGTTTGTTTTAGCAGTTATTATTGGGTTTGGTTTAACAGCAAACTCAAACTTAAAACCAACTCCTGATGGTTTACAAAACTTATCAGAATACGTAACAGAATTTATTCGTGACTTAGCAAAAACTCAAATTGGTGAAGAAGATTATTTATCTTGGGTTCCATTTTTAGGTACTATTTTCTTATTTGTTTTCGTTTCAAACTGGTCAGGGGCTTTAGTTCCATGGGCTTTAATTGAATTACCAAGCGGTGAGTTAGCAGCACCAACAAACGATATTAATACAACCGTAGCGTTAGCTTTATTAACATCTATTGCTTACTTCTACGCTGGTATTAACAAAAAAGGCCTAGGTTACTTTAAGCGTTACGTAGAACCAGCGGCTTTCTTATTACCTATTAACGTTTTAGAAGATTTTACTAAACCATTATCTTTAAGCTTCCGATTATTTGGTAACATCTTAGCTGATGAATTAGTAACAGGTGTATTAGTAGCTTTAGTACCTTTAGTAATTCCTATCCCATTAATGTTATTAGGTTTATTTACAAGTGCTATTCAAGCTTTAGTATTCTCGACTCTAGCTGGTGCATACATTGGTGAAAGTTTAGAAGACCACCACTAACTAATTCGTTTTTTAACACCTGAAGGGCGTAGTACTCCGCATAGCTTCTTCAGGCTAAGCAAAAGGGTAGCCTAGTCAGGCTATGCCGAAGGATAGCCTATTCAGGCTACGTCGAAGGGTAGCCCCAAAGGGGCCACGGTTTACCGATCAATTTCCAATTGGTCCTCTAGACCAAATCTTTGAAATCCTTACTCAGATTGTTGAGTACTTGAATCATTTTTCCTGACTTTTGTGAAACTCAAACCAGGAAAAATGATTCAAGTTTACTTTTTTGTAGTAAAATGTAAATTGAGTCATTGTTTCAGATAAAAGAGCATGTTACTATAAAGAATAGAAATATAAATAAATCTATTAAGTCCGGGCTACGCTTTTTTTGAAAGCGACCTTGGTGGGCTCCCCTCTTCAACACTTCCATGGCGCCCCCCAAGGCTTGTCCTTGGGGGGCACTCCTCTACAACACTCCCATGGGAGTGTTGAAGGGCCCGCCCAAACTTGTTTGGGCGGGCACCCCGTGTTGAAGAGGAAAGGTAGTCTTTGACTTTATACTTTTAAAATTTTTCTTTATCTTACAAATTGGTTGTTATAATATTGACTAATCAAACTTTTAATTAATCACTTGGAGGAAATAATATGAACCCACTTATCGCTGCTGCTTCAGTTGTTGCTGCTGGTTTATCTGTAGGTTTAGCTGCTATTGGTCCTGGTATGGGTCAAGGTACTGCTGCAGGTTACGCTGTTGAAGGTATTGCACGTCAACCAGAAGCTGAAGGTAAAATCCGTGGTGCTTTATTATTAAGTTTCGCGTTCATGGAATCTTTAACTATTTACGGTTTAGTAGTTGCTTTAGCATTATTATTCGCTAACCCATTCGCTTCATAGTTTAAATCCGCTTTTAAACTTTTAGTCTTAGAGAGCTCAGTTCCCGACAGTCTAAAAGCTTAGTGTATAGAGCAGACAGCCTACCCAACACCCCCGTGGGGCGTGTTGGGTAAGCTCTTTAAAAGCAACAAAGGCCTCGCTTTTTTTTTTACTTTTTTGGATTTGGTATTACACCCTTAAAAAAAAGAGAAAAAAAAAGATAAGCCATTGTATTTATAAGATATGGAAACTTATATGGATACCTTAAACCAATTAAGTACAATTTGTTTTGGACACGGAGACGGTTTCGGAATTAACACAAATATTCTAGAAACAAATATTATTAACTTATCAGTGGTTATTGGTGTTGTAGTTTCTTTCGGGGGTGATGCATTACGATCTCTTTTAGATAATCGTAAAGAAACAATCCTAGCGAATCTTCAAGAAGCTGATTTACGAGCAAAAGAAGCTCAAGAAAAACTAGCAGCTGCTCGTTTACAACTTGAACAAGCTCAAACAAAAGCTCAAGAAATTCGTCAACAAGGAACTATTACAGCTGAACAAGAGAAGCAGCTATGTATTAAACAAGCCGAGGCAGACATGGCTCGTTTAGAGGATGTAAAACAACAAACATTACGCCTTCAACAACAACGTGCTATGAGTCAAGTTTCTCAACAGGTAATTGCTTTAGCACTGCAAAAAGTACGTCAAAAGTTACAAGATGCAGCTAATTCAGCGTTCCACACTTCAGTCAATAACTCAAATATTGCATTTTTCACTAAATATAAGGTATAACGGAACATTATAATGAAGTTCAACCGGAAGATCTAAACACGTTTCAGTCAATGGAATTCGGTTGAATGGGCTATTATGCCTTATTCAATACCAAAGTAAAACGATCGTTTTTATCTTTCCCTTCCCCAACACTTCCCTGGAAGTGTTAAGGGCCCACCAAGGCTTGTCCTTGTTGGGCATCCCGCTTTTTTACTTTCGTTTCATACCTTTTAGATAGTTCGAGGTATATTGATATCTCTTTTTACAAATCCAACACTTTTTGGGTTTGTAAGAAAATAAGGATATTTTAGCTCTCATACACCTAAGTCAAAGACAAGTCGCACTGCTCAAAAAAAGCGCCCATCAACACTTTTCCCGTCCCCTCCCCCAACACTTCCATGGAAGTGTTGAGGGGAGGGGACGGGAAAAGTGTTGATGGGCGTAGCAATTCTCTTCAACACTCCCATGGGAGTGTTGAAGAGAGGTGGCTTGAATTTTTTTACTTTTTGTCGCGATGTAGAGAAAAGTCCTTATTATCGAATAATAAAAAATTATCAATCACGGCGAAGCGTCAGCACCAGCAATAGCTAATTCTAAAAAGCCGACCTTGGGGTGCTACGCCCATCAACACTTTCCCATGGGAGTGTTGTAGAAGGTGCTACGCCAAGACGAATCGTAGCCAAGGGCGTAGCTTTTTTTTGAAGCAAGGGTATCGCTTACTGCGTTAGCCATTTAGTGTAGGAGGGCGTCAACCCCATCCAACGCGTTTTTCAATGAAAGGTACGTCTTTAATGCTTTTTTTAGAATTGCTGGTCTTGGTTTAAAAACTTCGCTTTTTTTAGGAGTTAAATTTTATGGTTAAAATTCAACCTGATGAAATTAGCAGCATCATCCGCCAACAAATCGAACAATACAGTCAAGAAGTAAAAGTAGTAAACGTTGGTACTGTTTTCCAAGTAGGTGACGGTATTGCACGTATTTACGGTCTTGAAAAAGTAATGGCTGGTGAATTATTAGAATTTGAAGACGGTACTGTTGGTATCGCTTTAAACTTAGAAGCTAAAAACGTAGGTGCCGTATTAATGGGTACTGGTTTATCTGTACAAGAAGGTTCTTCTGTTCGCGCTACAGGTAAAATTGCTCAAATTCCAGTAGGTGAAGCTTACTTAGGTCGTGTAGTTAACGCTTTAGCTCGTCCAATTGATGGTAAAGGTGAAATTTCTGCTGATGAAACTCGTTTAATCGAATCTGTAGCACCTGGTATCATTACACGTCGTTCAGTACACGAACCAATGCAAACTGGTTTAATTTCTGTTGACGCAATGATTCCAATTGGTCGTGGTCAACGTGAGTTAATCATTGGTGACCGTCAAACGGGTAAAACAGCTATTGCGCTTGACACTATTTTAAACCAAAAAGGTAACGGTGTTATCTGTGTTTACGTAGCAATCGGTCAAAAAGCTTCATCAATTGCTCAAGTAGTAACTACTTTAGAAGAACGTGGTTCTTTAGACTACACAATTATCGTTTCAGCTACAGCAAACGAACCAGCAACATTACAGTACTTAGCTCCTTACACAGGTGCTGCGTTAGCAGAGTACTTCATGTACACAGGTCGTCACACTTTAGTAATTTACGACGATTTAACTAAACAAGCTCAAGCTTACCGTGAAATGAGTTTATTATTACGTCGTCCACCAGGTCGTGAAGCTTACCCAGGTGACGTATTCTACTTACACTCACGTTTATTAGAACGTGCGGCTAAACTTAATGACGAATTAGGTAGTGGTAGTATGACAGCTCTTCCAATTGTAGAAACACAAGAGGGTGACGTTTCTGCTTACATTCCAACAAACGTAATTTCAATTACAGACGGTCAAATCTTCTTATCTGCAGATATTTTCAACGCTAACATCCGTCCTGCAATTAACGTAGGTATTTCTGTATCTCGTGTAGGTTCTGCAGCTCAACCAAAAGCAATGAAACAAGTTGCTGGTAAGTTAAAATTAGAATTAGCTCAGTTCGCTGAGTTAGAAGCTTTCTCTCAATTCGCTTCGGATTTAGACCAAGCAACTCAAAACCAATTAGCTCGTGGTAAACGTTTACGTGAATTATTAAAACAAGCGCAAAACTCTCCATTAGCTTTAGCTGACCAAGTAGCTACAATCTACGCTGGTTGTAACGGTTACTTAGACACAGTTGAAACAGAAGAAGTACGTTCATTCTTAATTGAATTCCGTCAATACTTAAACTCAAACAAACCTAAGTTTGGTGAAATTATTCGTGAAACAAACACGTTAACAGAAGAAGCTGAAACTATCTTAAAAGAAGCTTTATCTGAATTATTATAAAAAGAATAAACTTTTTTATAATTTCGTATACGAATATTAACCCTCTCTTCAACATGCTCTATCTGAGCATGTTGAAGAGAAGACCCCTCATAAGGTTGAATAAAGTCAAGGGTCGAAAGGTAGTGTGAATTAAACACTGAGAGGCGAAATGTTGTTTACTCGAAAATTCAGATAATAAATAAATATAACTATGATTGCAAAAGTGGGTTCCTTTTTTTAAGACCTAAACAACATAGCCGAAGGCCAAGAATAAGGGTAGCTCCTTCCGTTCCGGGTTTTTTTGCTTTTGAGAACTAAGCCAACGGTTCCGCACCCGTCTTTTTTAAATAAGAATAAATGTAGAAAAATTTATACTTCGATCTTTTTTTTTTTTTTACTATGCCTACGGTTCAACAATTAGTACGTTCAGCACGTCAAAAAATTACTACAAAAACAAAATCACCTGCATTAAAATCTTGCCCACAACGTCGTGGTGTTTGTACTCGTGTTTATACAACAACACCAAAAAAACCAAATTCCGCATTACGTAAAGTTGCTCGTGTCCGTTTAACATCAGGTTTTGAAGTAACTGCTTATATCCCAGGGATTGGTCACAACTTACAAGAACACTCAGTTGTTTTAGTTCGCGGTGGTAAAGTAAAAGATTTACCAGGTGTTCGTTATCACGTTGTACGAGGTACTTTAGATACAGCGGGTGTGAAAGGACGTGTAAACGGCCGTTCAAAATATGGTGTAAAACGTCCAAGTGATAGTTAATTTACTTTTTATTAACACGGGGAAGAATGCTACGCCCATCAATACTCCCATGGGAGTATTGAAGAGTAGAGGTAATCTTTGACTTCAAAAAAAGGTTAGAAGACTTTGGCTAGAAAACCATGTACCAAGTGCTTTTTTACCTGGCTATAAACCTCCCCCCAACTTTCTTCCCCCCCCCCGTAACTATTTAATGCTAATATTTCTAGTTTTGCTGGAAATAAAACTAGAAGAAGAGTACGGATGCCTGTTCAACTCTCGTTGGTGAGAGAGAATAGGTGTAAAGCGAAGAGTGGTCTATACCACTCCTCAACACTTTCCCTCAACACTTCCATCCCTTAACACTCCTTTAGGAGTGTTAAGGGATGGAAGTGTTGAGGGAAAGTGTTGGGGGCTTTTTCTTAAGGCTTTGCTTTTTTTTTTTGCTTCTTTTAAATTTTTTCATTGTCTCATTTTGAGTATCTATCATTAAATTTTAATTTTTTTATTGGAGAATTATTTATGTCTCGTCGCCGCCAAAATAAACCACGTGTTATTACCCCAGACCCAACATATGATAGTCGTCTAGTACATATGTTTGTTAATCGTATTATGAAAGATGGTAAAAAATCAGTAGCTTATCGTCTTTTCTATGAAGCAATTAATGAAATTCGAGAAAAAACACAACAAGATCCAATCAAGGTAATTGAACAAGCCGTTCGTAATGCTACCCCTCTTGTTGAAGTAAAAGCTCGTCGTGTTGGTGGTTCTACTTATCAAGTACCTTTAGAAGTTTCACCAGAACGTGGGACCGCTTTAGCAATGCGTTGGATTTTAATTGCTTGTCGTAACCGTCCTGGTCGTACAATGGTTGCTAAATTAACAAACGAATTTATTGATGCTTCTAACAACACAGGAAGTGCTATTAAAAAACGTGATGAAGTACACCGTATGGCTGAAGCAAACCAAGCTTTTGCAAAATTCCGTTTTTAATTAGTCAAAGGCCGAGAAGGGCGTGTTGAGGCGCCCGCCAAAAGCACCCTCCTCAACACCCCTCAACACTTCCATGGAAGTGTTGGGGGAGGGAGCCCCCCAAGGACAAGCCTTGGGGGGCGCTTTAGGCCCCCCCCCAAACTCAAAGCCCCTCAACACTTCCATGGAAGTGTTGGGGGAAAGCTTGCTTCGCGGTTTTTGGGGGTGGGCACCCTCCCCCAACACGGGGAGCCCCCCAAGGACAAGCCTTGGGGGGCGCTTTCGGAGTGTTGAGGGGTGTTGGGGGAAGTTTTGGTGGGCGTCAGTTTTCCACACTTCAAAAAACGCGACACAAATTCAAATTCTATGTTCGCACACTATACTTTTATGTTAGAATAAAATTTAAACGTACTAAAGGAAGGGAGACTTAATTAAGCTACTGCTGTTTTTCCCTTGCCATTAATGATTTTAAACGAGTGTCAGGCAACCCTAACCCTTCAATCTATCCCGAATGGCTACGCACTTCTTCAACACGGGGTGCCCCCCCAAACAAGTTTGGGGGGGCACCCATGGGAGTGTTGAAGAGGGTGCCCACCAAGGTAGGGGTTTAGAAGAAATTAAAATAGCATTTTAATTGTTGTTTTCTGTTCGCAAATGGTTTTATTTTTTTCTACTTGGACCATCCAACGGAAAAAAAGGGGGGCCACCGAATCGCCCACTCGTGGGCTGTTCAGGGCTCCGCGTCAGTCATTTTTGCTTACGGTTGACTTGACTCATTTTCACCGACTCACAATATAAAAAACAAATGCGTTACATTACGCGTCGCGTTAGAAAATATTAAAGTCCGTGCTCAAAATTCACTAAACTAAGGAGTTAAAAAATGTCAGGTACTACTGGAGAACGCCCGTTTTCTGATATTCTTACTAGTATTCGTTACTGGGTAATTCACAGCATCACTGTTCCATCTTTATTCATTGCTGGTTGGTTATTTGTAAGTACTGGTCTTGCATATGACGTTTTTGGAAGCCCACGTCCAAACGAATACTTTACAGAAGATCGTCAAGAAACGCCATTAATTACAGACCGTTTCGAAGCTTTAAGTCAAGTAAAATCTCAATCGGAAATTAAATAAAGTTTTACTTTTCCCCACACCCAAACCAACCAAAGGTAATTTGTTTGGTTTGGGTGGATAACCCGTGATTGATTCGTTAGAGCTTTTCAAAAGCAATGCGTAGCATTACGCTATGCGTCCTAATTGCTCTCTTTTTTTAAAGAGCCGTTCCCATGAAATCTTTAAAGCGCACTAAAATGTTTTAGTTCACTCTAATATTAGTATGCTTCTAGAACCTATTTCGACTACATTTTAAAACAGGTTAGTACCGATTCGCCCACCAAAAATAAATTTTGATGGGCGATAGCGAAGCTTGCTTCGCTATGCTTCGCCCTCCTTAACAATTTTTTAGTTAGGGTGTGCTATCCGTGTTGATAAGTGTGGGAAAACTGCTTAGATTATTCACTGTGCAGTTCAAATAATCCGATTTTTTTATTCTAAAAAGAATATGGCTAATCAAAAAACTTATACTTACCCAATTTTCACAGTGCGTTGGCTTGCTATTCACGCTTTAGCAGTTCCTACTGTTTTCTTCTTAGGGTCTATTACAGCAATGCAATTCATTGAACGTTAAGATCTAAAAAGCAAAAAATAGCCAGCGAAGCTTAGCGAACTTGCTTTCCCCCAACACCCCTCAACACTCCTCAACACCCCTCAACACCCCTCAACACTTCCATGGAAGTGTTGGGGGAAAGCTTGCTTCGCTTTGAGTTTGGGGGGGCGCTTTAGGAGTGTTGGGGGAGGCCCCCCCCCAAACTTGTTTTGGGGGGGGCACCCCGTGTTGAGGGGCTTTGACTCTGGCTATTTTTTTTGGGGGTATACGCCCCTAGCTTTAGCTTTTTTTAAGCTTTTTTTTAAGCATCTTATTTTTTATCATCCAAAATAATTATGGCTAAACCAAATCCAAATAAACAATCTGTTGAATTAAATCGTACAAGTTTATACTGGGGTCTACTATTAATTTTCGTTTTAGCAGTATTATTCTCAAGTTATATCTTTAACTAATAAGTTCGAACCCCTCCCACGGTTAGTCCACCGAAACTCAAAGCTTGCTTTCCCCCAACACCCCTCAACACTCCTTTAGGAGTGTTGAGGGGTGTTGAGGGGCGGTTTCAGTGGGCCCTCCAACACGGGCCCTTCAACACTCCCCTGGTAGTGTTGTAGAAGGGTGCCCACCACAACTAGTTGTGGTGGGCCCTAAAGTCGTGTTGAAGAGGGGTGCCCACCAAAACTGAAAACCAATAGCGAAGCTTGCTTCGCTATGCTTCGCCCTGAACGGGCTACCCGTTCCGGCGTTTTGGTGGGCCCTCCTATTAGCCCAATTGGCTAATATAACGTCCCGAAATATCTGCTGTAAATAGCTAGATTGGGATATCTTGGGTTTACATACAAACATTATGTTTTGGCCTTAATAGAGCCTGTAACCCCATTTTGACCATTGATAAAAAAGCTTTTTTAAAGCTTCCAAATAGCCCTAAACTACCCCCACACAAGGCTATGCCTTTTCAACATTCCGGATTGCTTCGCCCATCAATACTCCTCCGTGGGGCGTGTTGATGGGCCCACCGGGATAATCCTTAGGCGACTGAGTAGTGGTAATTTTAGGGATTATTATTTTCTTCAATATTTTTATCTTTATACGCTTATGACTAACACTGGAACTACAGGACGTATTCCTTTATGGCTTGTTGGTACTGTAGTAGGTACTCTTGCTCTTGGATTAGTAGCACTTTTCTTCTACGGTGCTTACCATGGATTAGGATCGTCTTTATAATTTGTTTTATTTAACTTACACCTTCTTCAACACGCCTTTAGGTGTGCTGAAGAAGGCGTGTTGAAGGGCCGAGCACCCCAGATCTAAGTCCCTTTCAATTTTATGCGTATCAAATAATTTCTAGTTTTTAGCCAAAATACAATATAAAAAATAACTATAAACCTACTCCTACAACACCCCTCAACACCCCTCAACACTTCCATGGAAGTGTTGGGGGGTGTTGAGGGATGGAGGTGTTGGGGAAGGGTGCCCACCAAGGACAAGCCTTGTTGGGCGCTATGGGCGTGTTGTAGGGCGTTATGGGAGTCTCCTTTTTTAGAGCTGTGAAGGGCATAGCACTCCCGCGGCTACCCTTCACAGTAGCCCGTTCCGGCCTGTGGGTGGGCGCTTCAAGCTTCGCCCTCTAAATGTACTTTAAAACCCCTAAAGCGTGACATTTTTTTGGGATTCTTATAACTAAATAAAAGTGCGCTCAGATGCGCTCAAATTTATTTTCTATAAAACGAAATCAAGGGCGTAGCACCCCCCCTGAGTTTTGGGGTGCTACGCACTAAAAAAAACTTTTTTCTCAATCAAAACCAATAGCGAAGCAAGCTTCGCCCCCAACACGGGGGAAAGGTACAGGACAAATCGTCAATATTTTATAAAAAATATGAAAATCCAACTGAAGCAGAGCTTGCTATATGCCCTTTGCTCTTCAAAAATCCCGGTCTTTATGCAAAACCTCCCATGGGGGTGTTTAAGAAGCGCCCATGGGAGTGTTAAAGCGCCCACGGGTAGCTTTCTATACGCTTCTTCTTGACCATCGTATAGAAAAAGCGAACTGAAGTTGAGTTGTTAAGCTAATGTGGAATTAGGTAATTAGCAAAAAAAGGATAAATTTAAGAGTTGAACGAAAGTAACAAATGCGACTCGGCTCCAAAAAAAGCGTTGCTTTTTTTGAGCTTCATAAAAGTGCTTTCTTACTTTTTGAAGGCGACCTTGGGGTGCTTCGCCCATCAACACTCCCCAACACTTCCATGGAAGTGTTGGGGAGTGTTGATGGGCGAAGCACCCGGTGGTGAAGAAAAGCCTTCGTCGTTTACTTTCACGAGAAACAATATATAACTAGGAGAATTTCGATGACAATTAGCCCACCAGAGCGTGAAGCAAAAAAGGTTAAAATTGTAGTCGATCGTAATCCCGTAGAAACAAGTTTAGAGAAATGGGCTAAACCAGGTCACTTCTCACGTGCTTTATCAAAAGGACCAACAACAACTACGTGGATTTGGAATTTACATGCGGATGCACACGATTTCGACAGCCACACAAGTGACTTAGAAGATATTTCTCGTAAAGTCTTCTCAGCACACTTTGGTCAATTAGGGATTATCTTTATTTGGTTAAGTGGGATGTACTTCCACGGGGCACGTTTTTCTAACTACGAAGCGTGGCTTTCTGACCCAACACACATTAAACCAAGTGCACAGGTAGTATGGCCTGTAGTAGGTCAAGAAATCTTAAACGGAGACGTTGGTGGTGGATTCCAAGGTATCCAAATTACTTCAGGTTTCTTCCAACTTTGGCGTGCAAGTGGTATTACAAGTGAATTACAACTATACGCAACAGCAATCGGTGGCTTAGTAATGGCTGCTGCAATGTTCTTTGCTGGTTGGTTCCACTACCACAAAGCGGCACCTAAATTAGAATGGTTCCAAAACGTAGAATCAATGATGAACCACCACCTTGCAGGTCTTTTAGGCCTTGGTAGTTTAGCATGGGCTGGTCACCAGATTCACATTTCGTTACCAATCAACAAATTATTAGATGCTGGTGTTGATCCAAAAGAAATTCCATTACCTCACGAATTAATGTTAAACCGTGAATTAATGGCACAATTATACCCAAGTTTTGCTAAAGGTTTAGCTCCATTCTTTACTTTAAACTGGGGTGAGTACAGCGACTTCTTAACATTCCAAGGTGGTTTAAACCCTGTAACAGGTGGTTTATGGTTAAGTGACGAAGCTCACCACCACTTAGCAATTGCTGTATTATTCTTAATCGCGGGTCACCAATACCGTACAAACTGGGGTATTGGTCACAGTATGAAAGAAATTTTAGAAGCTCACAAAGGTCCTTTCACAGGTGAAGGTCACAAAGGGTTATATGAAATTTTAACTACATCTTGGCACGCACAATTAGCTATTAACTTAGCAATGCTTGGTTCGTTATCAATTATCGTAGCTCATCACATGTATGCTATGCCTCCATACCCATACTTAGCAACAGACTACGGTACACAATTATCATTATTCACTCACCACGTTTGGATTGGTGGTTTCTGTATTGTAGGTGCTGGTGCTCACGCAGCGATCTTTATGGTTCGTGACTACGATCCAACAAACAACTACAACAACTTATTAGACCGTGTAATCCGTCACCGTGACGCGATTATTTCTCACTTAAACTGGGTTTGTATTTTCTTAGGTTTCCACAGCTTCGGTTTATACATCCACAACGATACAATGAGTGCGTTAGGTCGTCCACAAGATATGTTCTCAGATACAGCAATTCAATTACAACCTGTATTTGCTCAATGGGTTCAAAATACACACTTCTTAGCTCCTCAATTAACAGCTCCAAACGCTTTAGCAGCAACAAGTGTTAGCTGGGGTGGTGATGTTGTAGCTGTTGGTGGTAAAGTTGCTATGATGCCTATTGCTTTAGGTACATCAGACTTCTTGGTTCACCACATCCATGCATTCACAATTCACGTAACCGTTTTAATTTTATTAAAAGGTGTTTTATACTCTCGTAGTTCACGTTTAATTCCAGATAAAGCAAACTTAGGTTTCCGATTCCCTTGTGACGGTCCTGGTCGAGGCGGTACTTGTCAAGTATCTGCTTGGGACCACGTTTTCCTGGGGCTTTTCTGGATGTACAACTCATTATCTATCGTAATTTTCCACTTCAGCTGGAAAATGCAATCTGACGTATGGGGTAGTGTTACTGCGTCGGGTGTTACTCACATTACTGGTGGTAACTTCGCTGCAAGTGCCAACACAATTAATGGTTGGCTTCGTGACTTCTTATGGGCACAATCATCACAAGTAATTCAATCTTACGGTTCTGCTTTATCAGCTTACGGTTTAATGTTCTTAGGAGCACACTTCGTTTGGGCATTTAGTTTAATGTTCTTATTCAGTGGTCGTGGTTACTGGCAAGAATTAATTGAATCTATTGTTTGGGCTCACAACAAGTTAAAAGTAGCACCTGCTATTCAACCTCGTGCTTTAAGTATTACACAAGGTCGTGCTGTTGGTGTTGCTCACTACTTATTAGGTGGTATTGCAACTACTTGGTCGTTCTTCTTAGCCCGTATTATTTCTGTCGGCTAAGATTTTTCTTGCATTGCTACGCCCATCAACAATCCCATCCCTCAACACCCCGTGTTGGGGGATGGGATTGTTGATGAGCGTAGCAAACCTCTTCAACACCCTTCCCCTGTTGGGGAGCGTTGACGAGGGGTTCTATCTTTTAGAAAAACTTAAAAGCGAGTTTACAAAAAACACTTGAGGAGCCCACCAAGGCTTGTTCTTGGTGGGCTCCCTTCCCCAACACCCCTCAACACCCCGTGTTGAGGGGTGTTGAATAGAGATGCTTTTCAAAAATTAACAAGAAAAACTAGTAAGATTACGGCCCACATTGAACGTTAGTTTTTTCTCGTTTTTCTCTTACTATTTTGTACTAGAGCATCAGAAAAATCTCTGAGTTTAACTTCTTAGTTAGTTTAATAAGTGCTTTGCTGTTTTAACAGAGCAGCACAGAGCTACACTTGACCACCGACCTTGGGGTGCTGCGCCCTCCAATACGCCCCGTGGGGGTGTTGAAGAGCCCGTAAAGGTAGCCTTTGGCTGGCTCCGCCCAGTGGTCTTGGTTTTACGCGTAAGGCGCGTTAGCTCAATAAGTGTATTTTTTTTTAGAAAAAAAAGAGCACTGTACTAGGGCGTAGCAACCCACTAACAAAATTTTAAAAAGCCAAGGGCTTAGAACCCCTTGAGCCTAGCTTCTTCAAGCTTTGTTTTCAGTGTAAGGTGGCTTTTTTTAATGTGGTTTAACTTAAATTTAACTGGAAGCAAATGGCATTTAACTTCAGTTTAGCTGGTGAAATATAAATGTTCACTGTGCCATGACATCTCACTAAAAAGTGTTAGGTAAGAGGCTAAACTAAGAATTAGCCAACGATTATTAGCCATACTCATTAGGTAAGGCAAAGGAATAAACATAATATGGCAACTAAATTCCCGAAATTTAGCCAAGGTTTAGCACAAGATCCAACGACTCGTCGTATTTGGTTTGGTATTGCAACTGCTCACGACTTTGAAAGTCATGACGGTATGACAGAAGAAAACCTTTACCAAAAGATTTTTGCTTCACACTTCGGTCAATTAGCAATCATCTTCTTATGGACTTCAGGAAACTTATTCCACGTAGCTTGGCAAGGTAACTTTGAACAATGGATTAAAGATCCATTACACATTCGACCAATCGCACACGCTATTTGGGACCCTCACTTTGGACAACCTGCTGTTGAAGCTTTCACTCGTGGTGGTGCTTCAGGTCCTGTAAACATCGCTACTTCAGGTGTTTACCAATGGTGGTACACAATTGGTATGCGTACAAACCAAGAATTATACACTGCTTCAGTATTCTTATCATTAATGGCTGGTGTATTTTTATTTGCTGGTTGGTTACACCTTCAACCTAAATTCCAACCATCATTATCTTGGTTCAAAAACGCTGAATCACGTTTAAACCACCACCTTTCAGGTTTATTTGGTGTAAGTTCTTTAGCTTGGACAGGTCACTTAGTTCACGTTGCAATTCCAGCTGCTCGTGGTCAACGAGTAGGATGGGATAACTTCTTAACTACATTACCTCACCCAGAAGGTTTAACGCCATTCTTCACAGGTAACTGGGCTGCATACGCTGCAAACCCTGACTCTGCAAACCACATTTTCGGTACAAGTGCAGGTGCAGGTACGGCTATTTTAACTTTCTTAGGTGGTTTCCACCCACAAACACAAAGTTTATGGTTAACTGATATTGCACACCACCACTTAGCAATTGCTGTTGTATTCATTATTGCAGGTCACCAATACCGTACTAACTTCGGAATTGGTCACAGCATGCGTGAAATTCTTGACGCACACACACCTCCAGCAGGTGGTTTAGGTGCAGGTCACAAAGGGTTATTTGATACTGTTAACAACTCATTACACTTCCAATTAGGTTTAGCTTTAGCTTCAGTTGGTACTATTTGTTCAATGGTTGCTCAACACATTTACTCTTTACCACCTTACGCTTTCTTAGCACAAGATTACACAGCTCAAGCTGCATTATACACTCACCACCAGTACATCGCTGGTTTCATCATGTGTGGTGCTTTTGCTCACGGTGCAATCTTCTTTATTCGTGATTACGATCCTGAACAAAACAAAGGAAACGTTTTAGCTCGTATTTTAGACCACAAAGAAGCAATTATTTCTCACTTAAGTTGGGTTTCTTTATTCTTAGGTTTCCACACGTTAGGCTTATACGTTCACAACGACGTTATGCAAGCTTTTGGTACTCCAGAGAAACAAATCTTAATTGAACCTGTTTTCGCTCAATGGATTCAGGCAGCTCAAGGTAAAGCTTTATACGGTTTTGATTTCTTATTATCATCGTCAGCTAGCCCTGCTTACTCTGCAAGTCAATCTGTTTGGTTACCAGGTTGGTTAGATGCTATCAACAGTAACAACAACTCATTATTCTTAACAATTGGTCCTGGTGACTTCTTAGTACACCACGCTATTGCTTTAGGTTTACACACAACAACATTAATTTTAGTTAAAGGTGCTTTAGATGCTCGTGGTTCTAAATTAATGCCAGATAAAAAAGACTTTGGTTACTCTTTCCCTTGTGATGGTCCTGGTCGAGGCGGTACTTGTGACATCTCTGCTTGGGATGCTTTCTACTTAGCTGTATTCTGGATGTTAAACACTATTGGTTGGGTAACATTCTACTTCCACTGGAAACACTTAGGTATTTGGCAAGGTAACGTAAGTCAGTTTAACGAATCTTCTACATACTTAATGGGTTGGTTACGTGACTACTTATGGTTAAACTCTTCACAATTAATTAACGGTTACAACCCTAACGGTATGAACTCATTAGGTGTTTGGTCTTGGGCATTCTTATTAGCTCACTTAATCTATGCAACAGGTTTCATGTTCTTAATTTCTTGGCGTGGTTACTGGCAAGAATTAATTGAAACACTTGTTTGGAGTCACGAACGTACTCCTTTAGCAAGTTTAGTACGTTGGCGCGACAAACCAGTAGCGTTAAGTATTGTTCAAGCCCGCTTAGTTGGTTTAGTTCACTTCAGTGTAGGTTATGTTTTAACTTACGGTTCATTCTTAATTGCTTCTACTTCATCGAAATTCGGTTAATTTTTAACCTAGTTTTTTCCCTACCTTTCATCAACACTCTTTAACACTCCCATGGGGGTGTTGAAGAGAAGAGGTACCCTTAAAAGGGTCTTGATCGCTGTTTAGTAAAAACTTTCCCCCACACTCAATGAGTGTGGGGAAAAAGGGAAAAAGCCCCTTCAAAAGAGTTTAAGCATAAATCAAACATAGGAGGCGTCACAGTTTTTCTGTGACGCCTCCTATGTTTGATTTTTAATAAAATTTACATAAAAATTAAAACTTTTTGTACGGCATGGAAACCACGCACCAAGAAAGCTTTATTCAATATTCCGGGGCCTGGAGCCCGGATTGCTACGCCCATCAACACTTCCATGGAAGTGTTGATGGGGAGGAGAAAACATTGTAAAGAGAAAAATGTTATAATAGTTTTAAAGCAAAAAAAAGCTAAGCTTTTTTTTACGCCTCCCCCAACACTTCCATGGAAGTGTTGAGGGGTGTTGAGGGGTGTTGAAGGGCGTAGCACCACAAGGTCAGCTTGTTCTTGGCCTTCGGCCCGTTGGGCATTGTCGCTTTATAAGGATGCCCAAGTTGAGTATTTGCAATTGATTTTGAAAAGTCATTATTTAATGAATTTCAAAGTAATGGGGTATATTAACCACCAAATCTTAGAATGGTTGAAAGCAACCGTTCTTGTTAATTAATTAAAATTAAATTTCTATTATGAACGTTTCTGTAGAAGCAAAAAACATTGGTAAAGTAGTACAAATTATTGGACCGGTTCTTGACGTTGAATTCTCAGCGGATCAAATGCCAAACATTTACAACGCAATTGTTGTTGAAGGTGAAAACTTAGCAGGTACAAAAGTTTCTGTTACTTGTGAAGTTCAACAATTATTAGGTGACCACTGTGTTCGTGCCGTTTCTATGAGTGCTACAGATGGTTTAATGCGTGGTATGGACGTAGTAGACACTGGTGCGCCATTAACTGTTCCAGTTGGTACAAGTACATTAGGTCGTATTTTCAATGTTTTAGGTGAGCCTGTTGACAACTTAGGTGACGTTTCAAATGAAGGTGGTTTACCAATTCACCGTCCCGCTCCATTATTTGTTGATCTTGACACACAACTTTCAATTTTTAAAACAGGTATTAAGGTTGTAGACCTTTTAGCTCCATACCGTCGTGGTGGTAAAATTGGTTTATTTGGTGGTGCCGGTGTAGGTAAAACTGTTCTAATTATGGAACTTATCAACAACATTGCAAAAGCACACGGTGGTGTTTCTGTATTTGGTGGTGTAGGTGAACGTACTCGTGAAGGTAATGACCTTTACGCTGAAATGAAAGAATCTAAAGTTATTAACGAAGATAACTTATCAGAATCTAAAGTAGCCTTAGTATACGGTCAAATGAACGAACCACCTGGTGCTCGTATGCGTGTAGGTTTAACAGCTTTAACAATGGCTGAATACTTCCGTGACATTAATAAACAAGACGTTTTATTATTCATTGATAACATTTTCCGTTTCGTACAAGCGGGTTCTGAAGTATCTGCACTTCTTGGTCGTATGCCATCTGCTGTAGGTTACCAACCAACATTAGCAACTGAAATGGGTGGTTTACAAGAACGTATTACTTCTACTAAGGACGGTTCAATTACGTCAATTCAAGCTGTTTACGTACCAGCAGATGACTTAACTGACCCAGCGCCAGCAACAACATTCGCTCACTTAGACGCTACTACTGTACTTTCACGTAACTTAGCAGCGAAAGGTATTTACCCTGCTGTAGACCCTCTTGACAGTACAAGTACTATGCTTCAACCACAAACTTTAGGTGAAGAACACTACGGTTGTGCTCAAGCAGTTAAAACAACTCTTCAACGTTACAAAGAATTACAAGATATTATTGCAATTCTTGGTTTAGATGAATTATCTGATGAAGACCGTTTAGTTGTAGCACGTGCTCGTAAAATTGAACGTTTCTTATCACAACCATTCTTCGTTGCTGAAGTATTCACTGGTTCTCCAGGTAAATACGTAAGCTTAAGTGAAACTATCCAAGGTTTCTCACAAATTCTTACTGGTGAATTAGATGACTTACCAGAACAAAGTTTCTACTTAGTAGGTAACCTTGACGAAGCTATTGCTAAAGCAGCAACTTTAGGTTAATTCTATGTTTATTCAACACGGTTAAGGACGTGTTGAATAGCTGAAAAGCAAGCAAATTTTTGAAACAAGTATGTTCAAAGTTTTGCTACACTTATGACAATAATCGTTTCACCACCCAACACTTCCATGCCCTCAACACGGGGGCATGGAAGTGTTGGGTGGTGAAAAAAACACAAAAATAAAAAAAAGGGAGACTTTTATGAGCTTACAAATTTGTGTAATGACACCAGATTGTATTTTTTTAAACAAAGAAGTAGATGAAATTATTCTACCAACTAATACCGGTCAAATGGGAGTTTTATCTAATCACGCTCCTTTAATTACAGCTTTAGATATTGGTGTTATGCTAGTTCGTACGCAAAAAGATTGGGAATCTGTTGCTGTAATGGGTGGTTTTGCTTTAGTAAAACAAAACCAAATTACAGTTTTAGTTAACGAAGCTGAATCAAAAGAAACAATTGACCCTCAAGAGGCAGAAGAAGCTTTTGCTACAGCAAAACAAACTTTAGAGCAAGCTACTGGTCAAAAAGAAAAAGTTGAAGCAAACTTTGCTTTCAAACGTGCTCGTGCACGTTACCAAGTAATTGGTGCTTAATTTAAATAAGTAAGAGAGCCAAAGTCTTCAAAAAAAGCGTAGCCCCCCCCCCGGGGGGGGGCTACGCTTTTTTGAAGACTTTGCACTTCTTTTAGATCTCGACAAAATTTTAAAAATTGTCTATACTAAACCCATAGGTTACACACCCCTCCCAGAAGAGAGGTATAATACTCAAATTCAATCAAATTTTGTGAAAATTAGTCATTAAGCTCTTTCTCAATGTGAGAGCTTCTTACCCCAGCCTTTAACACTTCTCCCCCAACACTCCTAAAGCCCCCCCCAACTTGTTTTGGGGGGCTTTAGGAGTGTTGGGGGAGAAGTGTTGAGGGGTGTTGAAGAGATTCTCTTCAACACTCCTGGTAAATAAATAATTAATTTTAATCTTTTTATTTTTATGTCACGTTATCGCGGTCCTCGTCTACGTATTATTCGTCGTTTAGGTGAATTACCAGGTTTTACTTCGAAAACAACAACTCGTACTTCTTCACCAGGGCAACATGGTGGATCAAATTTTGCAAAAAGTTCTGCGTACGGAATTCGATTACAGGAAAAACAAAAACTACGTTTTAACTACGGTATTACAGAACGTCAGTTATTATCATACGTAAAAAAAGCAAAACGTATGAAAGGTTCTACAGGTGAAGTTTTACTTCAATTGCTAGAAATGCGCTTAGATAACGTAGTTTTCCGTTTAGGCATGGCTCCTACGGTAGTAGCTGCTCGTCAATTAATTAGCCACGGTCATATTGTTGTAAATGACCAGAAAGTAACAATTCCAAGTTATGCTTGTCAAGTTAAAGATGTTATTTCAGTTCGTGCTAAAAACAATTCGCGCAAAATGGTAACCGAAGCAAATTCAACAGCAACGGCAAATGTTCCAAGTCATTTATCGTGGAATAAAGAAAGTTTAGTTGGGGTTGTAAATAAAGTAATCGATCGTAAAGACGTAGGGTTACAATTAAATGAATTATTAGTTGTTGAGTACTACTCTCGTTAATTTTTCTTTTGGAATCGTAGCCCAGAAGGTCTACCTTCTTCAGCACGTAGCGTGTTGATGGGCGTAGCAATCTCCTCAACACCCCTCTACACTTCCCCCAACACTCCTAAAGCGCCCCCCCAAACTCAAAGCTTCGCTTTGAGTTTGGGGGGGCGCTTTAGGAGTGTTGGGGGAGGGTGCCCACCAAAACTCAAAGCTTCGCTTTGAGTTTTGGTGGGCCCTACAACGCTCCCACGTGAGTGTTGTGGCGTATTGAGGTGTGGAAGCAAAGATAAATAAAAGAAAAAATTTAATCAATTTTTTTAAATGTATCTTCGTAAGTTGGTAGTGATAATATTTAATTATTTTTCTTGGTTCCAAACCCATGGGGTACCCTTACGAGGTAACAAGAAAAGTAGCTTGTAGAACGGCGAAGCAAAGGGCCCGTAGCAAGCTCTGCTTCAAAAGTCAAAAAAAAAGTTACGTCTTTTACACGTTAATTCACATTTTTCAACACCCCTCAACACCCCTCAACACTTCCATGGAAGTGTTGAGGGATGGAAGTGTTGGGGGAGGGAGCCCCCCAAGGACAAGCCTTGGGGGGCGCTTCAACACGCCCCATGGGGGTGTTGAAGAGGTGTTGAAGAGGGCCCACCAAAAGCAAGCTTCGCTATCGGTTTTGGTGGGCGAAACTAAAGCTTTTTTATACGCCTTCGGCTATCTTAAAAATATATTGAATCCCAAGGGAGATCTTTTTGCTAATGAATATCTATTTACGTCAAAATTCATTTCTTGTCCCTGATTTTATTGCTGTTCAGCGTAATAGTTTTTCGCAATTCTTAGAAAGTGGGTTAATTCAAGAAATTTCAAAACGTAACCCTATTACTAATTCGACAAAAGAATTAGAGTTATGTTTTTATCCTCAATATTATAAGTTAAGTCCACCAGAACTAAATGCAAAACAATCTATTTTAAAGAATAAAACCTATTCTTGTCGTCTTTATATACCAGTAAAATTAACAAATAAAAGAACGAAAACTTTAAAATTACAATGGGTTGTTTTAGGAAATCTACCATTAATGACTAAACGAGGTCACTTTATTATTAATGGTTCTCCACGAGTTATTATTAACCAAATGGTCCGAAGCCCTGGTGTTTATTTTAAAGAAGTTAGTCATGCAGATCAAAAACTGACTTATTATGCAGATTTAATCGCATATCGAGGGGCATGGCTACGTATTGAATTAGATAAAAAGGCAGATATTTGGGCGCGAATGAAAAAAACGCCTAAATTACCTATGTTAATTTTACTTCAAGCCTTAGGGTTAAACTTACCGACAATTTTAAAATCGTTAAATTACCCTAAATTTTTTGAAAATTTAGGGCATGACGGTAATTTTATGAAACAATTGAAAAAGGGACGAGTATCGTCACGCTCATCTTCCCAAGAACTTTCAGGTTCTTTTAACCTAAGTGAAGATGTTTCATTAAGGTTAGACGATTCGAGCAAAAATATGGGAGCTGAAAACGTTCAACGTGCCCCACTTCAAAAAAGTACTAAAAAAGCCACTCTTTTCGGAGATTTTTCTAGGTCGTCGGTCTACTGTAAAACGCAAGAAGAAGCTTTATGGGCTTTATATGCATTAACACACCCGTTAAAAAATCCGGATGAAGTAACTGCTAATTTAGGTAAAAGTTTTTTATATCGAAAGTTTATGAACTCTCGTGTTTACGATTTATCCCCATTAGGTCGTTTACGTTTAAATCAAAAACTTAATCTTTCAGTTAACGAAAACATTACAACGATTACTGCTCAAGATTTATTATTTATTACCAATACGTTAATTAATCTAAATTATGGTGTTGGTAAAGTAGATGATATTGATAATTTAAAAAACCGCCGTATTCGTACAGCTGGTGAATTAGTTCAAAACCAGTTTGGTATTGGTTTATTACGTTTAGAAAAAATTATTCGAGAAAAACTAAAACAACAACAAACTAAATTATCAATTGGAAGTTTAATTAACACTAAACCAATCAATGGTGCTTTACGAGAGTTTTTTGGGTCAAGTCCATTATCTCAATTCATGGACCAAACTAACCCATTAGCTGAAATTACTCACAAACGTCGACTTAGTTCGTTAGGTCCGGGCGGTGTTAATCGAGAAACTGCTGGAATGGCTATTCGAGGAATTCACCCAACCCATTATGGTCGTATTTGTCCTATTGAAACTCCCGAAGGCCAAAATGCTGGTTTAGTAAACTCTTTAACAATTTATTCACGAGTAAACCCTTATGGATTTATTGAAACACCTTTTTATAAAGTTGTTAAAGGCCAAGTACAAAACTCAACACGTCCCATTTTTTTCTCAGCTTATCAAGAAGAGAAAAAACTATTAGCTCCAGGGGATATTTATGCTAATAAATTAAAATATTTACCTAAGTCTGAACTTCCAATTCGAAAACTAGCCGAATTCACACGAACAACACGAGAAAAAATCGATTATATTTCGGTTTCTCCTCTTCAAATGATTTCGATTGCAACCTCGTTAATCCCATTCTTAGAACATGACGATGCTAACCGAGCATTAATGGGATCAAACATGCAACGTCAGGCTGTTCCTTTAATGACCGCAGAGGCTCCCGTTGTAGGTACAGGTTTAGAGTGTCGTGTTGCTTCTGACTCTGGTCATGTATTACAGGCAAAGAAAAGTGGATTTGTTACATATTCAAGCGCAGAAAAAATCACAATTCTAAGTCCGGTCGATTCAACCCCTGCGGTTCCAAAACTAAGTAAAGGGAATAATAGCCCTCAACACTTCCACGAAAGTGTTGGGGGAAGTTGTAAAGAGAGTCAATCTTTACAAGCCGCTGCCGAGGGGTATCTTTCCGGGGTAGCTTCATCTTCTAGCAGTAAATTTACAGGTTCTAGTTTTAGTACCATTTCTGCTTTAAATGATGGGGTGCTACGCCGTGCATTAACTCAAAAAGTTCTAACCACAGGAACGAATTGCTCATCTATGCTTAAAAATCAACGTTTTTTCGTTGAGCCAAAAGCACAACTTTATACTGGAGCTCAAACACCTGTGGGACGTGTTGAAACTATTCTCCAACCAAACCACGCCGAAGGCTACCTTTCCGAGGTAGAGACTATTCAACAAACACAAAACAAACTTCCTCTGCAAGTACGTTTTGGTGTAGAAGCACCAAAAAGTAGTTTCGACTCTGAAGCTACGAAAATTTCGTCTACACTTAACTCCATCCCTCAACACCCCGTGTTGGGGGAAGATAGTCCGTCTAAACAGGTGGGTTGGGCGTTAAAAGACCCACAAATTCAAACGATGTTAAAACCAAAGTGGCATCATTCCGCACAAACAATGTCACGTGAAAATTGGTATCAAAATTTAAAAGGTCAAAACGTAAAAACTTTTACTCAAGTTGAAAGTGGGCGTCTAGTAACAAAACCCACAAACACCAAAATGCCAATGAGTAGCCTTGCAGGGACTGCTAATAGTAAAAAAACAGGCGAGGCATTATACAAGCTTGCTTCTAGTGAGTCAGCAACTAAAAGCATGGATTTTAGCACGAAAACACAGCTGAAACCTATTACCTATGAGTTACAAAAGTTATTCCGCTCGAATCAAGATACAAGTATTATGCACCGCCCAGTTGTTCGTGAGGGTGAGTGGGTTAACCGAGGAGATTTATTGGCAGACAACTCAACCACTGTTGGTGGAGAGCTGTCATTAGGAAAAAACCTTTTACTAGCTTATATGCCGTGGGAAGGATATAACTTTGAAGATGCTATTTTAATTAGTGAGCGTTTAGTCTCGGACGACGCATATACTTCATTACATATTGAACGTTATGAAGTTGAAATCCGAGAAACGAAGTTTGGTTTAGAACAAATTACAAGTCAAATTCCAGATGAAGGTAAATTATCTCACTTAGACCATTTTGGTATTGCAAAGCCAGGTACATGGGTAGAAGAGGGGGATATTTTAATCGGGAAAGTTGCTCCAATGCCACAGAAAAATTTATCACGTTATGAAAAATTATTATATGATGTGGTAGGTAAAAAAATCTCAACAACACGAGACACGTCTCTTCGCGTACCTCGGGGTGTGTCTGGTCGTGTTATTCATGTTGAAATTTTAAACGCTGAAAATTTACCACCTGAATTCGTTTTTGAAGGCCCAAGTCGTGTTAATTTATATATTGCTGAAAAACGAAAAATTCACGTTGGGGATAAAATGGCGGGTCGTCACGGTAATAAAGGTATTATCTCGAATATTTTACCTCGACAAGATATGCCATATTTACCTGACGGTACACCTTTAGACATGGTTTTAAACCCACTAGGTGTTCCTTCGCGAATGAATGTAGGACAAATTTATGAGTGTCTATTAGGTTTAGCAGGTCGTTACTTAGGTCAAAAATTTAAAGTTCGTCCTTTTGATGAGATTTATGGTCCTCAAACGTCTCGTAGTTTAGTTTACTCTAAATTATACGAAGCTCGATTACGTACAGGTCAACGATGGCTTTTTAATCCAGCCTCACCAGGTAAAACACGTTTATTTGACGGTCGAACCGGTGAATGCTTTAGTCAGCCGGTTACTGTTGGTCAAGCGTATATGTTAAAGTTAATTCATTTAGTAGATGAAAAAATCCATGCCCGCTCAATCGGACCATATTCACTTGTAACTCAACAACCATTACGCGGACGTTCTAAACACGGTGGACAACGTTTAGGAGAAATGGAGGTTTGGGCTCTGGAAGGTTTCGGAGCTGCTTACACATTACAAGAACTATTAACTGTTAAATCCGATGATATTAAAGGACGTGAACAAGTAATGGAATCTATTCAAAAAAATAAAACTATTTCTCTTGGTACACCAGAATCTTTTAAAGTCTTAATTCGAGAACTTCAATCTTTATGCTTAGATGTTGGTGTTTATGCTGTAGATGGGTCAGGCAAAATTAAACAAGTTGATACTATGAAACTACCTTAATCGCGGGCATCCCGGAAAAGAATCGGAACGCTACGCCCATCAACACTTTTCCCCCAACACCGGGGAAAAGTGTTGATGGGCCATGGGAGTATCGGGGAAGGGAGCCCACCAAAATACGGTTGGTGTTTTGGTGGGCCGTACAGCTATTTAATTGCTAGTTTCACTCACTTTTTAATACTACTCAGGAGCAAAGGTAGCTCAGTAAGCTTCGCTATGCGAAGCTTGCTGAGCTAGGACTAACTAAGCGATCACCGGTATAACTATTAATTTTTTAAAAGGGGGATAAAAGTGACACTTTTTAACAATACAACCAGGTCCTGGGTCATTCAACCCAAAGCTTTGGTCCAATTAAAAGGAAAATATTCTTTTAGGCGTAATATCTGCTGTGCAGGTGTTGCTGATCAAAAAAGTGAAAAATCGATGCCAACGGGCAGTCCTGTAGATGCAACAGAAGGCTCAAACCACTCTACGCGTAGGGGGGTATTAAAAAAACGTGTAGCCAGTTTTTCAAATGGAATTCATATTAAATCTATTCGAATTGGATTAGCTTCGCCAGAGCGTATTCGTCAATGGGCAGAGCGTGTATTACCTGATGGAACAGTGGTTGGGCAAGTAACTAATCCACAAACTGTAAACTATAAAACTTTAAAACCTGAGAAAGGGGGTTTATTTTGTGAACAAATTTTTGGTTCAATCCAAGACACTGATTTAACCACAACACGAGATCGTCGATCACGCTTAGGGTATATTCAGTTAGTTTCTCCTGTTACTCATGTATGGTATTTAAAAGCCCTTCCTAGTTATATTGCAATTCTGTTAGACTTACCAAAAAAACATGTAGAGTCTATCAGTTATTGTACAGAAACACTTTCTGTTCCTGTAGCTGTCCATCAAACAACAGGTACTTTAGCGCCAAATACGAGTACTGGGCGAGCTACGACAGAAACAAACGGTGATAGGGGTCACGCTTCGCCAATTTCCGTCGAATTAAATCCATCCACAAATCAAAATTCAATGGAATTATTTGATGCCCCACGTCTTACAAAGTCAAGTTCCAACTTAAAATTAACAAGTGACCTTGGAAAGGCGAAACAACCACTTTTATTATGGGAATCTAGCTCACGATCAAAATGGTTGCGAGGAAATCATGGGGATTTCCAAGCAAACTCAAATTTAATATTCCAATTAAATGAAAAATGTCTGTGGTTTAATACTTTTTACAATTCACTAAAACTAGAAAAATCTTGGAATTTAGAATTTCCAGAATCAGCGCGTAACTCATTTGTAAAGAAAAAGCCATCAAAATCCCCTACGGGCCCTTCAAACACCTCTAGCGGGGATAGCTTAGGAAAAGATGGTACTATGGACCACGTTTCGCCTCACAAAGCCAATTTATGGGGCTCTTCACCTTTGAAGAGGGAAGGTTGGGTAAAAAGTGCTCAACAGACATTGACTCAGGGATCCCAGAGCTACCCTTACGCTAACGGGCTTTCTTTTAATGAAGGAAAATCGAAAGAAATGGGAGTTGGGGCGCTACGCCCTCAGGGTAGTGAAAATTCTCTGTTTGGAACACACGATCCCTTCGATCATTTATCCACGCATCAAGTAAAATCCGAGCAGAATTTATTTAAAACGCCAACTTTTGACAACTCAAAACAATCAAATACTGCTGAAAACAGAGACTCTTTTAGCAGGACCTCTGCGAGGTCATGGATAATTAATAATTATTATTCAGTTTTACAAACGTGTCGTTGGAAAAGTCCTAGTGATTGGGACTTATTCTTATTTTATATGACATCTTCTGTCAATAGTTTAGATAAACCAATTCCATGCTATCAAAATCGAATTTATGACTCAAGCGGTTTACCATTTGATTTTCCAATTTCAGGGGGTGCTGCGATTCGTAATTTATTATTAAACTTTGATCCTGTACGAGAAGATTTAAGTTTAATCGCACGCCAAATTGAAAACCAATCAGCTAAGTATAATCAAGAAATTAGGGTTTTAGAGCAACTATACGTGAATGGTTTATTTATGACCCGTACACAACGAAAAGTATTATTTGCCCTTTGGCGTCAACGAACAAAAGTACTACGTCGACTTAAATTAGTTCGTTATTTCCGCCAAACCAATATGCGTCCTCAATGGATGGTATTATCTGTTTTACCTGTCTTACCACCAGATTTACGTCCAATTATTCAAATGAATGGAAATCAAGTCGCTGTTTCTGATCTAAATAAACTTTATCAAAAAGTCATTTTCCGTAACCAACGAATGTTACGTTTTGCTCGAGGTCAGTATACAATTAATAATTCTCCCGAAATGCGCTATGCAGGACGCTTATTACAAGAAGCCGTTGATGCGCTGATCGCAAACGGGAAAGGTGGCGGAGCTACTATTTCCGATGCAAATAATCGACCTTTAAAATCTCTTTCGGATATGTTAAAAGGTAAAAAAGGTCGATTCCGTCAAAACTTATTAGGAAAACGTGTTGATTATTCTGGACGTTCCGTTATTGTTGTTGGGCCTAAATTAAAATTACACGAATGTGGTTTACCGAAAGAAATGGCCATTGAGCTTTTCCAACCATTCTTAATTCGTCAATTACGAACAAATAAAATTGCAGCTACTATTGTCGGGGCTAAAAAATTAATTCGATCTGGAGATCAAATTATTTGGGAAGTTTTAAAACAAGTCTTACAAAACCATCCAATTTTATTAAATCGAGCTCCAACACTTCACCGTTTAGGAATTCAAGCATTCCAACCTAAACTTGTAGATGGCCGAGCTATTTTATTACATCCACTAGTATGTCCCGCGTTTAACGCTGACTTTGACGGGGACCAAATGGCTGTTCACGTACCACTTTCATACGAAGCTCGCTCTGAAGCTTGGAAATTAATTTGGGCACGAAATAATATTCTTTCACCTGCTACAGGGGAACCTATTTTAACTCCTAGCCAAGATATGATTTTAGGTTGTTATTACTTAACAACTACGGACAGGATTCGTTTTAAATCTACCTGGCTTGCTAGTAAATCACAACAAACGGGCGATAGCGAAGCAAGCTTCGCTATGCTTCGCCCTAAACACGGGCCCTCGGGAAGGAAGCCCACTCAAGACCTTTGTACGAAAGGTTCAGCCTTTTTTGCTCCAGACAATACCGCGAAGCAAAGCGAAGCAAGCTTCGCTTTGAGTTTCTTCTCAAGTCAAGAAGAAGTATTATTAGCATATCATCATCATAAGTTAAGTTTACATTCTTTAATTTGGTTAAAATGGGAACAAGATTTTGAAGCCAATACTACTTTTGAATCACCATTAGAAATTCGTGTGGATAAGAACGGTAACTCAACACATTTATATCGTAATAATTTATATCGCTTTAATTCAAAAGGTGAGAAATTACAACAGTTCATTCGTACAACTCCAGGACGTATTTTATTAAATCAAACAATTTCACAGACCCTTTTCACTAAACAAGTGTAGCAAGCAAGATTCGCTATGCTTCGGCCCTTGGCTTCTTTTTCTTCAAAATCCGAGGTCTCTCTAACAAGAAGGCTAGCCTTTTTGTTAGAGAGACCTCTCTTCAATACTCACACTCTTTGATATTCGGGGTGCTACGCCCTTCAACACACTTTTCCGGGGTGCTACGCCCTTCAACACCGGATTGCTACGCCCAACAACACTTCCCATGGGAAAAGTGTTGATGGGCGTAGCAATCCGGTATTGAAGGGCGTAGCACCCCGGTAACTTTTTATTAAATTAAGGACAGGAGATCTATGAATTTAAATTTTTCTTTAGCTTGTGAAACCCAAGCCTCCTCTTTTTATGGAGGCTTCCGTCCTTTTATCAAATACCCATCTCTTCAACACTCCCCTGGGAGTGTTAAAGAGGGAGATAATAAAGGGGCAAATCGTAGCTTAAAAAAGGCTACTCCTTGGCTTAGGGTTAGCCTTGAACGTCCCTACAAATACAGGACAACTTTAAATGCACGTCCAGTTTTTTTTAACCGATGTTTTGACAAAGGTCGATTTAAATCACTAATTTTATGGTGTATTCTTAATTTTGGAGAACAAAAAACGGTTGAATTAGTAGAACAGTTAAAAGATATTGGTTATCACCAAGCAACATTAGCAGGTGTTTCTCTTGGGATTGATGACTTAAAAATTCCAAACTCAAAAGCTCAATTAGTAGCCGAAGCTCAACTCGAAAACCAATTGATTTTACAAGAAGATTTACGTGGTAATGTAACGTCTATTGAAAAATTCCAACGTTTAATTGATACGTGGCATTTAACAAGTGAAACATTAAAAGATAATGTTATTAAAGCTTTCCGAAATACTGATATTTTAAATCCAGTTTATATGATGGCATTTTCGGGTGCTCGAGGGAATGTTTCGCAAGTACGACAATTAGTTGGGATGCGAGGTTTAATGGCTGATCCTCAAGGTCAAATTATTAACTTTCCAATTCAAAGTAACTTCCGAGAAGGGTTAACTTTAACCGAATATGTTATTTCTTGTTATGGTGCTCGTAAAGGGGTTGTAGATACTGCTCTTCGAACAGCAACATCAGGTTATTTAACACGACGTTTAGTAGATGTAGCGCAACATGTAATTGTTTATCAATTTGATTGTCAAACAACACGAGGAATTTTATTAAATACTATTAAAGTCGGTAATACTACTTCTATTTCTCTTCAAAAACGTCTAGTTGGACGTGTTAGTGCAGAAGACATCTATAATTCAAAGACAAACACTAAAGAAGTTTCTCGGAATCAAGAGATTACTCCGATTTTAGCTGAGCAAATCAGTCAAAATCATAATCAAGTTTTAGTTCGTTCAGCTTTAACTTGTCAGGCAAAACACGGTGTTTGTCAATTATGTTATGGTTGGAGTTTAGCTCAAGGAAGCTTAGTTTCGTTGGGTGAAGCTGTTGGTGTTGTTGCCGCTCAATCCATTGGTGAGCCAGGTACACAGTTAACCATGCGTACTTTCCACACTGGTGGGGTATTCTCCGGAGATGTTATGGAACAAATCCAGGCCCCTCATAATGGTATTGTTGAGTTTCAAACGGCACTTCAAGGAACTTTAATTCGAACATCACACGGTAAAATCGCCTTTTTAACCTATACTAAAGGAGAACTAACATTAAAAAATACAACTAAGGCGCAGCGTGGTCTAAACCACCACTTGTCAAGTTCTCTTACTCAAACAGTGGTGGGGGAAACGAAAATTATTTTCCCAAGTTATACTATTTTATATGTTCGTAATGGAGAAGCGGTAAAACATAAACAATTTATCGCTGAATATTCTTCTTTAGTAGGTGAAAATCAAAGTATTAAATCAAGTCAAAAAGTTAATGCCGAAATGACAGGGGAAGTTTTCTTTGAAAATGTTTTCCTTCGAGTAGAATCTTCCGAAGAGTCTGAAAAAACATATCGTTCTTTCAAATTTAGTGATATTTGGATTTTATCTTGTGTAACAAACACATTGAAATTTAAATCTAATTTTTCTTTAACAAAACCAGGAGATCGAATTAATACCGCTACTGTTATTAATCAAGTCTTATTGAAAAAAACAGATGAGGGCGTAGCAACCCAACAACAATCGAAAAAAGCATTATCTCTGCCCCTCAACACTTCCATGGAAGTGTTAGGGGAGGCTAATAAAGTTGATTTCTCTTCGAAAAAAACTTGTAAAGGCTTGTTACAAACAGATTATAAAAATTTAGGTTATTTTTATTCATTCCAGAATAAACTAACTAAAAAAGCAAAATCATTCGACCATTCTACCTCTCATCTATCTCGCAAAGGAACTGTTAGTTTAGTTCAAAAAAATAACACTAAATCAGTAAACGAACTCTTTTTTAAATACGGAAAGCCCAACCTAAGTGGGGGAAGCGATTTGTTTAAAGGATCGACATCGAAGGGTAGCCCCGAAGGGGCTACCGGGTCTTTACCTGTCTCTAGCCTGAATAAAGATCCTTTCGTTACTTGGTATTCAAGTCTTTTTAAAGCGAAATATTCAGGATTTTATACACCGTCCACGGCTCCTTTCACAGATACTCGTATGTCCCAGCCAGCTTTTCGACTAGCTAAAAAGACTGCTAATAAAAAGCCCCCAACACTTCCATGTAAGTATTGGGGGAAAGGTAGCTTTTTATTACGCAATCTTTCCGAGGTAGAACTATTCTCTAACAGGAATCCTGGAGTATTTAAACGTTTGGAGTCGATGACAGGCCTATTAAGTCAACAAGTTTATCAAGATTGTTATGCAAATCAAAAAATCTTGTTAACTCCATTTTCCCCTAACACTCTTCAACACTCCTCCCCCAACACTCCTAAAGGAGTGTTGAGGGATGGGAAAAGTGTTGTTGGGCGTAGCAATCCCCCTCAACACTTCCATGGAAGTGTTGGGGGAGGGTGCCCATCGAAACAAGTTTCGGCGGGCCCTAAAAAAGGGTTGAGGGCGAAGCATAGCGAAGCTTGCTTCGCTATCGATTTTGGTGAGACCAAAACAAAAACTATTACTAAGGGGCGCTACGTCAGTCAATTAAATTGTAAAAAAGAAAAAAGGTTATTGGCTAAAACGAGCCGAATGTTTTCTACTTTAAAAGTGGAGTTTTGGTTATTCGAAAACCTTACTTTAAGCCTAGTGACTCATCAACACTTCCCCCAATATTCCTACAGGAGTGTTGAGGGCCCACCAACAGGTATGCTAGGTCTTTGGCTTTTAAATAATAGTTTTGTACTTAAACAGTTAGTAACAAATCTTGAAACTGTAGCGTCTGTTGGGCTACCCTTCGGCGTAGTTTTAAACCAAAATACAAATCAAAATTTAAATGGAAGTGAATTATTATCTCAATCACTATTAAATTCAAGTAAAAAAGTTGAAGGCCCAGGCCGTAGCGCTTCCTCAGGAGTATTGAGGGCTGGAAGTGTTGGGGTAGATTGGTTATATTTTTCTAGTGCTAATACCTACCTTGGGAAGGTATCCTCTGGATTTGAAAATAATAAAACTCAATTGATTAAATCAGGGCAAGGTGTTAAACAAAATTTTGATCAATCTCTAATTTCGCAAGAGACCATTCTTTTAGCTTCAGCTTTAAAACAGCTTTCTAATAAACAAAAAACATGGCCGTCTCTAGCATTCTATAATACACTTACTTTTAAAAATAATAATGAGCTTGGCCAAAGTCAACTCTTCAACACTGGAGAGTTAGATAACAACGCTTCCAATAAGAGTTCAGTGTTCTCGACAGGAAAATCACTTCTTTGCCATAACCCAGTATTATCAAAAATCTGTAATACTACTACTTTTATCACTCCATTTAATATTAAAGATCGGGGTGTAGCCCCTACGGAGCTACAGTTAAAACAAGAAAATAAGTGTATTGCAACACAATCTTCCTTCCTTTGTAACCCCACTAATTTAACACCAAAAGTTTTTTTAACAACAAACTATCCCGGAAAGGTAGCTTGTAGCTGTGTTGGGGGGGATGTTGGAAAAGATACGTTTGTTAAAGTGAACTTATCTCAATTCGATTTCATTGAGTCGAACCAAAGTCGTTTTGTCCCAACATTAAGTTTTACTTCGACGTTGAATCGAGTGAATGCTGTTCAACAAATCTCGTTAACAAAACCACATATTTATCAAAAATTCTTTTTAAGCGCGCAACGTGGTTCATACCACTTAAAAACTAAAAAAACATTACAAGGTAGCCCTGGGCTAAGTTATTCGGGTATTTCCAACTACAGTGTTAGTCACCACCGATCGAAAAAAGCCGAAAGCCACACGCTACCTCTACGACTAAACTACGCTGTTAAAAAAGTTAGTCGTGTTGATGAAGAGCGTATTCCGCTACGTAAAAAACCAAAAACGGATATTACAAAAGTCTTTTCTATTCCAGAATTAGACTGGAATGTAAAATTACGATTACCAAGTATTAATAGTCCAGAAACCCAAGGAAAAAATAAAGCAGGTGTGTCATATTTAGTTAAATTAGATCTTGGAGTACAGCGCCCTCAAACAGCGGTTAGTGGTAGGGTAGATATTTTTCAGAGGGGGCTGGGAGATAGCGAAAAAGCGCTCGGGTTTAAGGGCGTAGCACCCCACTCTTCTGAAAAGTTGAACGTACCTGTTTTTAATCAGACAAATATTTTTGGATTAGCAGATTCTGATGCTTCTGTAAAAGCTGGAGCTGTATTTGAAACTTCTAAATATACAGGAGAGATTCTTAAAAGTATTGAGTCAAAACAACAACGCCTCTTCAACACTCCCTTAGGAGTGGTGGAGAAGGGATTACAATTACAAAATGGCCAAACCCACTTGTCTCAGCTTGAGACAAAGACAATTCCGAGTTCGCTTTCTCCGGACTCAACTCAAATTTCACCAACACAACGTGTTCTTACGAGTGACGATCAAAAAACCTTTAATGTTTTAGGAAAAAAACCACTTGTTAAAGTGGGAGACTTTGTTCGTTATGGTGATTTTTTAACTTGTGACAAAAAAATCAGTGTTTCCGAACCTGGATTAGTAATTAAGATCACAAGCTCAAAAATTACAATTCGTATTGCTAAACCTGTTTTAGTTTCATCCGGTGGTGTTTTCCATGTCCAACATGGCGATTTTATTGAAGAAAACGCTCCACTTGTAACTTTAACTTACACACGCTTAAAGACAGGGGATATTGTTCAAGGTATTCCAAAAATTGAAGAATTATTTGAAGCTCGTATTTCTGGAACTTTACACAATCAATTAGCAATAATTTTTGAAAACTATAAACAAAAGTTTAGTTCTGCCTACGCAGCACGTAAAAGTTTAGAACGTATCCAACAAATTATTGTTGAAAACGTTCTAAATGTTTATCAATCGCAAGGTGTTACCATTGCGGATAAACACGTTGAAATTATTGTTCGTCAAATGACATCAAAAGTTCGTATTTTAGAAAGTGGTCGAAGTGGATTACTTCGAGGTGAATTGGTTACATTGGAATCTGTGGAAAATGCAAATAAATCTATCCATGGCCAAAAAGCCGAATATGCTCCTGTTTTAGTTGGTATTACAAAAGCAGCGTTAGATATTGATAAAAGTTTTATTTCAGCAGCAAGTTTCCAAGAAACAACACGTATTTTAAGTCGAGCTGCTATTGAACGAAAAACAGACTTTTTACGAGGTTTAAAAGAAAATGTTATTTTAGGCCAATTGATTCCTGCTGGTACTGGATTTTCTGTATCTTTTTCGCCAGAAGATCCAAATCATAGTAAAAAAGTTGTAAAATTAGTCAACCAGTACTTATTCTCTTCTGATAATCTGACGTCTTCAACTTTTTCACACATGTCAAGGAGTAGCCATTAAGCTACGTCTTCACGAGACTTCACTTTAAGCATGCTCGATAAGCATGTTGGGTGTGTGATGGCCTTGCAGAGCACCCATAACAAGCCGCTTACGTTGTAAGCGGTGCCCTAGTGGCGGAACGGGCGTATAAAAAAGTCAAGAAAGGCGTAGCAATTCGATTGCTACGCCCACCAACACTTTTTCCACTCCTCAACGCCCCCTCAACACCCCGTGTTGAGGGGGTGTTGAGGAGTGGAAAAAGTGTTGGGGGAAAGCTTGCTTCGCTTTGAGTTTCGGTGGGCACCTACGCCCATCAACACTTTTCCCGTGTGAGTGTTGAAGAGTATGGGGTGTGTTGAAATGCTCATATCATAAAAGTGCAGTGCACTTCTTTTTGCTTTTTTTTGTTTCGACTAAATTTAAAAGTTTAATAAATTAGAGCTTATCGTCTAATGGATAGGACAGAAACCTTCTAAGTTTCTAGTGTAGGTTCAATCCCTACTAAGCTCATAATCCATTTTGTAAAAACACCCACAGCACCCGGGGAGCCCACCAAGGACAAGCCTTGGTGGGCGCTCAACACTTCCATGGAAGTGTTGGGGAAGGGAGCCCACCAAGGGCAAGCTTTGGTGTGCGCTCAATACTTCCCTGGAAGTATTGGGGAAGATTGCTACGGAAGTGTTGAAGAGATCCTCTTCAACACTACTAGTAGTAGGGCGTAGCAATCCAGGTGCTAGGGCCTTAATTCATGGGGATTTTTATTTTCTATATTAAGAAATTTGCTATATAATAAAACGCAAAAATTGAATTTGCGATCATTTTCTAGAGTAATCCCCAACAAAGTCGGGGATTACAGGACCTTAAACTGTCAAGATTCAATTCCTATTAATGCTGCTACTTAAAAGTCCTGACATGATTTTAGGTCTTAAATTACGATTTAAAATCCTTAATAGTAGTTTACCTAATTAATTTTTTTAAAGCAACTCTTAGTTTTTTGAAGCATCTAGCATCTGCTTGCTGCGTCCTCTTCTATGAAAAAGTAACAAAAAGCCACGGCCTACGACCTTCTCCAACACTTTTCCCATGGGGAAGAAGAAGCATAGCGAAGCTTGCTGAGCTACCCTCCTATGGTATACCAGGAACAGACTACCCGTTCCGGGCTTTTTTGCTACGCCGTAGACCTGTTCATTTGTGATATATTTCTTAGGCTATTAAAATTTTATATTTTTTTCTAAATTCGAGTTTATTACCGGGAAAACCCCCGAAAACGCCGGAACGGGTAGCCCGTTCAGGGCTAAGACCTTTATTCATCACTCTTCAACACTTCCCCCGTGTTGGGGGAGGTGTTGGAGGGCGAAGCACCCTTCTACAACACTCCCATGGGAATGTTGAAGAGGTTGAATAAAGGTCGGGAGTGTTGAAGAAAAGGATATCTTCTACTCAACACACTCACTGAGTGGGTTGAGGATTAACTAAAAAAGTTACGGTGATTTTAACCCTTTCCTTTAAGTATTGCCCCGCTTCTAAATCTGAATTGAAGGGAGGTCCTTCCACAACTTCACTAGGGTTGTGGAAGGTGTTTAAATACCCGGCTCGTGGCCGAACCCAAACGTTGACCTCGTTCAGCAGATTCCACGTTGGGGGCCTTGGCCAGGTTCAAAAAAATTACACGTCTCCACGACGGTACTGTAAATATGCAGTTACAAAAAGACCTGCTAATGTAACGGGTACTAAACCTAAAACGATACCAGATAAAAGTGGTTCAACCATAAGTAAAAGCTACATAAAAAATAAATAAAAAAATGACGTAGATTCGCAATAATTATGGAGAGGCTCAATAACATTGTTCTGAGAGGCAAAAAAAAGCGACCTAGGAACCTTTTTGGTGGGCTTCCTTCTTCAACACTTTTTCCCCCAACACTCCTAGAGGAGTGTTGGGGGAAAAAGTGTTGAAGAGGGAGCGTATAAAAAAGAATAGCCTATCGACGCAAAGTGTAAGTTACTACATTAACTTCCCCCAACACTTCCATCCCTCAACACCCCTCAACACTTCCATGGAAGTGTTGGGGGAGGGTGCCCCCCCAAAACAAGTTTGGGGGGGCGCTTTAGGAGTGTTGGGGGATGGAAGTGTTGGGGGAAGTTAGCCGTTTTTTTTTACCCCCACTCTTTAATGCGATTCTGTACCTAGGATTTAGTCGTAAATCCTGAGGGCATTGTTTTCAAAAGAGAGGCTACTATTATTGGAGTTATCTCCAACAGGGCTCGATCTAATCGATCAATACATCGTATCCAGCTTATAGGCCCCTCAAAGCGAGTTGGCTTTTTTTCTAAGCGATTTCAGGGCTCAACATAAGCCTTCGGCTTCAAAAAAAGCGCAGTAGTAAAAACTCCAAGAAGAAGCTTCGCGTCCACCAAAAGCACCCTCCGGCGTTTTGGTGGACGCGAAGCTTGCTGAGCTCCGCTTTTTTTCAGCCGACTCTCCCCAACACTTCCATCCCCGTGTTGAGGGGATGGAAGTGTTGATGGGCGCAGCAATCAGTGTTGAGCTCAAAAAAAAGCGGAGCCCACCCGTTAGGTGGGCTCCGTGTTGGGTGGTTGGGTTAAAATATCCAATATTCACCCGAGTCTAAGCTTGGCTAAAATCAAGCTCAAGACTAGATTAATTTAACCTTAACTAAGCCTAAATAAATTACAATAGTACCAATTAAAACGCTTGCTAATAAACCTAAATAAGCGATAACAGTTAACATAAGTAGTTAATCCTAACATTTATTCTTTAAAGCAAAAAAACTGTCTAAATCAACGTTTTTTCCAAAACGTTGATTTAGACAGTTTTTTTTGCTTTAAAGTTATTTTATACTTAAAAATTTAAGATGAATCTCTACACTGAGTGATGAGATTCGGACCTTTCATTAACTAGGCTTTTGGGCCGAGTCAACTAAGAAAAAGCCCCAGACAAACACTAAAAGTGTCTGCGCGGGTTACTTTTATCTACCTGAAGTAGATTGAGAGAGCTTTAAGGCTCTGACTATATCACAAATACCAATTACTTTCTGAGTACAGTTGTAATCGGAACGTGTACAGTCAATATTGCTCTGAGAGCCTTCTATTAGAAGTTCATTTCAGCAAGTTGAACTTTTTCGAATTGTTTTTTCTTAAGAACTAAGAAAACTTGTGCACCAATAGTTGCTAATAAGAATAGTAATAAACCTTGAATACGTGCTGGGTTTTGTAATACTAGTTCTGCTTCTCCTTGACCGAAACCACCAACGTTTGGATTGTTTGTTAATGGTTGGTCAACCGTTACAACTTCACCTTCACTAACAATTACTTCAGGACCACCAGGGATTTTTTCAACAACAGTGTTACCTGATGCAGTAGTAATAGTTACTTCATAACCACCTTTTTTAGATTTAAGTGCTTTAATTTCTGAAACAGTACCTGCTACAGGACTACCGAAAACGTTGTTGTTACTCTTACTACCATCTGGGTAAACTTGACCACGACCACGGTTACCACCTAAGTAAACAGGGTAGTTTAAGTATGATACAGATTTATCTTTTGCTGGGTCTGGAGATAAGATAGGGAAAACCATTTCACTGTAATCTTTACCTGGAACTGGACCTACAACTAAGATGTTTTTTTGTTCAGTACTGTATGGTGAGAAGTATAAGTTACCCACTTTTGTTTTCATTTCTTCTGGAATACGGTCTGAAGGAGCTAATTGGAAGCCTTCAGGTAAAATTAAAACAGCACCAACGTTTAGTTCTGCTGGTTTTCCGTTAGCACCTACTTGTTTGATTGATTTGTCATATGGAACTTTAACTGTTGCTTCAAAAACAGTGTCAGGTAATACCGCTTGAGGTACTTCTAATTCAACAGGTTTTTGAGCTAAGTGGCAGTTTGCACAAACAATACGTCCGTTAGCTTCACGTGGGTTTTTAAAGTTTTGTTGAGCGAAGATTGGGTAAGCTTCTGCTGGTTGAACAGTGTTAAAGCCAATGAAAATAGCCATAAACCCTGATACTAAAGTCACTAATGCATTTTTTGTTAAGTTGTTAGTAAACATACTCGTTAATGAAATTTGTTTTTAAAATTTTCTTCTCAGCTTTTGATTATACCTTAAACGCGGCTGTTTAGAAAGAAATTCAGTATCAAGGAGAAATTCGGGGGGGGGGCTTTTGGTAGGGGCTTCAACACAGACAAGAAGCCAAGGGCTACGCCCTTGGCTTTTTTGGATTTGCTCTTTTAAGCTTGCTACGCAGCGCTTTGCTAAAAACTAGAACTCAGCTAAAAAAAATCTTCATGCCCTACCTAAGCATGCTTAGGTGGGGCGTGGGAAAACAAGATGAGGGGTTGCTAAGAGTTTATTGAGGGGGGGCTTGACAAGTTTTTGAAAATCGACTATTATTCTATCAGTCCAAATAAAAGTGCTTAAAAGCAGTAACGGCCCCCATCGTCTAGAGGCCTAGGACACTTCCCTTTCACGGAAGTAACGGGGATTCGAATTCCCCTGGGGGTAAATAACGAAATTATCACTTGCTTTCAATTTTTCTCTCTTATCTAACCCCCCCCATGTGGGAGTTGAATACTTTGGCTATTAAAACTTCTTTAAAATGGAGTAAATTATCGAGAAAAGTGGGCCTACCCTTCCTCAACACTCCTAAAGCCCCCCCAAAACCGCGAAGCAAAGCCCCTCAACACTTCCATGGAAGTGTTGGGGGAAAGCTTGCTTCGCTTTGAGTTTGGGGGGGCTTTAGGAGTGTTGAGGAAGGGCCCTTGCCAAAAGCATAGAAAACAGCTATAATTTTAATTACTCGTGCGGAGTAGAGCAGCCTGGTAGCTCGCAAGGCTCATAACCTTGAGGTCATTGGTTCAAATCCAGTCTCTGCTATATAGAATAAGACTTTAGTGTGGATAGATATCTGTCTGCACCTAGGCTTAAAACGCCTTTTCAACTTCTACCTGTCCCCGTGTTGAGGACAGGTAGAAGTTGGCTCTTTCATATTTTCTTTACAATTCTCCTTTATCTTAAGGAGGTGAAATAACCATTAATAATAATGGGTCACCTTCTCAATAAAAAAGTCCCGAGTATCTTAGGCGGCACCCAGATTCGAACTGGGGATACATAATTTTGCAAATTATTGCCTTACCACTTGGCCATGCCGCCTTAGTTTTAAACTACATAAAATTAATAGTATCATATTTTTTATTTAATGTCTAGTAATGTTCTTTTTTTTAAATGCCAAAGTGCGCTGTGAATACAATCATCACCGGGCGATGTTTGGCGGTGGGGGGTCAAGCTAAAAAAAGAATAACTTTACCCAAACGCCTGTAAATCGGCGTTTGGGTAAAGTTTTAAATGAAACTAAAAAAAATGCCCAAGGGCGTAGCACCCCGGGGGTCCACTAAAACCGATAGCGAAGCAAGCTTCGCTATCGGTTTTAGTGGGATCCCTCTTCAATACTCCCATGGGAGTGTTGTAGAGTGTGATCTTTAGCTTTATTTTTTGTGGCTTAGAATTATAAAGTATCGATAGTTTCGAATTCGAACTTAATTTCTTTCCATACTTCACAAGCAGCTGCTAATTCTGGAGACCATTGACAAGCTTGGCGGATTACGTCACCACCTTCACGAGCTAAGTCACGACCTTCGTTACGTGCTTGAGTACATGCTTCTAAAGCAACACGGTTTGCAGCAGCACCTGGAGCGTTACCCCATGGGTGACCTAAAGTACCACCACCGAATTGAAGACATGCGTCATCACCGAAGATTTCAACTAACGCTGGCATGTGCCATACGTGGATACCACCAGAAGCTACTGGCATAGTACCTGGAAGAGAACACCAGTCTTGAGTGAAGTAAATACCACGACTACGGTCTTTTTCGATGTAGTCATCACGCATTAAGTCTACGAAACCTAAAGTTACTTCACGTTCACCTTCTAATTTACCTACAACAGTACCTGAGTGTAAGTGGTCACCACCACTTAAACGTAATGCTTTAGCTAAAACACGGAAGTGAATACCGTGGTTACGTTGACGGTCAATTACGGCGTGCATCGCACGGTGAATGTGTAATAATAAACCGTTGTCACGACAGTAAGTCGCTAAAGAAGTGTTAGCAGTGAAACCACCAGTTAAGTAGTCGTGCATGATAATTGGTACACCGAAGTCTTTAGCACACTCTGCACGTTTGTACATTTCTTCACAGTCAGGAGCAGTAGCGTTTAAGTAGTGACCTTTAATTTCACCAGTTTCAGCTTGTGCTTTGTAGATTGCTTCAGAAACGAATAAGAAACGGTCACGCCAACGCATGAATGGTTGAGAGTTAACGTTTTCGTCATCTTTAGTGAAGTCTAAACCACCACGTAAACATTCGTAAACAGCACGACCATAGTTTTTAGCTGATAAACCTAATTTTGGTTTAATTGTACAACCTAAAAGACCACGACCATATTTGTTTAAACGGTCACGCTCAGCTTGGATACCGTGAGGTGGACCTTGGAAAGTTTTAACGTAAGCTGGTGGAATACGTAAATCTTCTAAACGTAAAGCACGTAACGCTTTGAAACCGAAAACGTTACCTACAATAGAAGTGAATAAGTTAGTTACAGAACCTTCTTCGAATAAGTCGATTGGGTATGCAATGTATGCGATGTATTGGTTTTCTTCACCTGGAACTGGCTCTAAGTCGTAACAACGACCTTTGTAACGGTCTAAAGAAGTTAAACCATCAGTCCATACAGTAGTCCAAGTACCTGTAGATGATTCTGCTGCTACCGCTGCACCACATTCTTCAGGTGGTACACCTGGTTGAGGAGTCATACGGAAAGCTGCTAAAATGTCAGTTTCTTTTACTTGGTAGTCTGGAGTGTAGTAAGTTAAACGGTAGTCTTTAACACCGGCTTTGAAGCCTGCACCTGTTTTAGTTTCAGTAGTTGGCATAATATAAAACGTATTTTGAAAAACCTTAACGATAATCCTAGCCACCCGAATAGTTTTTAGAATTATATTTTATTTTAACTGATTTTTATTTTTTTATCTAGTTTTTTTTATCTCAGCTTAAAAAAAAATGCGAATGCATTATCCCAGACTTTTCAATCCTTTCTTTAAAAGCCCTCAACACCCCTCAACACTTCTCCCCCAACACTCCTAAAGGAGTGTTGAGGGATGGAAGTGTTGGGGGAGGGAGCCCCCCAAGGACAAGCCTTGGGGGGCGCTATAGCGCCCCCCCAAACTCAAAGCGAAGCAAGCTTTCCCCCAACACTTCCATGGAAGTGTTGAGGGGCTTTGCTTCGCGGTTTTGGGGGGGGCACCCCTCTACAACACTCCCATGGGAGTGTTGTAGAGTGTTGGGGGAAGTGAAAAGTCTGGGCCGGGGGTCCTTATTGCTGTAAGCGATTCGCTCGTAATGATTAAAAATTAATGTTTACATTAATTTTTAACTAACGATGTAAAACCTAAGGCATCTAAGTTTTGATTACGGCGAACAGGGCGAGTAATTAGTTCTAAAACGTCTCGACTATTTGCAAATCCATGAATTTGAGCAAACGTAAACTCAGTGGACCATTTTGTTGTAACACCACGCGCTTCTAAAGGATTACTATGTGCTAAACCCGTAACTACAATATCTGGTTGTAGCTCACGAATTCGTTGAATTTGATTATAATTATCCGGCTTCTCGACAATTCGTGGTAAAGGTACATTCATTTCAAGGCAGGTTTGCTCTAATAATGCTAACTCAGCAGCTTGATAACGTCGATCCATGTATGGAATTCCAATCTCATAAACAATCATACCACAACGAATAAAAAAGCGTGCTAACGAAATTTCAAGTAAATTATCGCCCATAAAAAAGACCGATTTTTTTTTCACTAAATCAAGATAGCTTTGTAAACTTTTCCAAACTTTTTCTTCGCGTTGTTGTAAATTTTTTTGTACTTCTTCAAGTGAAGTCGAGGACTTATCAGTATTTAAAACAGTACAAATCTTTTCAATCCAACGTCGCGTTCCATCAGGTCCAATAGGGAAGGGAGCACTAATTAAATGGCATTTACGGCGGCGCATTAAACTAGTCGCTGTTCGACTTAAGAAAGGATTAATTCCACAAACATAAACATCTTTATTAAGAACAGGAAGTTCTGAATAACGCGACGGTAACCATCCATCAACGTTAATACCTTGTTTTGCTAACTCCAAAGTTAATTGTGTTTGAACAGAGTTTGGTACAGAACCAAATAAAACTAAAGATTTTTTTGGTACAGGTTTGGTACATGATTTCTTGTTAATATCATCCCCATTAGAAGTCAGTGAAATTACCTCGGAAAGATACCCTTCGGGTTTAGACGTATTGACATCATTGATCTGCTTCTCCCTTCCACCTGAAGGTAGTTTCATCGAGTCTAAAGAGCTTTCATGACTGCTAGGGCAACGATTGACTAGTGAGGCTAAAACAGTATCTTCTCCTTGAGTAAAAGCATAGTCTAGACCATTTGCGCGAGCAACTACGATCGGAACTTTAAGTTCAGCTTCAATTAACTTAGCTAAATTTTCAAGATCCATTTTAATAATTTCTGTTGTACATGTTCCAATCCAAACAATAACGCTTGGGTTACGATCATGTTTAATTTGTAAACAAAGACGTTTTAATTCTTTATAATCATTTAACTGAGCAGCAATATCGCCTTCTTCAAGCTCCGCCATAGCATAGCGTGGCTCAGCAAAAATCATAACACCCATAGCATTTTGTAAAAAATACCCACAAGTTTTTGTTCCAATCACTAAAAAAAAACTATCTGCGATCTGTTGATATAACCACCTCACACAACTAATAGGACAAAATGTATGATAATTTCCTGTTTCACATTCAAAGGTTAAGTTTTCAGCTGCTTCTAGCCGAAGACTAGACCCAAAGGGTACCTTCCCTTTTTGACACTCCTTTAGGGCCGAACAAAACTCAAAGCGAAGCGAGCTTCGCTTTGCTTCGCGGTTTTGGTGGGCACCCTCCCCCAACACTTCCATGGAAGTGTTAAGGGGTGTTGGAGGGCGCAGCACCCCAAGGTAGGAATGAAAAATTTTTGAAGACAAAGTACTTTTATTAGAACCTAATTGAGTCGGAAAAGCATTTAAAGTATTTAGTACTGTATTACGCATTTTTTTATTTTTTTATAAAATTTTAGTTAAGCTTTCCCTAGCTTAACTAAAAAGCGAGGGAAAGCTTGATTGTCTCTAATTTGAAGCCAAAAAAAGCGACTTGGAGGGCCCACCGAAACCGATAGCGAAGCTTGCTTCGCTATGCTTTGCCCCCAACACTCCTAAAGCCCCCAACACTCCTATAGGAGTGTTGAAGAGTGTTGGGGGGAAGTGTTGAGGGCACCTCCCCCAACACTCTTCAACACTCCCATAGCGCCCCCCAAGGCTTGTCCTTGGGGGGCACTCCGTGTTGAAAAGGGGTGCCCCCCCCCCCCCAAACTCAAAGCGAAGCAAGCTTTCCCCCAACACTTCCATGGAAGTGTTGAGGGGCTTTGCTTCGCGGTTTTGGGGGGCTAAAGGAGGGTTGAGGGGTAGCGAGGCTTGGCTTCTACTTAGCTTTTTTAAGGTTATGCTTGGTACGCGGTGTTCCGCTTCCTAGTGAGCATAACCCTTCGTAAGAGGCTATCTTTATTCACAAACCAAATAGACCCGTAACTTGTTTTTCTAAATAAACTCAAAACTATAGTCGTTAGCTGTTTGGTTTTGTTCGGAATTTTGGGCAGAACACCCTTCCCCAACACTTCCATGGACGTGTTGAATCGAAGAATACGCTTTTTCAGTTTGTTGATCACTAAGATAAAAACTACTTAATAAAGTAAATAAATCTCGATCAGCCAACTCTTGTGGAACAATACCTTCTGGTTGCGCTAATAACTGATCGGCGATATTTAAATAATATTCACCAATAGATTTTAAATTGGGTTCTAGTTCCTCTAATTCAAAAATGGTTTTACCTTTTACACGAGAAATTCGAATTTCTTCAATTAAAGGTAATACCTCTAAAACTGGCATTCGACAAACTTCAACGTATTTATCAATTAATTCACGCGTTGCTGTTCGATTACCAATTAACCCAGCTAGACGTAGTGGGTGTGTTCGAGCTTTTTCACGAACCGAAGCAACAATTCGATTCGCTGCGAATAAAGCATCAAAACCATTATCTGTCACAATAAGACAATAATCAGCATAATTTAACGGAGCTGCAAATCCACCGCAAACGACATCTCCTAATACATCAAATAAAATGACATCATATTCATAAAAAGCATTTAATTCTTTTAAGAGTTTTACGGTTTCACCTACAACATAGCCCCCGCACCCAGCACCTGCAGGAGGACCTCCAGCCTCAACACAATCAACCCCGCCATAACCAGCATAAATAACATCTTCAGGCCAAATATCTTCATAGTGGTAATCTTTCGATTGTAGTGTATCAATAATTGTCGGAATTAAAAAGCCTGTAAGTGTGAACGTACTATCATGTTTTGGATCACAACCAATTTGAAGAACTTTTTTTCCTCGTTTTGCTAAAGCGATAGACAAATTACAACTAACGGTTGATTTTCCAATTCCACCTTTTCCATAGACAGCAAGTTTCATATATTTTCTCCTATTTAACAGCTAAAATTTTTACAAAAAGGGCGTATAAAAAAGCGGAGCTTTTTATAGCTTGAAGAGCATAGCTCTTCTTCGCCAAGCGGCGTAGCTTAAAAAGCAAAAAAAGAGCAAGCGAAGCAATACGAGGGCACACCAAGGCTTGTCCTTGGTGGACTCCCTTTCCCAACACTTCCCTCCCTTCCCCAACACTTCCACCCCTCAACACCCCTCAAAACTTCCATGGAAGTGTTGGGGGGGTGTTGAGGGGTGTTGTAGAAAGGTTTAGCTTGCTTTTTTTTTATCCTGACTAGTTCCTCTATTAAACAACCATTTGGTCGTATTGTATTCAACTAGTTTTATTTTACAGCTCAAACATATAGGTTTTTATTTTTATTTATCAAAACGGGCATAGCACCTCCCCCCCAACACCCCGTCTTGAGGGGTGTTGGGGGAGGGAGTTTGCACTTGGTGCAACACCGATATGTAGTACTTTGATACGCTTGAGATTGATCCTATTGTACCAACGTCGTGCGGTGGATTAGACACCGATAGCAACAAACAACTCCTGCACAAACATTGTCATGTACAGAAAACCCGAATTGATGGCTCCTCATCATAGGGGGGTTGGCTTTTCGGGCAATATGTACATTTATCCAACTTGTTCAAACTAAATTAATATTCTTTGTTGGAGGAGCCGGATGAGGTGAAAGTCTCACGTCCGGATCTGTCGACGAGCATTGAGAGGTAACTCTCTGCTTAGTTTAACTGCTCTTTTAAGCTTGTTACGGGGCGCCTCACTAGGGTTTTGTGTACACTTGAAAGAGAGTTACTTAGCACAGCTAAGTAGTCTCTCTTTGTTTTAACTTGTTTTAAAAAGTTATAATATATTCAAGCTAAATAAAAAAAAATGGACTCTCGTTTTTTCCAGACTCTAAATGCACTCCCCCACTTAGTACTAGGATAGATTGTATACACTCTATCCTCCAAACAAAAAAACCACGTCCGGAACGGGTAGTCCGGGGGTGCTACGCCCAGGGCTAAGCTTTTTTTTGAAGACTACCTCTTTTAAACTTGCTTCGCGTCGCTTCGCTGACTTTGTGATACCCTTTCTGAGGTCCACACGTGTGTAAAAGAGTCTGGAATAATGTAAAAAAGGCATTTGTGCGGCGAAGCGTGGTCCACACCACCGCGCTATCAAGCGGGGTGCCCACCAAAACTTTCCCCCAACACGGGGGGGTGTTGGGGGAAAAGTTTTTTGTTATTTTTACTTATTTATATGCAATATTCAAATTTTGAAAGTTTTTTCTCTAATAGTTCTTTTACGTTATTATTTCTATTAATGGGTTATTTTTGGTATAACACTGTTATTTTAAACCCTAAACCATTAGTAGTTGGAAAGGTAGGGATGGTTTTAAGTAACGTGACATTAGCGGGTTTACTACTTGTTCGTTGGTTAGAATCCAGCCATTTTCCTTTAAGTAATCTGTATGAATCATTAATTTTTTTAGCCTGGAGTTTTACATTAATTCATCTTATTCTAGATCAACTAAAACCGAATCCATTAATCGGATCCATCGTGGCACCAAGTGCTTTATTAACAAGTAGTTTTGCAAATTTTAGTTTACCCGAAGATATGCAAAAAGTTACACCTTTAGTACCTGCATTACAATCAAATTGGCTTATGATGCACGTAACCGTTATGATTTTAAGTTACGCGGCTTTAATTGCAGGGTCTTTATTAGCTATTATGTTTTTAGCTTTCGGCGAAACGAATCAAGACATGAATTGGTCTGGGATGCTACGCCCATCAACACTTCCCATGGGAGTGTTAAAGAGGGGTGCTACGACCTTTGCAAATCCCTCTTCAAGTTCTGCAATGTCTCCACCCAAAGGGTATCTTAACGAGGTAGATTTAAAGTTAGAAAATGTATCTTCTAATACCACTTCAAATGAATTAAATAATAGCCAAAGGGTACCTTCCCAAGATAGTTTTGAACTTTCAAAAACAATTGATAACTTAAGTTATCGAAGTTTAAGTATTGGTTTTTGTTTTTTAACTATTGGGATTATTTCAGGAGCCGTTTGGGCAAATGAAGCCTGGGGCTCTTATTGGAGTTGGGATCCCAAAGAAACGTGGGCTCTTATTACTTGGTTTGTGTTTGCAACTTATTTACATATTCGCTTAAAATATGGTTGGGAAGGTAAAAAACCCGCATTTATCGCCAGTGGTGGTTTTTTTGTTATTTGGATTTGTTATTTAGGTGTAAACTTATTTGGTAAAGGTCTTCATACATATGGTTTTTGGAACTAGTAAAACATAGTCAAAGTCTGAGGTGCTACGCCCCTTTGCTATGCTCTTTTTAAGCTACACTGCATTGCACTGCTGCTTCGCATTTTTTTGTAAAAAAGATTATGTATAATATAAATATACAAAATGTGAAGAATCGTTTACTAAAAAATAATTAAATTCTTACTCTAAGGGGTTATAAAAACATGGAAGTAAATATTTTAGGACTAATTGCTACGGCTTTATTTATCCTTATTCCTACTAGTTTCTTAATTATTTTATACGTTAAAACAGAAGCTGTTAACGATATGTAAATAATCTTAAAAATTGAATTTTTTTGCTATACGAGGTAGGCCTGCCTCGTATAGCTTAAATTACATTAACATACAAAACATAAAAAATAAAATTATCTAACTAAGGTTCTTCTGATATTCCACACATTAAGTAAGCATAGAAAAACATAACCAAAACACTTAAATACTCCTCCCCGGATTGCTACGCCCAACAACACTTTTCCCATCCCTCAACACGGGGTGCCCGCCCAAACAAGTTTGGGCGGGCACCCCGTGTTGAGGGATGGGCCCGAAAAAAAGCCGAGAAGGGCGTAGCACCCCGCATTTAAACAAGCTTGAAGAAGCCAAGGGCGTAGCGCCTCAGAAACATAGCGAAGCTTGCTGAGCTACGCCTTTTCAAGCTTTTTATGCTTCTTTGGCCGCATACATAACATCAGCAGAAATTTTTGAAATATTTTGTTGTTGAGCAAATTTCTCAACGTTTCGTTTTACTTTATTGCGGACAAATCCTGGAACTTTGTTTAATTCAGTTAGACCCTCCGATGTCCATTCAAGACCTGTTTCAGTGGATAAAGAATCACTAATAACTTCTTTCGTATCATGACCCCCAAAAATTTCAAGTAAATGTTCTTCCATCCCTAAAGAGAATGAGTTATATACTAGATCTGCGATTTGGTTAATCCCTTCATAACCTAAAAATGGTCGATAACCTAGTGGGAAATTTTGAATGTGTACGGGAGCTGAAATTACACCACATGGAATATCTAAGCGTTTTCCTACATGGCGTTCCATCTGAGTACCAAAAATACAGTCTGGTTCGTATTGAGCAATAATATTTCCAATTTCTGTGTGATCATCTGTAATTAAAACAGAATCGCAGAAACCCTGAACTTGTTCACGAAACCAATCAGCATCATGCTTACAGTATGTTCCTGCGCATAGAACATAAAGTCCCATTTCACGTGTTAAAATTTTCGTCATGCTTGCTGCATGGGTTGCATCTCCAAAAACAATTGCTTTTTTGCCTGTCAAGTTTTGACAGTCAACAGAACGAGAAAACCAAGCAGCTTGAGAAATAAAACGCGTTTGTTGATCAATGTATTTTTCAACATCAAAATTTGTTAATGGGCCAAAGCGAAGCTTGCTTTCCCCCAACACTTCCATGGAAGTGTTGAGGGGCTTTGCTTCGCGGTTTTCTTCAACTTTTAACACTAAATCTACTTTAGTTGAACTAATATTAGTCTCTTTTAGTTGTTTCTGAGGGGTGTCCACGCCGAAGGATAGCCTCAAAGAGGCTACGGTTTTACAAATTTCTCGAACACAAGTTGCTGTGTCTACGATTCCCATAGGAGTCGTTGAAATATAAGGCATATTAAACTCTTTTTTAAGGTATTGAGCAGTCATTAGCCCAACTTCACGGTAAGGAATGAGATTAAACCAAGCTTTAGGAAGGTTTTTTAAGCTTTCTACAAAAGCTCCTTCAGGAATAATCTCATTCACCTCAATTCCTAAGTCATTTAATAATCGTTTTAATTCTCGACAATCATGTTGATTATGAAATCCTAGTGTAAAAACCCCTAAAATATTGGCCGTAGGTTTTTCACTTTTTTGGATATCTAGTTGTCCCTGACGTTTGGCTTTTTCAATATAATGACGAGTAATTTGCTCAAGCGTTCGATCGGCTGCCTGTAATTCATTCACCCGATAATGGTTAACGTCTGCAAGAATTACATCTGTTTCGAGATCTAGTTCAGCTTGATTTACAAAATTTTGTAGATCTTCTTGTAAAATACTTGAGGTACAAGTTGGTGTTAATAAAATTAAATCGGGGTTATCTTCTTTATCTTTACGTGTGATGTTGTCTACAACTTTTTCTTGGGAACCACGGGCTAAAACATGACGATCCACGATACTCGCTGTTACAGGAGTAAAATCACGCTCACGTTGTAACATCGAACGCATTACATTAAAGTAATCATCTCCCAAAGGTGCGTGCATAATTGCATGAACATTTTTAAATGAACTTGCAACTCGTAAAGTTCCAATATGTGCAGGTCCCGAATACATCCAATAGGCTAGTTTCATGTGTATATCTCCATTTTCAAATATTCAATTGCTGATCTTGCCAGAGCTTCAATCGTTTGACCTAATTAAAAATTACCTTAGCCAAAGACCAAGGTTCTTGAGGTTTTGTTTGTTATAGTATAAAAAAGAAAAAAATAAACGCTTGAATTTTAAATTCAAGTCAATATAAAAATTATTGTTGTTTGATAAAGCCGCTAGTAGACTGCTAAAATCTGAGATTTAGTCTGAGGTGCTACGCCCTCGCTGTAAGATAGTTACGATGAGGGCGTAGCGCCCCGGACTAAGAAAAAAATAAAGTCGAAGACTACCTCTCTTCAACACTCCCATGGGAGTGTTGAAGAGGAACGCTACGCCCATCAATACTTCCATGGGAGTGTTGAAGAGGGGTGCCCACCAAAACACCCCTCAACACCCCTCAACACTTCCGTGGAAGTGTTGAGGGATTGAAGTGTTGGGGTAAAGCCAATAGCTTCGCTATGCTTCGCTATGCTTCGCCTTGAACGGGCTACCCGTTCGTGCGTTTTGGTGGGCGCTACGTCACAAATAAATCTGCAAAGACGCATAAAGTAAGATTATGTTTTTTACACCTTTCGTTTTTTAAAAAAACCTAAAAAAAGCGCCCACCACAACCCCTCAACACTTCCATGGAAGTGTTGAGGGGTTGGGGTGGGCTCCCTACTAAAAGAATTTAGCTTAGTTGGGGGGGCCTCGTTACAAAAAGAGTTGACAATAATTTTATTATTCGTAATAATATAAAAAGCAATTGGGGTATCGCCAAGTGGTAAGGCAGCTGGTTTTGGTCCAGCCATTCGGAGGTTCGAATCCTTCTACCCCAGAACTATTTATACAAAATCAAATGTACTATTCTTACTTTCCCCCAACACTTCCATGGAAGTGTTGGGGGAAAGCTTGCTTCGCTTTGAGTTTCGGTGGGCAACCCGTATTGGTTATGGAGTACGGGATAGCTTTGTTTTTAAATAAAACTACATAATAACGAGGGCTCGTCTTATACGAAGATTTGTATTGAGTGCATTATTTTAATTGTTATTGTTTTAGATATTTATTCTGTCCTACACATTTATTGTATGTACTGTTTTTCCTTACTAATCTATTTAACTTTTCGGCTTGTTCTAGTCCTCTTGGGTGCTTTGCCTTCCCCTCTTATATCTCTCTTAGGTAGATGTAAGGTCTCATGAATGCACTCTGCGTAGAATGCCATCCCTCAAAGGCCGCGAAGAAGCGAAGCTCCGCAAGTTCCACCCAGAAGAAGCAGAGCTCAGCAAGCTTCGCTACGCGTTTCAAAACGGCCCACCAAAACACAAATCGTATTTTGGTGGGCTCCCTTCCCCAAGCCCTCAAGTGTTGGGGGCTTGGGGAGTGAAGGGCGTAGCAATACGGGTATATCTATCAAATAAATTGTTATCATGGAGTTCTACATATAAAGTCAATTTTCAGGTTTGCGGAGGGCGTAGCACCCCGGCCCTCGTTTAACAATAGGGAATAACATGTAACAGGAGGGCGTAGCACCCCGAGCTCTTTGCCTTTGTTGCTTTTTACGTCATCGCAAAAACACCTTGATTTAATCCTTTTTTTTGCTAGAATAAAGAAAAGTAACGTTTTTGTTTAGGAACTTACCCAGAAAAATTCAGAAATCGAAAAAAAAAGTCAAAAAAAGTAAGCTTTTTTTTAAGCAAAAAAAAACAAACAAATACCGAAAGTATTTGCTTGGGGTTTTCAGTAAAGCTTAAAATCAACTTGGCTTTTTAGCTTCGTGATTTTACTATTAATAGTGTCATTTTAATTTACGGTTAATTATTTCTTAGAGCAAAGTGGTGGTTTTCGTCATAGTACATTTTGTTAACTATAAGTATCTCTTGGATTATAGCTTTACACTTAGACCTACTTTAGTCTGTCACTTTAGACTTTAGTTGTAATCCATTTACTTATCCCCCTCTGGAAAAAAGAATTGGGGTTGTTCTTTGAGCACGTAGCTCTAGTATAAAGGAAAAACTAAGCCTAATTTCACCCCTCAACACCCCTCAACACTTCCATGGAAGTGTTGGGGGAGGGAGCCCCCCAAGGACAAGCCTTGGGGGGCGCTATAGCCCAACACTCCTAAAGGAGTGTTGGGGCTATAGGAGTGTTGCGGGAATGGTATAATCCTCAGCTTCGGTTAGCTTTTTTCTGGGAGTAAAAAGTTTCAGATTTCTTAGTTAATAGAAGGATATCAGGAGTAATTATGAGCTTACTACTTGCAAAATTACCAGAAGCATACGCACCATTTGACCCTATTGTAGACGTATTACCGATTATTCCGGTTTTATTTTTATTATTAGCTTTCGTATGGCAAGCTTCTGTTAGTTTCCGTTAATAAAAACGTAATGGGACTAACCTCATGCTTTTCAGTTAGAAACTAGAAAAGTTGTTTGAGGAAGCGACCTTTTTTCAAAACCCCTACCTTTGGGGAGTATTGAAGAAAAGAGGTAGCGTAAAAAAAGCGTAGCCAAGCGGGCGTAGCTAGCTGATGCTATCTGCTTCAAAAGCTTGAAGAAGCTATGCTTCTTCTTGGCGGGGTGCTACCCCCTTTACATCTATAAAAAAAAGCGGAGCTTTTTTTATACGCCTCCGGCTCCAAAAAAAGCAGCGCTTTTTTTGAGCAGAAGACTTGGCGTGACGTAGAATTAAAGAAGTCAATAGATTTAACAGACTGCTCTCATGGTTCAGTTAAGTTAAAGTAAGGAAAGGTCAGAGTCCTCTTTTTTTTAGCTGTCTTCATCTGTTTAATCTATTTGAGCTTATATCGATAGTAGTGAATTAGTGTTAGATAGTGAAAAAAAAAGAGAAACCTAACTCTTTTTCTTACTCTGGAGAACCTTGCTTTATAATGTAAGCTTCTCCAAGAGAAAAAAAAGGCTTCAAATTGAGGGCCCATTGTAAATAAACCATTAATTAAGTTGGTTAAAAAAGGGCCCCTTCTATTCTGCACCCTCATAGTCTTTCATCCTGAGCGATCAGACCCAAACCAAAAAAAGCCGGTGGTATAGACCACGCTGCGCCCGTTTGGGGAATCACTCAGGTACGACAGAAGGGTATGACAGGGCGAAGCGCCCCGGGTGTGGAAGAGTGATTTTTTATTTAATAATTTTTTAAAAGAGGTAGATTATGAGTTTAGAAGTAATCCTACAATTAGGCTCTATTCTTCTAGTGGTTGCTGCGGGACCATTAGTAATCGTTTTACTTTCTGTTAACGAAGGAAATTTATAAAAAAATTTCCTCTTAACAAAGAGGCGGAATTATTTTCTATTTTCAGTTAAAGGTTACGATTTCGTCTTTTAGCTGAAAATAACTTATTTTAACAAAGGACCCCCCCTCCGGATTGCTACGCCCAACAACACTTTTCCCATGGGAAAAGTGTTGTTGGGCGTAGCAATGCGTGTTGGGGAAGGGTTTCTTTTTTTGAAGTGTAAGTTTTAATTAAAAATAAAACTAAAAAAGCTAATAAAAGCTACATTTATTCAACACTTTCCCCCAACACCCCCCAACACTCCCCTGGGAGTGTTGGGGGGTGTTGGGGAAAAGTGTTGAAGAGGGGCGCTACGACCTCGAAAAGGTACCTTTGGGTTTGGGTTTTTATCTAGTTTTATTTTTAATATTAAAAAACACTTTACCTAGTAATTTCTTATTGAAGGATTTCTTTATGATTTCAGAAAGTCAAATTTTTATTGCTTTATTTGTTGCCCTGTTTAACGGAGTCCTAGCTTTACGTTTAGGAAGTAAATTATACCAATCATAGGGTTTTGATTCGATGTCTTTTTTTTATTAAAGTGGGTGAGGGCTTAGCACCCCGCCCACTTTAATAAAAAAAGGTATTCTATTTGCCTTTTTTTTATTAAATTTATTATTTAGATTCCAAAGTAATAATGGGTTGACAAACCTTTTATTATTTAACTATAATACATAAAAATAAAAAATTATTTAAAAAGAAAAAAGTGGCCTCCTTAGGCACTAGGAGAGATGGCTGAGTGGTCTAAAGCGGCTGATTGCTAATCCGTTGTACGTATCCCGTACCGAGGGTTCGAATCCCTCTCTCTCCGAATAAGGTATTTTTATACTCCTAATGAAGTTAAAGTTATTAGGGATATAAAACAATTTCAAATTCAAGGAATATTCTAATTAAAAGCGTTCCCCTACCTTTCGGAATGCTACGCCCTCCCCCATTCCCATGGGAGTGTTGAAGAGGGGGAGCCTGTGGCTATGTTAAAGGTTAAAGAGTATAAAATTATATAGGGCCCCACCGAAACCGATAGCGAAGCAAGCTTAGCTATGCTTCGCCAGTATTGTTTTTTCAAGGGAATTTCTTAGCACTTAAAAAACAACAACTTTATTACAGGAGAGATGGCTGAGTGGCTGAAAGCGACTGATTCCTAATCAGTTATACATTTATTTGTATCGAGGGTTCGAATCCCTCTCTCTCTGGCTTGATTAAAAAAAGTAAAAACAAATTGGCTTTTTATACTGCTCTAAACTACTCTTTGTTATGTTGTTTAGATACTCTACTTTTTCGAGGGGGCTACCAAAAGCCACCCGGATTGCTACGCCCCAAAGGTAGAGCATTTATTTGGAATGAAAAAAATAAATATAAAATAATAATAAATAGCAGTAGAGCTGGGAGTTTAGAATGAGTTTAAGCTATTACCTTCCACGTCCTAAAAACCATAGGTTATTTCATTTTAAGTATCGGTGTTTTAGACCACGCTGCGCCTTTTCAGTGCTTTTTTTATAGCTTCGCAGGGGTTGACGCTTCGACCGAAATAATGTAATATTATTTTCATATGAAACATTGGGATTGTAGTTCAATTGGTTAGAGCACTGCCCTGTCACGGCAGAAGTTGCGGGTTCGAGTCCCGTCAGTCCCGTCTAGAAATATCCTTTAAGTCAAGATTCGCTTGTTTTCGACTTTTTTGACCCCGGGGTGCTACGCCCTTCAACACTTTTCCATGGAAGTGTTGAAGAGGATTGCTACGCCCATCAACACTTCCATGGAAAAGTGTTGAAGGGCCCGTGTTGGAAAGGTCGTGGCTAAATTATTTTTTTTGTAAAAAAAAGGCGGTACGTTGGAATAGAGAAAAATAAATATAAAGACTTTACTGAATCTGAAACAGACAAATTTTAATAAAAATAGCTTATACAAAAAGCAAAAAGGAAATTAAATAAAATATTTTTGCATGGCCCATTGCTTATTTTTCAAAAGTAAGTTAATATTAAGTTTAAGGGCTTGTAGCTCAGTGGACTAGAGCACGTGGCTACGAACCACGGTGTCGGGGGTTCGAATCCCTCCTTGCCCGCTTTTATTAAAAATTTTAAAAAATTTTTAGACAGATAACAAACACCCCCCTTTTTGAGGGTGTGTTTGTTACTTGATATTTGATTACAAGCCTGCTTAACTCAGTGGTAGAGTACCCGTCTCATACGCGGAGTGTCACTAGTTCGACTCTAGTAGCAGGCAAATACTAATAAGAAATTCTAGAAACTTTCCCCCAGCTCTTACATGCCCTCAACACGGGGTGCCCCCCCCAAAACCGCGAAGCAAAGCGAAGCTTGCTTCGCTTTGAGTTTGGGGGGGCTCCCATGCCAATACTTCCATGAAAGTGTTGAGGGCGAAGCATAGCGAAGCTTGCTTCGCTATCGGTTTCTAAAGCAGATTTTTAAGGAAAAGAAATGGATTAGTCTTCTTAAAATTGAAAGTATTTTATAAAAATCAAAGGTATATACCTTTGCGCTTAAGCAGGACTTTTTTCTATGTCATCTATTTGACCTTAGACTTGAACGTATCCCTTTACTTCACAACCTCCGTATTAAGCTTTCATGTTAAATAAACTACTCGCCTTATCATGAAGAGTGGCCCGATAGAACTAGACCTTCTTCAACACTCCCATAGCGCCCCCCAAGGCTTGTCCTTGGGGGGCACTCCTCTACAACACTCCCATGGGAGTGTTGAAGAGTGTTGAAGGGGACGGTACAAAACATTTGAAAAAGTTGGGGCTCTTGACAGAAATTTCTACCTTTAGTATAATAAAAATACAACAAATCGCGGATATAGTTTAGTGGTAAAACATAACTTTGCCAAGGTTAGGTCGCGGGTTCGATTCCCGCTATCCGCTTTTAAGGTTTATAATTTGATTTTATTTTCATCATACAAAGAAAAAAAAGAAAGCAGTTAGCATTAGCTAATAATTGATCTAAGTTCTAATATTGATCGTTGAAAATGTATAAAAAAAGCTACATTGAAACGGATTACCTGGGGATGCTACGCCAATTAACACTCCACAAGGACCCACCAAAACTCCCGTGGGAGTGTTGAGCGCCCACCAAGGCTTGTCCTTGGTGGGCTCCCGGAGAGCTACGCCCTCGGCCCCTGGGCGTCATGAAATAATTAATTTTTAGTGTGGGTGTTGCTTAAATAAAAAAAATTTGTTATATTATTGTTAGTTTCCTCAGTAGCTCAGTGGTAGAGCAATCGGCTGTTAACCGATTGGTCATAGGTTCAAATCCTATCTGGGGAGTTTAATATCATTCTATTATGACTCTTTAATTAGAATTTAACCTCATTTGTTGTCTAGTCTCTTTTTAGATTTTGATATCAATTTTTATTTGTTTTATTAAAAATAATTTACCTAGGGCTCATAAATCCTTATGTAAAAATTGAATTAAGATATTCCCCCAACACTCCTAAAGCGCCCCCCAAGGCTTGTCCTTGGGGGGCTCCCCGTGTTGAGGGCTTTAGGAGTGTTGAGGGTTAAGGAGACTTTTTTTCTATTCTAAAAGATGCAAAGTTAATGCGTCCCTTACATTAAAACTGAAGGTACCTTATATTGGATCCTTCGTTTCACACGAGGTGCCCATCGAAACGATAGCGAAGCAAGCTTCGCTATGCTTCGCCCTCAACACTTCCATGCCCTCAACACCCCTCAACACTTCCCCCAACACTCCTAAAGCCCCCCAACACTCCTAAAGGAGTGTTGAGGGGCTTTAGGAGTGTTGGGGAAGGGTTGGGGGAAAAGTGTTGGGGGAAGTTTCGGTGAGCCCTAAAAATTTACTATGAGTACACGATTTACTAAAATTAGGTTAAAAACAAAGCGAGAATTTCAGAAAAAGTATCAGTTTCTAAGGCAAAAATTTGCAACTTCTTTAGTTTACTTATTTCTAGGGTTTTTAATTGGAAACCTCTTTGGCACATTAATCGATTTTTTTCGATTAATTCTATGGGACGGTTTTATTATTGTAACTATTATTTTGTTATTTGAAGTAATTAGCTTTTTTAGGTATGGGTTTAATTTCCAGTCGGATCAATTATCTGTAAGTAATTTTTTTGGGATTACGCCGGAGGGTAGCCCCAAAGGGGCTACGGGTCAAAAAAAAAGAACAACTTCTACCTCTCTTGATGTTGAAGGGGAAAGGTACCCTTTACAAACGTTACCGGGGAGCCAACCAAAACAAGTTTTGGTGGGCGCTTTTTTTGTTTTCTTTATCAAGAGTATAAATTATTTAAAATTGGGTATTTTATTGGGTTTCTTTATTGATGCTTTTAAGGTTGGTAGTTAGGTTGAATATTTAGAAGTTTTTTTATTTGAGATTTTCAACACAGTCCCCAACTAAAATAAAAAGCCCCTCCTCAACACTCCCATGGGAGTGTTGAGGAGGGGTGCCCACCAAGGACAAGCCTTGGTGGGCCGTAACAAGCTTAAAAGTGCAAAGGAAAGGGCTTAGCAATCTCCTTAACCTCCCATGGGAGTGTTGGAGGACGTAGCACCCCCAAAGCCCCTCAACACTCCTTTAGGAGTGTTGGGGGAGGGCGCCCACCAAAACTTTCCTCTAACACCCCTCATTGAGGGGTATTGAGGGAAAGTTTTGGTGGGCCCTCAAATAGTTTGGATTCAGTATTAGAAATATTATATAAATTCAGATTATTTCACTTCCCTAACATCTACCCTACGCCTTTTCAACGACTTAGGGTAGATGTTAGTAAAATTAGTAAAACCCTTAAAAGAGATTTTAGTAAGCTAGACCCATACTACGAGTCGTTTCAGAACCTAAGTATACACGAACCGATAAGAAGTCTGTAGGACAAGCAGATTCACAACGCTTACAACCAACACAATCTTCTGTACGTGGTGCTGAAGCGATTTGACTCGCTTTACATCCATCCCAAGGTACCATTTCTAATACATCAGTAGGACATGCACGAACACATTGAGTACATCCAATACAAGTATCGTAAATTTTAACAGAGTGTGACATAATGTTAATTTTTTTGTAAAAAAAACTGAGGATTAGAATTATTATACTATAAAAATCTAAACCCGGGGGCAACCAAAAGCACCGAGGGGGGGGCTACGCTTTTTTTGAAGACTTTGAAGCTGCCCTATTTTTTATATAAAAATAAAGTTGACAAATAAAGCTAATTTCATCTAATATAATACTATTCAGCTCTTCTGGTGGAATTGGTAGACACGCTGGTTTTAGGAACCAGTGCTTTATGCGTGAGGGTTCGAGTCCCTCGAAGAGCAAAGAAAAAAACTATTCCCTACCAATATTGAGTTTGGGAATATTGGTTGACTTATGTGTGATTTCCGTTGTGTGATTTCCGTTGTGTGATTTCCGTTTTGCTACTTTTTCTTTACCTCTCGGAATGTTACGCCCATCAACACTCCCATAGCCCCCCAACACTCCTAAAGGAGTGTTGAGGGGCTATGGGAGTGTTGAAGAGAAGGGTAGCTCAGCAAAACTCGAAGCCAATAGCGAAGCTTGCTTCGCTATGCTTCGCCCTGAACGGGCTACCCGTTCAGGCGTTTTTGTGGGCACCCCACCTGCTTGGCTTTTTTTTGGAAGGCTACGTGGAACTTTAACTGGTATATTTATTTTAATGTGAGTTCACAGACGCGTAGCATAATGCTATTCTTTTCAGAATGGTTCTTTATGTAGAATAGGGGTTGGGAAATTTTTTTAGATTTTATTTTATCGAGATTTGGTTTGCCTCATGATGAAAATATCATTTTATTGTTTGTTGCAACGTTCCCAGTACTATTAGACAGTGTCATTAAATACTGGATTTTCCGTTATTTAAATAAGATCTCACCGTCAACGGTTGCTACATATCACGCAATGATTGAGTAGAGCAATCTCGGGGAGCCCACCAAAACTCCCCAACACTTCCCCCAACACTTCCAAGCCCCTCAACACCCCTCAACACGGGGAGCCCCCCAAGGACAAGCCTTGGGGGGCGCTTTAGGAGTGTTGGGGGAGGGTGCCCGCCCAAACCGCGAAGCAAAGCCCCTCAACACTTCCATGGAAGTGTTGGGGGAAAGCTTGCTTCGCTTTGAGTTTGGGCGGGCCCTACAACACGGGGAGCCCCCCAAGGACAAGCCTTGGGGGGCGCTTCAACACTCCCATGGGAAGTGTTGTTGGGCGTAGCAATCCCGGGGAGCCCACCAAGGACAAGCCTTGGTGGGCGCTCAACACTTCCATGGAAGTTTTGGGGGGGCACCCTCCCCCAACACTTCCATCCCTCAACACCCCTCAACACTTCCATGGAAGTGTTGGGGGAGGGTGCCCCCCCAAAACCGCGAAGCAAAGCCCCTCAACACTTCCATGGAAGTGTTGGGGGAAAGCTTGCTTCGCTTTGAGTTTGGGGGGGCGCTTTAGGAGTGTTGGGGGAGGGCCCGCCCAAACTCAAAGCGAAGCAAGCTTCGCTTTGCTTCGCGGTTTGGGCGGGCACCCCGTGTTGAGGGGTGTTGAGGGGTGTTGAGGGGTGTTGAATAGCAAAGGTAGCCTTAAAAGGGTCGGGAGTGTTGGAGGGCGCAGCACCCCAAGGGTTGGAAAAAAGAAGAGAGTGTAAAATATTTGACAAAAGTGTTTAACCCGTGTTATATTTTCTATCGTTGATTGTTCAAAACAAAATAAAGTGCTAACAAAAGCGCAAAGCTTAACACCAGGCTTCGCCAGGTGGCCGATTTGCTTTTAAAACTTTTATTAAAACTAAAATATATCATGGAGAGTTTGATCCTGGCTCAGGATGAACGCTGGCGGTATGCTTAACACATGCAAGGCAAGCGAGCGAAACTGTACTTGTACAGTCTAGCCAGCGCCGGACGGGTGAGTAACACGTAAGAACCTACCTTTAGGAGGAGGATAACAACTGGAAACGGTTGCTAATACTCCATATGCTGAGGAGTGAAACCCTTTCAGGGGCCTAAAGACGGGCTTGCGGCTGATTAGCTAGTTGGTGAGGTAATGGCTTACCAAGGCGACGATCAGTAGCTGGTCTGAGAGGACGATCAGCCACACTGGGACTGAGACACGGCCCAGACTCCTACGGGAGGCAGCAGTGAGGAATTTTCCGCAATGGGTGAAAGCCTGACGGAGCAATACCGCGTGAAGGATGACGGCCCGTGGGTTGTAAACTTCTTTTCTCAAGGATGAATACTGACATTATTTGAGGAATAAGCATCGACTAACTCCGTGCCAGCAGTCGCGGTAATACGGGGGATGCAAGCGTTATCCGGAATGATTGGGCGTAAAGAGTCTGTAGGCGGTTTTTCAAGTCTGGTGTCAAAGACTAGGGCTTAACCCTGGGTCGGCAGCGGAAACTAGAAAACTTGAGTACGGTAGAGGTAGAGGGAATTCCCAGTGTAACGGTGAAATGTGTAGAGATTGGGAGGAACACCAACGGCGAAAGCACTCTACTGGGCCGAAACTGACGCTGAGAGACGAAAGCTAGAGTAGCGAATATGATTAGATACCATAGTAGTTCTAGCTGTAAACGATGGATACTAAGTATTGGGTGATTCAAAACATTCAGTATTGTAGCTAACGCGTTAAGTATCCCGCCTGGGGAGTATGCTCGCAAGGGTGAAACTCAAAGGAATTGACGGGGGCTCGCACAAGCAGTGGAGCATGTGGTTTAATTCGATGATACGCGAAGAACCTTACCAAGGTTTGACATGTCACGCCGAGTCGCGAAAGTGACTCTTTTGCTGCTGGACTGAGTCCGGCATTAAGCAACGTGAACACAGGTGGTGCATGGTTGTCGTCAGCTCGTGCCGTGAGGTGTTAGGTTAAGTCCTGCAACGAGCGCAACCCTTATCGACTAGTTGCCATTTGGGAAACTAGCGAGACTGCCGGTGATAAGCCGGAGGACGGTGAGGATGACGTCAAATCAGCATGCCCCTTACATCTTGGGCTACACACGTGCTACAATGGCTGGGACAATGGGATGCAACTTCGCGAGAAGAAGCCAACCTCAAAAACCCAGTCTTAGTTCGGATTGCAGGCTGCAACTCGCCTGTATGAAGCCGGAATTGCTAGTAATCGCTGGTCAGCAATACAGCGGTGAATACGTTCCCGAGCCTTGTACACACCGCCCGTCACACCATGGAAGTTGGTTCCGCCCGAAGTCGTGGATCTAACCTTTTGGAAGAAAGCGCCTACGGTGTAACTAGTAACTATGGTGAAGTCGTAACAAGGTATCCGTACTGGAAGGTGTGGATTGGAATACCTCCTTTAAAGGACAAAATAATGCGTAGCGAAGTCCTTTTTGACTTTGCTAGTGCTTTTTGTTTAACAGCTACCTTTGAGGTAGCCTTTGGCTATTATGTTCCTCCCCCCGGGAAGGTTCCCAGGGGGAGGAACATAATGGTTTTAATATTTGCGGTGGCGTGAATCGATATTCACGGCCCAGGTCCGGTTTATCCGGGCACGGGTATATAGCTCAGTTGGTAGAGCGCTGTCTTTGCACGGCAGATGTCAGCGGTTCGAATCCGCTTATATCCACCTGAAATATATTTCGAGTCGGGCTATTAGCTCAGTTGGTTAGAGCGCGCCCCTGATAAGGGCGAGGTCGCTGGTTCAAATCCAGCATAGCCCACTCGAATCAGTGCTGTTAAGTTACAGCACATAGCATCCACCCAATTAGCTTAGCTAGTTGGGTGGGGCATCCAAAGATCAACTAGCTAATTTAAAGTTTGCTAGTGGTTTTGTGGTCAAATGACAATAGGCTTATGGTGGATACCTAGGCACCCAAAGTTGATGAAGGGCGCGGAAACCGGCGAAACGCTTCGGGGAGTTGGAAACACGCTTTGATCCGAAGATACCCGAATGGGGCAACCCTTTAAACTACCGACTGAATTCATAGGTCGGCAAGAAGTAACCCGCTGAACTGAAACATCTTAGTAAGCGGAGGAAAAGAAAGCAAACGCGATTCCCTTAGTAGCGGCGAGCGAAGTGGGAACAGCCTAAACCGATGATTTCATCGGGGTTGTGGGAAGATGATCTTAACAATTCTAAAACAAATAAACGAAGCAGCTGAATCCTGCACCATAGATGGTGAAAGTCCAGTAGTTAAAATAGTTCAAGGATTGGATTTTCTTATCCCGAGTAGCATGGGGCACGTGGAACCCCGTGTGAATCAGCGAGGACCACCTCGTAAGGCTAAATACTCTTGGGTGACCGATAGTGAAATAGTACCGTGAGGGAAAGGTGAAATAGAACCCCAGTAGGGGAGTGCAATAGAACATGAAACCATAAGCTCACAATCTGTGGGAGCCAGACTTAGTCTGGTGACCGCGTTCCTGTTGAAGAATGAGCTGGCGACTTATAGGGAGTGGCTTGGTTAAGGAGTTTATCCGGAGCCTAAGCGAAAGCAAGTCTGAATAGGGCGTTTGTCACTTCTTATGGACCCGAACCCGGGTGATCTAACCATGACCAGGATGAAGCTTGGGTAAAACCAAGTGGAAGACCGAACCGACCGATGTTGAAAAATCGGCGGATGAGTTGTGGTTAGGGGAGAAATTCTAATCGAACTCGGAGCTAGCTGGTTCTCTTCGAAATGTGTTGAGGCGCAGCGGTTGGCGACGGGCTGTCTAGGGGTAAAGCACTGTTTCGGTGCGGGCTGGGAAACTGGTACCAAATCGTAGCAAACTCAGAATACTAGGCATGCTTTCCGTCAACCAGTGAGACGGTGGGGGATAAGCTTCATCGTCGAGAGGGAAACAGCCCAGATCATCAGCTAAGGCCCCTAAATGGCAGCTAAGTGGCAAAGGATGTGAGAATGCAGAGACAACCAGAAGGTTTGCTTAGAAGCAGCCATCCTTAAAAGAGTGCGTAATAGCTCACTGGTAGAGCGTTCTTGCGCCGAAAATGAACGGGACTAAGCTGCCTGCCGAAGCTGTGGGATTGCTTTTTTTATAAAGGAATCGGTAGAAGAGCGTTCCGCTCTAGGGTGAAGTATCAACGTAAGTTGGTGTGGACGAAGCGGAAGTGAGAATGTCAGCTTGAGTAGCGCAAACATTGGTGAGAATCCAATGCCCCGAAAACCTAAGGGTTCCTCCACAAGGCTCGTCCATGGAGGGTGAGTCAGGACCTAAGGCGAGGCCGAAAGGCGTAGTCGATGGCAAACAGGTTAATATTCCTGTACTGATTCTTATTTGACACCGAGGGACGAAGGAGGCTAAATTGTCTGGGTTTTGGGATCCAGTGGAAGCGTCCGAGGCTATGAGAGGTAGAATAAAAACTAACCTTGAGCGTAGGCGTGATCCGGTTTTGTGTGTCTGTATTTATATAGACCATAAGACTCAATTGATGTCACACTTCCAAGAAAAGCTCGTACTGTCTATAAATAAGAATTACCTGTACCCTAAACCGACACAGGTGGGTAGGTAGAGTATACTAAGGGGCGCGAGATAACTCTCTCTAAGGAACTCGGCAAAATGGCCCCGTAACTTCGGGAGAAGGGGTGCCGTGCTTGCACGGTTGCAGTGACCAGGCCCAAGCGACTGTTTATCAAAAACACAGGTCTCCGCTAAGTCGAAAGACGATATATGGGGGCTGACGCCTGCCCAGTGCCGGAAGGTGAAGGAAGTTGGTTATTACTTGTAAGAAGCTAACGACCGAAGCCCCGGTGAACGGCGGCCGTAACTCTGACGGTCCTAAGGTTAATCAACGATACCGCTCGTTTGAATTACAAACATCGCTAGCCTTAGTAAAACCAAACTAAATGCTGGAAACCCCCCAAAAACTTACCAGTACTCGTGATTCAAAACACAAACGTAGTAGATAGTAATAGCCTTTGAGAGGCTAAGCCAAAAGTGCAACGTTTTTGATCGCAGTAAAAATCTGGAAGACACGAGGGCAATCAGCAGGAAAGACTTAATAATTATTTAATTAATAAGAATCCTCAGAGACTATACGTTTGGAGATTAAAATGACAACAAATTTAGAACCACAATGGATTCTCGGCTTCACAGATGGTGAAGGATGTTTTAACGTATCGATTGTACGTCAGAAATCTATGGCAATGGGTTTCCAAGTCCTTGCAGATTACACTGTAGTACAGCACGAACGAGATATTCAGATTTTACATGCATTAAAGGACTATTTTGGTGTGGGTCAGGTGGGTCGAAACAATGATACTCGACAACACTATCGAGTACGGGGGTTGCAGCCTTTAACAGAGGCGATCATCCCTTTTTTCGAAAAGCACCAGCTCAAAACAAAAAAACGAATTGACTTTATCAAGTTTCGTCGTATTCAATTAATGGTGCAACGAGGTCAGCACTTAACTCCTCAGGGGTTATTGTTGATTGATAAAATCCGTCAAAAAATAAATCGTGGTCCTAAGACATATTTAAAGTTGGAAGAAGATGGTACTGTAGAAATGTACGATCATGCAACCAACGAAATCCATGTCGCACGTAAAAGAAAGTAACAAATCAAATTAATCTAAGATAGAGTCCAGCTTTTAATGAAAATTAAGAGGTATACTGAGCGAAATTCATTGTCAAGTAAGTTTTGACCTGCACGAAAGGCGTAACGATTTGGGCACTGTCTCGGAGAGAGACTCGGCGAAATAGACATATCTGTGAAGATGCGGATTACCTGCACCCGGACAGAAAGACCCTATGAAGCTTGACTGTAGTTTGAGATTGGATTCGGGCTTTTCTTGCGCAGCATAGGTGGGAGGCTATGAGAGCAACCTTCCGGGGTTGTTGGAGCCATCATTGAGATACCACTCTAGGAGAGCTAGAATTCTAATGGCGTTCCTTGAATCAGGACGCTTGACAGTTTCAGATGGGCAGTTTCACTGGGGCGGTGGCCTCATAAAAGGTAACTGAGGCGTGCAAAGGTTCTCTCAAACTGGACGGAAATCAGTTGTAGAGCGTAAAGGCAGAAGAGAGCTTGACTGCAAGACCTACAAGTCGAGCAGGGGCGAAAGCCGGCCTTAGTGATCCGACGGTACCGTGTGGAAGGGCCGTCGCTCAACGGATAAAAGTTACTCTAGGGATAACAGGCTGATCTTCCCCGAGAGTTCGCATTGACGGGAAGGTTTGGCACCTCAACATCGGGGCTTAAAAGTAGTAATGCTTTTAGTATGCACTTGGCTATATGCTGGAATACCCGTTCTGGATTGACAGATTAGAGCTTATGTGGTTTTAGAAAACTCAGCCAAGAGTTAATAGCAGTTGCTATCTAAAATTGAGACATGTAAGTGCGGGCAATCAGCAGGGAAGTCCACTGGTTTAAGCATGGCGTATAAAAAGCTTAGATTATGACCCCTCAACGACCACACGCCGAGCATCCTAAGCTTAGGATGATGATATGGTCTAATCTTGCAGGCAACTGTAAGCTAATTAAATAAGATAGGCGCGCAGCGTGGTCTCTACCACCTTTTGACTCTATCTTTTTTTTTAGGATACCTATAAAAATGACACAAACACCGATCGACTTTGTAGAGTATGATCCGATTCGTCGAAGCTTGCAACCAGCGCAATCGCGTCAATATTGCAAAAGCTTACCGCCTTTAACACCAGTGCAAAAAGAAATTATTGCAGGGATTATGTTAGGAGATGGGAGTATGATGACTCGGGGTCAGGAGCAAGGACCTCAAAACCAAATTCGTTTTGAGCAACGAGCCCGCTCAAGAGAATATGTTGAACAAGTATACATGAAATTTAGAGATTTTGTTAGTAAACCACCTGAGTTTGCACAACCTAAAGGTCAAAGTACAAGCAACGAAGGTAGTTATGTTTTTAAAACATATGCCAGAGACTGTTTTCGCTACTATGCACAGCAGTTTTACTATAAAGATAAACAGCGATTAAGGAATCCACCCAACTATCGTAACGATAAGCCATGGCGACGTGCAGTACCGAACCACATTCATAGAATGTTAACTGAACGATCACTAGCTTACTGGTTTATGGATGATGGGAGTTGGACCCGATCTGGTTTATACTTGAACACTCAATGCTTTGAACGCGAAGGGGACCAGCAAAAGTTAATTTCAGCTTTAAAAACTTGTTTTGATCTTAGAGCAACTAAACAACGAGACGGGACTCACTATCGCTTAGCTATTTTAGCGGCAGATCATGATAAATTTTATCAACTTGTGAGGCCTTATATTTACTCATGTTTTGAATATAAGTTTGAGTTTTATTTAAATAAAAAAGGTATGTAATATAAATACGATGTCGGTTCGTCGCAACCTAGGGCGGTAGTTCGTCCTAAGGGTTAGGCTGTTCGCCTATTAAAGCGGTACGTGGCTGGGTTCAGAACGTAGACAACACTGCGTTGATTGGTAGTAATATCAATCTAGTATCGGCTTATATCGGTGGAGCCTTCATCAACCATTCGAACTGGTTGATATGGTAATACCGAGGGAAGACTTATTAAACATCACTATGAATTTAACAGAACAAGAAAAAATTTATCTTGGCGGTTTCGTGGATGGGGATGGTTGTATCAATGCACAAATTGTTCGACGAAAAGATTATCTCTTGAAATTTCAAATTCGAGTGACAGTCTCTTTTTATCAAAAGACAAAACGTCATTGGTTTATTAAATGGGTACATAAGAAACTAAAGTACGGATCCATTCGGAAACGTAACGATGGGATGTCTGAGTACAACATTGTAGGAAACCATGCCGTTAAAAAAGTTGTAAATGAGTTACAACCTTACATTCGAATTAAACAACCCCAAGTACGATTAGTGTTGGAAATCATTGAAAAATTGCCCGAAGCAAAAGACCCACTAACCTTTGTAGCGTTATGTGAAAGAGTTGATCTCTTTGAGCGGCTGAATGATTCAAAAAAACGTGTAATCACTTCAGAAACCGTTCGTTCAGAATTGGGAATTGATTAAAATAATGTCCCCGTAGAGACTGTTTTTAACTTACTAAACGTTAAGAACGATAGATTTTTTGGTTAAAAGATTTATAAAACGCCGACTCCTGTAGGTAAAGTTGTGAAGCAGTTAGCTCTTCCAATTTCATCCTCACAGGATGAAGATATAGTCCATACCTTTGGAAACAAAGGAATAATATGCGTGAGACAGTTCGGTCCATATCCGGTGTAGGCGTTAGAGCATTGAGAGGATCTCAACATAGTACGAGAGGACCCGAAGGGACACACCGCTGGTGTACCAGTTCTTGTACCAACAGGAAACGCTGGGTAGCTATGTGTGGAGCGGATAACTGCTGAAAGCATCTAAGTAGGAAGCCCTCCTCAAGATGAGTGCTCTCCATTAGGTTACGACTAGACAAGTCGTTGATAGGTATCAGGTGTAAGGCCAGTAATGGTTTCAGCCGAGATATACTAATAAACCGAATGATTTTGACCCGATTTAACGACCCACCCAAATATTTGGGTGGGCTCCATAAGCCGAACCCGGAAGGGAAGTCAGAAGCTTTTTAAGCTTCGCTCCCTTCTGGTGTTTATAACGGCAGATCTTCCGGACAGCCCACCAACTAGGTGAGCTCTTCAAAGTCCGGAAGTCCTGGTGCGCTTGCTGCAGTGGAACAACGCCAATCCATCCCGAATTTGGTTGTTAAACATTGCAGGGCTGAAACTAGTGAAGGCGGGGGCCTTTGTGAATCAATGCTCGTGCCAGGGCAATTTTTTTAAGCTACACTCTTCAACACTCCCATGGGAAAAGTGTTGTTGGGCGTAGCAATCCCCCTCAACACTTCCATGGAAGTGTTGGGGGAGGGAGCCCACCGAAACCGCGAAGCCCGGAACGGGCTACCCGTTCCGGCGTTTTGTGTTTTGATGGGCCCTAATGTATGATTTTTTTTTTTGCTATAATACAATTTAGTAAGATAATATTATAATTCTATAAACTCCTAATATTTTATGGCTAACTCTGCAATGACTCCGTCGGAAGCAACTCAAGAAAAAGAAGCTCGCCCAGTCTTTCCTTTCACAGCAATTGTTGGGCAGGAAGAAATGAAATTAGCGTTAATTTTAAACGTTATTGACCCCAAAATTGGTGGTGTAATGATTATGGGTGACCGTGGTACTGGAAAATCAACGACGGTTCGTGCTTTAGTTGATTTATTACCTGAAATTGACGTTGTAGCCAATGACCCTTTTAACTCTGACCCTTATGACCCTGAGTTAATGAGTACAGAAGTACGTGAAGCAACTCAGAACAACAGTGAATTAGACGTTGTAAAAGCTAAAATTACAATGGTAGATTTACCTTTAGGGGCTACAGAAGACCGTGTATGTGGTACTATTGATATTGAAAAGGCTTTAACAGAAGGTGTAAAAGCATTCGAACCTGGTTTATTAGCAAAAGCAAACCGTGGTATTCTTTACGTTGATGAGGTTAACTTATTAGATGACCACTTAGTTGACGTTCTATTAGACTCTGCAGCATCAGGTTGGAATACAGTAGAACGAGAAGGTATTTCAATTAGTCACCCAGCGCGTTTTATTTTAGTTGGTTCTGGTAACCCAGAAGAAGGGGAATTACGTCCACAACTATTAGACCGTTTTGGTATGCACGCTCAAATCGGTACTGTTAAAGAGCCTGATTTACGAGTTAAAATTGTAGAGCAACGTGCTTTATTTGATGAAGAACCTGTAAGTTTCCGTAATAATTACGACCAATCACAACAAGCCTTAACAGATAAAATTGTAGCGGCTCGTAATTTATTAAAAGATGTTCAACTTGATTATGATTATCGAGTGAAAATTTCACAAATTTGTTCTGAATTAAATGTTGATGGTTTACGTGGAGACATCGTTACAAACCGTGCAGCATTAGCTATTTGTGCTTTTGAAGGTCGTACGGAAGTAACACCACAAGATATTTACCGTGTAATTCCTTTATGTTTACGTCACCGTTTACGTAAGGACCCATTAGAATCAATTGATTCAGGTGACAAGGTACGTGACATCTTTAAAGAAGTGTTTAGTTAACCCCTCAACACTTCCCCCAACACCCCTCAACACCCCTCAACACCCCGTGTTGAGGGGTGTTGAGGGATGGAAGTGTTGAGGGATGGAAGTGTTGGGGAAGGTGCTTCGCCCATCAACACTCGAAAAGTGTTGTTGGGCGTAGCAATCCAGGTGCTACGCCCTTCGCCTTTCGTCACTTCGCTGGCGTAAAGGGTGTATCTTTTAAAATAAAATATTAGTTAATATGTAATAATAGATTCACTTAGGCCAAAGGTCTCGCCATTGGGCCTAATCAGGCAGGGTAAGAACACTCGCTAGAGCTTACTCCACACCAGGTGCCCACTGGGCACCTGGAATAGTGGCATTATTAAATTTCATTTAATAAATTAGAATAAACCTAAAGTTAATGAAATATCAATTGGTAAAGCCGCACCAATACCTAACCAAACTGCAGTTGCAGTACCGAATAAGAAAAGAGTACTTGCAATTGGACGACGGAATGGGTTTTGGAATTTGTTAATACTTTCAATGAAAGGTACTGTAATTAAACCAACAGGTACAGCTGCCATGCATAAAACACCTAATAATTTGTTTGGTACTACACGTAAAATTTGGAAAACAGGGTAGAAGTACCACTCAGGTAAAATTTCTAATGGTGTAGCAAATGGGTTTGCTGGTTCACCCATTGCCGCTGGTGCTAATACAGCTAAGCTGATAGATAAAGCGAATGTTCCTAAAATTACAACTGGGAACATGTATAATAAGTCGTTTGGCCAAGCTGGTTCACCGTAGTAGTTGTGACCCATACCTTTAGCTAATTTTGCGCGTAATACTGGATCTGATAAGTCAGGTTTTTTAGTAACTGCCATAATATTTGTGAAAAAAAAATAAGAGCAAACGGCGAAGTTAAAAAAAGCGAAGCTTTTTTTTAGGCGGCCCACCCCCCCCCAACACCCCCCAACACGGGGTGCCCGCCCAAACCGCGAAGCAAAGCCCCTCAACACTTCCATGGAAGTGTTGGGGGAAAGCTTGCTTCGCTTTGAGTTTGGGCGGGCCCTTCAACACTCCCATGGGAGTGTTGTAGAAGGAGGGCAAAGCTTGAAGAAGCTATGCTTCTTCTTGGCTTTTCGCCTGGTAAGCGTTGCTGTCGCTTCGCCCTTTTTGAATTTAACTCGCCTAAATACCGCCCCAACCACCAAGAAGAAGCATAGCTTCTTCAAGCTTTGCCCTTTTAAGGGTACCTTTGCTATTCAACACGCTTCAACACTCCCATGGGAGTGTTGTAGAAGTGTTGAATTAAGTGCGAAGCAAAGCCCCTCAACACTTCCCCCAACACCCCTCAACACTTCCATGGAAGTGTTGGGGGGTGTTGAGGTTTAGGCCCCCCCCCAAACTTGTTTTGGGGGGGCACCCCTCTACAACACTCCCATGGGAGTGTTGAAGGGCCCGTGTTGGGGGAAAGCTTGCTTCGCTTTGAGTTTTGGTGGGCGCTTCAACCTGTGGGTTTAAAGCCATAGGAAAAAGGTAGGAAGCGATGGTACATCTATTTATAGAGGACCACTGATACCTTGCTTACGAATCATTAAGAAGTGTGCAAGCATGAATACCGCTGTTGCTAACGGTAATACGAAAGTGTGTAAACTGTAGAAACGTGTTAAAGTCGCTTGCTAAAAAAATTTATAAATTTTTTTTGGACTATATCTTTAACCTAAGAGTACCATTTTTGACTAAAAAGGAACCAAGCTTTAAGCTTGTTTGTTCCTTCAGGGGCTAAATGGGCTTTCATTCGCTTCAATTTAAAATAATGTAGAGCCAGGAATAAACGTTTCCTCTTGTCACTGCGGCAAGGAGTCTGGGTAGCATAGTCAATAAATCGAAGGATATCCTCTTCAGACCTTAGTTCCCAGGTATAACATGTTTTCGATAATTGGCGCAGTTCGCGAATTTGACCGAAACCAAAAGCTTCGTAGAAGATTTCTACATTCGAACGATGTTTGTTACTAATACCAACACGTAGTTGATTAGCTCCACGTGAATGGCTAAGTCGATTGATTTTCCCCAAATCCCCCTTTTGCGTTGCATGTTCAGGTGAACTTCGTGTGGTTGCAATAAAAGTTGTCCCGTCTGCATCATAAAATCCAGCAGTATAACCACTTTGAGAGTCAAGTGGTGGTGCTGGGATAAAGGGAATTTCGAATTTCTCACATAAACGTTGGAATTGAGGAACGCGTACAGAGTTTCGAATGGAACCATTAACCCGTTCGATTAATTCTTGAATACCCGCTTTATGACCTAATCGGTATCGAACAGCTTGCGCACCAGACCGTAAACGAATACTTCCACCTAATCGTTGCTTAATTTCCGCTAATAGAGGTTCATCGCAAAGAGGCATTGTGATTTCACATACAGCCACATTATTTTTTTGAATTGCTAAATAGCCATCGCCATCAATGACACCAGCAAACCACTGGTTCCATTTAATTTCTGAATTTGAATAGTTCATTGTTTTATTTAAAAGTACTTTTAGGTTAGGAGGCGTGTAGTCTCTGGGGTCCCGTTAAGCTTTAATAAGCTCACGACACCTGCTGATTGCCAAAGCATCTTTTCCCTCCCCCAACACTTCCATGGAAGTGTTGAGGGGGGTTGCTACGCCCTTCAACACTCCCATAGTGCCCCCCAAGGACAAGCCTTGGGGGGCGCTATGGGAGTGTTGTAGAAGTGGTATGGACCACGCTGTGCGATATATTTCCAAAATTTTGACTTAAGTGGGACTGTTGTTTATCCACCATTGATCTAAGGCAGCTCCAAAGCCTAGCACTGCTTTAGCGGTGCTTGGATATTCAATTTGGACCCGGTGGTATAGACCACGCTGCGCCCTTAGACTAAAAGTTTTAGCCGCTTATACTTAAGTATTCGAAAACTTGACTTGTGGGTTCCAGCATATAGCCTCCTGCATTTAATTAGTTACCTAATTAAAGGGCCAAAATTAACCAACACCAACACCACCACGTAATAATTCTACAAGTGCTGCACCTACTACAGGGATTGCGTCTGGTACACCTGTTACAATTTTAACTGCCCAGTAACCTACTTGGTCCCATGGAAGTGAGTAACCTGTAACACCAAAAGATACAGTACAAACAGCCATGATAACACCTGTTACCCACGTTAATTCACGAGGACGTTTGAAACCACCTGTTAAGTAAACACGGAAAACGTGTAAGATCATCATCATAACCATCATACTTGCTGACCAGCGGTGGATAGAACGAATTAACCAACCGAAGTTAACATCTGTCATGATGTATTGTACTGAAGCAAATGCTTCTGCTACTGTTGGACGGTAGTAGAAAGTCATTGCAAAACCTGTTGCTACTTGTACTAAGAAAGAAGTGAAAGTAATACCACCTAAACAGTAGAAAATATTAACGTGTGGAGGTACGTATTTAGAAGAAACGTCATCTGCGATCGCTTGTAATTCTAAGCGCTCATCAAACCATTCGTAAACTTTACTCATTGTTGAAAAATTCATTGATACAAAATCACAACTGAGCTGAGATTTTTTTGCCTTTACTCCCTTCCCCAACACACCTATAGCCCTCAACACCCCTCAACACTTCCATGGAAGTGTTGAGGGGTGTTGGGGGAAAGCAAGCTTTGAGTTTCGGTGGGCTCCCCTCTTCAACACTCCCATGGGAAAAGTGTTGATGGGCGTAGCAATCCGGGGGGGGGGGCGTTTTTTTAAGGTTATTCGTTTTATATTATAACTAAAATACTCGTTAAAATTAAATTAATTATTTTTATTTTCTATTTGGGTGCCCGCCAAAACACAAAACGCGAAGCCCGGAACGGGCTACCCGTTCTGGCGTTTTGTGTTTTGTGTTTTGGCGGGCCCTTCAACACCCCTCTTCAACACTCCCATGGGAGCCCCCCCAAACTTGTTTGGGGGGGCACCCCGTGTTGTAGAAGGATGCCCACCGAAACTCAAAGCGAAGCAAGCTTTCCCCCAACACTTCCTCAACACTTCCATGGAAGTGTTGAGCGCCCACCAAGGCTTGTCCTTGGTGGGCTCCCCAGTGTTGGGGAAGGTTGCCCACCAAGAGCAAGTCTTGGTGGGCCGTCGTTTGGGTAGAAAAGTGGGGTTAGCTCTTTCAAATTTAACATAAATCAAACATGCCACGCTCTCAACGAAATGATAACTTTATTGATAAAACCTTTACTGTAGTAGCAGATATTTTAGTTAAAGTCTTACCGACTTCAAATCGTGAAAAACAAGCTTTTACTTATTACCGTGATGGTATGGCGGCTCAAGCCGAAGGTGAATATGCTGAGGCACTACAAAACTATTACCAAGCTTTACGACTTGAAA